ATGTTGAAGAATGAGCCGGCGACTTGTAGGCAGTGGCAGGTTAAGATAGAGAATATCGGAGCCATAGTGAAAGCGAGCTTTAATTAGAGCGTAAGTCACTGTTTACAGACCCGAACCCGGATGATCTAGCCATGGCCAGGGTGAAGCTTAGGTAACACTAAGTGGAGGTCCGAACCGACTGATGTTGAAAAATCAGCGGATGAGCTGTGGCTAGGGGTGAAATGCCAATCGAATCCGGAGCTAGCTGGTTCTCCCCGAAATGCGTTTTGGCGCAGCGATTGATACTATAGCTTAGGGGTAAAGCACTGTTTCGGTGCGGGCTGCGAGAGCGGTACCAAATCGATGCAAACTCTGAATACTAAGTGAGTAGTCAATCAGTGAGACAGTGGGGGATAAGCTTCATTGTCAAAAGGGAAACAGCCCAGACCACCAGCTAAGGCCCCTAAATAATTACTAAGTGATAAAGGAAGTAAGAATGCATAAACAACCAGGAGGTTTGCTTAGAAGCAGCAATCCTTTAAAGAGTGCGTAATAGCTCACTGGTTTAGTGATCTTGCGCCGAAAATGAACGGGGCTAAGTAATTTGCCGAAGCTGTGGGATGTTTTATCATCGGTAGGGGAGCGTTCTGCAAAAGGTTGAAGCATTAGCGAAAGCGAATGTGGACAAAGCAGAAGTGAGAATGTCGGCTTGAGTAGCGAAAACATTGGTGAGAATCCAATGCCCCGAAAACCTAAGGTTTCCTTTGGAAGGTTCGTCCGCGAAGGGTAAGTCAGGGCCTAAGGCAAGGTTGAAAAACGTAGTCGATGGATAACAGGTTAACATTCCTGTACTATTTATTACTGATAACGAGGGACGGAGAAGGCTAGATCAGCCGGATGTTGGTTACCGGTTTAAACTTTTAAGGTGAAGAAAGATGGAGAAAACATCTAGAGCTAAGAAGTGAATACAAAGCATTAAGGTGCTAAAGTGATTGATGTCATACTTCCAAGAAAAGCTCGATATATCTTAAGTAATAAATACCTGTACCTTAAACTGACACAAGTAGGTAGGTAGAGTATACTAAGGGGCGCGAGATAACTCTCTCTAAGGAACTCGGCAAAATAGCTCCGTAACTTCGGGAGAAGGAGTACCCTTGTAGGGTTGCAATAACCAGGCCCAAGCGACTGTTTAGCAAAAACACAGGTCTCCGCAAAGTCGTAAGACAACGTATGGGGGCTGACGCCTGCCCAGTGCCGGAAGGTTAAAGAAATTGGTTAGTTGTAAAATGAAGCTAGTGACTGAAGCCCCGGTGAACGGCGGCCGTAACTATAACGGTCCTAAGGTAGCGAAATTCCTTGTCGGGTAAGTTCCGACCCGCACGAAAGGCGTAACGATTTGGGCACTGTCTCAGAGAGAGACTCGGCGAAATAGAATTGTCTGTGAAGATGCGGACTACCTGCACCTGGACAGAAAGACCCTATGAAGCTTTACTGTAGCCTGGAATTGAATTTGGGTTTAATTTGCGCAGTATAGGTGGGAGGCAAAGAAGATATGTTTGTGGATGTATCTGAGCCACTAGTGAGATACCACTCTGATTAAACTAGAATTCTAATATTGATTGCCATAAGCTGGCCAATAGACAGTTTCAGGTGGGCAGTTTGACTGGGGCGGTCGCCTCCTAAAAGGTAACGGAGGCGTGCAAAGGTTTCCTCAGGCTGGTCGGAAATCAGTCGTAGAGTATAAAGGCATAAGGAAGCTTGACTGCGAGACCTACAAGTCGAGCAGAGACGAAAGTCGGCCTTAGTGATCCGACAGTACTGAGTGGAAAGGCTGTCGCTCAACGGATAAAAGTTACTCTAGGGATAACAGGCTAATCTCCCCCAAGAGTTCACATCGACGGGGAGGTTTGGCACCTCGATGTCGGCTCATCGCATCCTGGGGCGGTAGTATGTCCCAAGGGTTGGGCTGTTCGCCCATGAAAGCGGTACGCGAGCTGGGTTCAGAACGTCGTGAGACAGTTCGGTCCATATCCGGTGTAGGCGTTAGAGTATTGAGAGGATTTCTCCTTAGTACGAGAGGACCGGGAGAAACATACCTCTGGTGTACCAGTTATTGTGCCAACAGTAAATGCTGGGTAGCTAAGTATGGACAAGATAACCGCTGAAAGCATCTAAGCGGGAAGCTAACCTCAAGATGAGTACTCTTTCCAATAAAATGGATAAGATCACGGTAAGACTAACCGTTTGATAGGCGTCAAGTGTAAGTATAGTAATATATTCAGCTGAGACGTACTAATAGATCGAATGTTTTATATATTATAATTTCGGAAACTTTAATTTAATAGTGTAATTTATGTCTTGATTCTTATAGCGCAGTGGAACCACTCCAATCCATTCCGAACTTGGTTGTTAAACGCTGCAGCGGCGATAATACTGAAAAGGGAGCTTTTTGGGAAGGTAGCTCAGTATCAAGACTATATAAAAGCAATAAATTGCTTTTTATATGGAACTGAAGCTAATCTTGTTATTATATTGGTATCTTTTTTAAGATCTTATTCTTGACTGTTATTAAACATATCTTGAACTATTGATATTTTTATTATACAATTTTTTAATACCATAGTCTTTGATCTTCAAAAAGTTGAATGAATTAATTTTGAATATAATTTGCTAGATCAATATGATCTAGTTTTATTTAATTTTGTTATTATTGATTCAATATGATACTATTTATGGAATATATAATTACCAATAACTTATTAATATTTATATGTAAATTATAGGTGCATAAGCTGGGCTATTTTATAGTTCATACTTTTATATTACCTGTATTACAATTCTTAATTGTAATATATCTTATAATTTCTTCGCTTAAGCGCATAGTTTTTTCTAATATTTTAACTAAATTGCTACTTGCTGTATAATTTATTTGAACATAAATACCATCATAATAAGATTGTATATTATAATTCAAGTGTCTTCTACCTTTATGTTGAATTGATATGTTTTGTCCACCATACTTTTTGATTAATGATTTGTATTGATTCACTAAAGCTAAATTTTTTGCTTCTGTGATATTAGGTTGTAATATATAGATTGTTTCATAATGGTTAAAATTCATAAATTATACCTTATAGTTGATTATCAATTTGTATTCTTACAGCTTGAGAAATTACTGGTATTCTAGCATATTTTCCTTCAATAGATTTTATTATAGAGTAAACTATAGTTGATAAAACAAACCAAAACAGTGTATTACATAGCATAAGTCCATACAAACTCATTCTGAATTCTATAGGTAAAGCTCTAAATGTAGCTCCTAGTAATGAATTAATTAGAAACAATAATATTGATTGTAATACGTTAAATCTGATAAATGGACGGTCTGGTATAGGGCTCTTATTGCGTACAAACAAGTAATATAATATAAAGAATATAATAACAGCTAATGTTGGGTGTGTAACATAAAAAATTACTAAAGGCATTAGAGTTTTTTTATAAATTTGCATAATATTGAAAGGATAATCTGGTAAAATTTGTTGCCCGAAGTTTTGTAAGCCTTCTAATAATGGTAGCCAATAAGGTAATATAGAACTGAAGCGATCTACTAATGTAATATTATTAACATTATAATTTTTATAGGATGTTGTTATATATAAATATAAGTAGCGTATTATAAAGCCGATTAATATAGTACTCAAAATGCTTAGTATTATAATAATCAATAAAGGTAATTTATTATGCATAGTAATTTTATATAGTGGTTGCAGCAAGTTATATTTAAATATAAATTTTATTGATGTTTTTTCTTTGACTAATGATTACATAAAAGATTAATGTAATTTTCAGTATAAAATATATTGAGTATATATTGATTTTACACTAAAATAATAAAACATTTCAAATATTTTTATTTATTTAATTGAAATAAAACAATGTCACGAAATTTATTGTCTTCATATTTGCATTTAACTCAGCCTTTAAAAATTAATAAAAAGTCTTTTCCATCTCGTTTAATGTTGGGTACAGGTAAGTATAGAAATTTAAAAGAGGCTAGTATGAGTATAATTAATAGTGACGCTTCTATTGTAACAGTAGCTATTCGTCGTACATATACTAAGAAACTAAACGGTAAAAGTAATTTAATTGATGGACTAAATTGGAAAAAATTGTGGCTTTTACCTAATACTGCTGGTTGTGAGACAGTAGAAGAGGCTGTAAGAGTTGCTGCTTTAGGTCGAGAAATGGCAAAAAGATTAGGGCAGTTAGATAATAATTTTGTGAAACTAGAAGTTATTTCTGATTCGGAGTATTTATTTCCAGATCCTTATGGAACTTTAAAGGCTGCAGAGTATTTAGTTAATAAAAATTTTACAGTTTTACCTTATATTAGTCCAGATCCTATTTTAGCTAAACAGTTAGAAGAGGTTGGTTGTTCTGCAATTATGCCTTTAGGTTCTCCTATTGGCTCTGGGCAAGGTTTACAAAATCTTCTAAATTTACAAATTATTATAAATAATGCAAAAGTTCCTATTATAATAGATGCAGGTATTGGTACAGCTAGTGAAGCCAGTCAGGCTATGGAAATGGGGGCATCTGCAGTATTATTGAACACAGCTATTGCTAAATCTGCTAATCCTAGATATATGGCAGAAGCTATGAAATTAGGCGTTATATCTGGTCGTGTTGCTTATTTATCTGGTAGGATGTTAAGACAAGATAAAGCTGTAGCAAGTTCACCTTCAGAAGGTATATTTATAAAATAATTTAATATGCAAGTATATTTTATTTAAACTATGATTTTAGTTATTGATAATTATGATAGTTTCACACAAAATTTAGTCCAGTCTTTAGGTAAATTAGGCTTATCCGTTTGTACTGTCAGGAATGATGAAATATCTTTGTCCTATATTGATCAATATAATCCGAGTCATATTGTTTTATCTCCTGGTCCAGGTAATCCTGAAAATTCAGGTATATCTTTGCAATTAATTAGTTCTTATGCTAAGACTATCCCTATTCTAGGAGTCTGTTTAGGTCATCAAGCTATAGGCTATGTATATGGCGCGAAAATTACTAAGCTAAAATATCCTATGCATGGTAAATTAAGTCAAATTTTACATAATTCTCAAGATTTATTCATGGGTTTACCTAATCCTTTTTCTGCAGCGCGTTATCACAGTTTGATTATCAATCATCAAGGTTTGCCTAGTAACTTAGAAATTACAGCCTGGACCCACGAGGGTATTATTATGGCATGTCGCCATAAAAAATATAAATTATTGAGAGGTATTCAATTTCATCCAGAAAGTTTATGGACGTCTGAAGGGCAAGAAATAATTAGAAATTTTATTGCATTTTAATATTTAGAGACTTATTCTTTTAACGAAGTTTACAATATACTCAAAAGATCCATTAAGTGAAATTTATGAGATCTTTCTAATTAGATTATATTAATTTATATGTTATTTAATGTTATATTATAAGTTGTTTGCTAATATATTATTTATTTATTCTTATACAAATTATAATCTTTGTGGTCTACAGTTTGATTTTTATTGTCATGATGTATGATAAACAAAAAAATGTATTAATTGTATTTCAAAGTTTAATTGTTTATATAGCGATTTTACAATTTTATTATAATAATTAATTATTATGCATATTTGTTAAATATTATGGAAAAACGAATTAAATGTTTATAGAGAATATTTAAAATTATTTAATAAACACATGATAATTTATAGATTGATATATCATAACTATAATTAATTTTTAGCTTCTCAAGTGCTATAATCATTACTTTGATTTATATCAGTTTCTTATTTCTTCAGTATATTGTATTATCTTATTTAGATGATATATTTTTATTTATTTGGTTATTTTATTCTTTTTCTAAAACAAGATAAGAAAATCTTTTGTGCAAGGAGTTTATATGTGTTATTACTTGTTATTTGTGATTATCAATTATGTCTATATCCATGTATATTTAGTATATATTTCTTCAATATTGATTAAGTCTTCTTCAAAACTTAATGTAGCTCTATTAGTGAAACCAGCTATTTCTATGTGTTGTATTATACTGTTTACCCACACTTGAGAATAAGAAATATAGCTTATAATTATGCTAATCATTAATGTTAAAAAACCTGTATAAGTAATGAAAATACCAGGATCTGTTTTGATTTGTATGCCTGTATTTGTCATTATTTCAAGGATTTCTACAGCTGTATTATTAATCACTATTTTTTCATTTGATGTCGTATATATTAGTAAATTTTTATATGTATCATATATAGAGATTTGGTCATTTAATTTAGTCACAATCAATATAATATGTGTTGTACTATTAATGGGAAGTTGACATGACCACAAGATTTGATTATTGATTTTATTCTTTTTAATTGGTTGTTGGATAATTTTACTATTTCCTATTTTCAGTCTCATACTATTTATACTCCAGTCAGTTTGGTAAAATGTAATACCATTAAATATCAATGGTGAATTAACAAAAATATATTTTTGATTTATATTTTGGCCTTGACTATTATATAATACAATATTGGATAAAAACTGTTTTATGGAGTTATCTTTATTATATGTGATATCAAAATTTTTAATTTTTCCTATTAAATTATCTGGCAATGTGCTATTAAATCCAGATTGAATTGTATTTTTAATATGAAATATTTCCCCTTCCGGTATTATTTCTTGTGCTGTAAATCCACTTAATAAACTAATTAAGGATCCTATGAGAGTTAAAATTATACTAAAATGCACAATAATAGGAGCAATTCGGCCAGCTAAGCCTTTATAAGCGTATAAGCTTCTCTCTTTATGGAATATATAATAGTGATTGTTATATAAACTATAGATCATGTTACATATAGATATTTGTTCTAATTTTGCAAAATGAGATCTATTATTTCTTTTGTGAGCTTGTTGTAAAAATTTCCATTTACGAGCATTTCTTAAGCTGGGTAATTGATTAGAAAAAGTGCATGCTAGTAAACTACAAAAGAATACCATTAAGATGATTATAAAACATGGATTTGAATATATATGATCTAATCCTAAATTGAGAATTATCTTCCAATTAATTATACTATTCAATAATTGATTTTTTATAGGATAAGTTGTTTGATAATATGAAATGCTTTGATTTTGCTCAATGACAGTTCCAATTATACTGATAATTGCTATTATGAGTAGTAAGCTTATAGAGAAACTTAAATTACGAAGTCTTTTAAATGTGTGCCATACAATATTCTTAATATTAAGTAGCTGCATAGATTATAATAGAAGTTTAGGTGATTATATAATTAAGATAGTTTGTTATTTTTTCAGAAAACATTATACAAATATTATATTAAGTAAAGAAAAAATGCTATATCCTAATATGGTGCAGCCACTTAAAAAAGTGATATTATTCCACACAAGAGGCCATTTGTTTATTGGATTATAGTTAAGGTTCTGATTAATAATGAGATAAATAGGTAATATATAACTTAATAAATATGTTGTAGTATATGTAATTCCTAATAACCAGGATTTACAAGAAGATATCCAAAATAATATAATTAATAGTATCGGGGCTGTACAAGACGAAGAACTAATACCTATAATTAATCCTGCTGTGTAGTTGTATAATAAAGGTATAAACGATAATTTATCATATAGATTATTTTTATAACTAAATTTATTATTGAATTCTATTATTTGTAATAAGTTTAAGCTAATTATAATTGTAGTTATATACGATAATAAGGGAAAAGCATGTAATAAATATTCATATTGCTTATGAAGCGCTTGGAATATGATTATATTAAAAATAGTGCTACTTAGTATACCTAATATAAACAGCTTTTTCTTGTTATTTGTTAGTTTTTTTGCATATATATATGATACGCTAGTAGGTATTATAGAGAGTAAGCATGGATTTAAGCTTGTTAATAAACCAATTATTATAAGTAATATAAAAATAATAGGATGAGCACTATTTATTTGCGATGCTAATATATTATACAAGTTTTGTTCAATGATATAAGTGTTGTAGTTGATTGTATTAAGAAAATGAAGTGTAATCATTGTGTGTCAATATATTTAAGTGGTTTGTAGTATTATTGCAAATTAGTTATATTTCAATTTATTAACTCCCCAGGAAGGATTTGAACCTACGACCAATCGGTTAACAGCCGACCGCTCTACCACTGAGCTACTGAGGACAATGATAAGAATATACAAACAAATATATCAAAATAATAACAAGATAGCAAGCTTTACATATATTTATAAATTATTATGAGTTTATTTTACTTGTTTTTAGTCAAATTTTTTGATATACTTCATTAAAAGCTTTTATATACTCTATTTATTGTTTATAGCGGACATGGTGGAATTGGTAGACACGCTAGATTTAGGATCTAGTGAGCTTGTCTCGTGAGAGTTCAAGTCTCTCTGTCCGCATATGATTAGTTAATATAATTTTTTTTATAATTTAGTTCCATCTTTGAACTATTAATTTGATAGATCCATCTTGTAATTTTTCTTTGTTTATGGTTTTAAAGCCTTCAATATGGCTTACTTTTATAATGGAGTTGATGGCGTATTGTTGTAATATTTTTTCTATGATGTTTTCTTGGCATATCTCATGATTATGTTTCCATAGGTCAAAGTCTGATATAAATGTATATTCTTTTCCATTCCATGAAAAGCCTATTATATTTTTATTATTTTTTCTTATAACCATATCCATATATTCTAAATTTCCATTACTATCTTGTAAATGCGATTCTTTCGTACTATACTCAAAATTTAGATCTGTTAAGCTTTGTTGTAGTATTTTTAGGTCAGTTATATTTGTTGTTATACGACTAAAATGTGACATGATATTATATTAATTTTTCTATTATTTAAATTAGTTGGAAATCAATCTGATAGTTCCCCTATATTATAATTCTATATATTCATATTAAAAAATCAACTATTAATTTTTTTTATCATCTTTTATTGTTTGATGATACTCTCTTTGATTTTTTACAATAAGTCTTAATCTTACTGAACTTTGATTAATTATATTTAGTTTAATCTTTACAATCTCTTTATATTTTAGTAATAATATACATAACAAGTTGAGAATGTCTTGGGAAGTATCCTTAATTATCCTAATCAATATATAATATTATGACTGCTACTTTAGAAAGACGCGAAAGCGCAAGCCTGTGGGAACGTTTTTGTACTTGGATTACAAGCACTGAAAACCGCCTTTATATCGGTTGGTTTGGTGTTCTAATGATTCCAACATTATTAACAGCTACATCTGTATTCATCATTGCATTCGTTGCTGCACCTCCAGTTGATATAGATGGCATCCGTGAGCCAGTCGCTGGTTCTCTACTTTATGGAAATAACATCATTTCTGGCGCGATTATACCTAGTTCTGCAGCAATTGGTATTCATTTTTATCCAATTTGGGAAGCTGCATCACTAGATGAGTGGTTATACAATGGTGGACCTTATCAACTAATTGTTTTACACTTTTTATTAGGTGTATGCTGCTACATTGGTCGTGAGTGGGAGTTAAGCTATCGTTTAGGTATGCGCCCTTGGATCTCTGTTGCTTTTACAGCTCCTGTAGCAGCAGCAGCAGCAGTTTTCCTTGTATACCCTATTGGACAAGGAAGCTTCTCTGATGGTATGCCTTTAGGTATTTCTGGCACATTTAATTTTATGCTTGTATTCCAAGCTGAGCATAATATCTTAATGCACCCTTTTCATCAACTGGGTGTAGCAGGTGTTTTTGGTGGTTCTCTATTTAGTGCTATGCATGGTTCTTTAGTAACTTCTAGCTTAATTCGTGAAACAACTGAAAATGAGTCTGCAAATAATGGTTACAAATTTGGCCAAGAAGAAGAAACATACAACATCGTTGCAGCTCATGGATACTTTGGCCGCTTGATCTTTCAATATGCAAGTTTTAACAACTCACGCTCATTACATTTCTTTTTAGGCTTATGGCCTGTTGTTGGAATTTGGTTTACAGCAATGTCTGTAAGTACTATGGCTTTCAACTTAAATGGTTTTAATTTTAATCAATCAGTTGTAGACAGCCAAGGGCGTGTAATTAATACTTGGGCAGATATTCTTAATCGAGCTAACTTAGGTATGGAAGTAATGCATGAACGTAACGCTCATAATTTTCCTCTAGATCTAGCTTCTAGTAATTCTTTACCAGTATCTCTAGTTGCTCCATCAATTAATGGTTAGTTAGTATAAGATAATTCATTCTGATAATGTTTTATTACAAGCAAAATTAATGAAATACAAAAAGTAAATACTTTTTGTATTTTTTTATATGATATCTATTCTAGATAACTGTTAGTTTGTTGCCAACTAACTTGAAATATAGTTGTAAAGGAATAATGTAATTAACTTTCGGACGCAATAACTGAATAGTGTTCGTATCATCTATATAATTGAAGTAGTGTGGTGTAAAAGTCTTAGATGGCTTAAAATACTTCTTTTTTAATATTATGTATTTTTTATTTTTAAGTCGTTTGTTAAAAAATAAATATTTAATATTTTTATATTTACTTAATGCATTGTTGTAGTATTTGCTTGTATTTTTGAGAAGTTTAACAAATTTTCTTTCTGTTGAATTAATACGAAAATTTTTGTCATTAGTAAATAACTCTTGTAAGCTTTGCTCTCTTCTTCTTCTAGTAAGTTCAACTAAACCTAATTCTGATAATTGTACTATTTGTGGTTTAGCATTATCTACTTTTAATAATTTGCTAAAATGTTCTAATAATTGTAATTGATCACCTTGTGAAGACATATCAATAAAATCGATAATTACAACTCCATTAATATTTCTTACCTTCAATTGGTGAGCTATTTCAATCGCTGCATAAAAATTTGTTTTCAGAATAGCTTCTTTAGAATTCCCTGATTTATTGAATGAACCAGAGTTCACATCAATTACTGTTAATGCTTCGTTACTTTCAATAATAATATGACCTCCATAAGGCAACTTCACTTTTGGCTTAAGTGCATTATCTATAGCGTGTTTTATATAAAACTGATCTAATATGCATTTTGATTGATTATATAATTGTAATTTTGTGTTCTGACGAGTTGATAAACAATTCCATTTATATAAGTAATAATTTAATTCATTTAATCCTTCTTTAGAATCAATTATTACTTTTGTGATATTATTTTCGTAAAAATCTCTAATAATTTTTTTGATTAAGTTTTCATCTTTGTACAATAATAAAGGTGAAGAATTGTCTATAATCGCTTTTTCTATAAAATTCCATTGTTTTTTTAAATCATCTAAATCATCCAATATAACATTTTCTTGAATACCTTCAGCAGATGATTTTATTAATAAGCCCATTTTACTAGGTTTAAGTAAAACAGCTAATGAGTAAAGATATGTACGTTCATTATAATCATAAATTTTATGTGATACACAAATAGTATTACAAAAAGGCATTAATACTAGATATTTTCCATGTAAATGTATATTGGCAGTTAATCTAGGTCCTTTATAAATAGTGGGTTCTTTTATAATTTGCACTAAAATAACTTGATTTATAGACAAAATTTCTTCTATGTTTTTAATATGTTTTCCTTTTTTAATATGTTTTATATCATTTATATGTATGAAACCGCTTTTTCCAAATTTGTTTAGTTTTATAAAAGCAGCGTTGATACTAGAAAAAATTCTTTCTACAGTACCTATGTATATATCGTTTACTTGATATAAATTATTAATTGTAACAATTTCTTGAATCTTGTTATTATTTAATATAGCTGCTAGATTATTGTAGTGAGAAATAACTATTTTTTTTATCATTCTTGAAACATTGCTATAAAAAAATTAGATCGGTTAATTTATCATAATTATCTTGATTATATTTGTGAAAATTACGTTTTTATTGATTGTTTCAATCTATATGCTATAAATTCTTTTTATTTGTTACAATACTAATTGTTGTATGATTTTTTTTACTTTTTTTAAAAACTACTGTTCCATTAGATAATGCGAATATAGTATAATCTTTAGCTAGTTTCACGTTAATTCCAGGTTTGAATCGACTTCCCCTTTGTCGAACAATTATATTACCTACACTTACTGATTCTCCTCCATATTTTTTAATTCCTAATCTTTGTGAACGAGAATCACGACCGTTTTTTGTGCTTCCACTACCTTTTTTATGTGCCATGTGTTATATTGATTAACTTAGTTTATAATATATGATTATGAATTCTGTTGCAATAATTTACATAAGTTAAGACATTATTGAAATATATTTTCTATTAATAGTCTTGTAAGTTTTTGCCTATGCCCCTGTTTTCTTCTACAGTTTTTTTTTGATTTTGTTTTAAAAACAGTTATTTTTTTACCTTTAATATGTTTTAAAATTTTACCTTTTATAACTGCAGATTTTATACAAGGTTTTCCTAATTTAATAAAGTTTTCTTGTTTCAGAATTAATACTTTATTGAATTGTATAGAATCTCCTGGTTCTCCTGGAATATAATTTACATCATAATACTTACCAGGTTCTACCCAAATTTGCTTACCATCTGCTTCTATTATTGCATATACCATAAGTAGATAATTTTTTAGTGTCTAATTCTAATATTTAATAATATAATAACTTAAATTTAAAATAGTAACAAATATATTTTTTAAGCTTTAGTTTTAATAGTTAATGTTTTTGAATACTTAATTTGTTGAGTTTGTGATAAATCGTGACTTAATAGAAATGATATTTGATTATCTTTTTTTTGTCTTTGAGTAAAATCTTTACTATTTATTGGTGTACCATCTGGTAGAATAAAGTCATATCCTTTTTTTAGTTTACCGTACATAGGACCAATCTCTATTTGCCATTGCTTTGCTTGATGTAATTTAAATTTGCCTTTATTACTAGGAATTGTAATAATAAATTCAAAGTTTACCAATCTCTTTAAGCAATATATTTGATATTGATGATCTTTTATAATATAGTTCGTTTTTAATATATGAAAGTATAAATTATATCTAAAATTAGTTTTTGAATATTTTTTTATTAGTTCTAGATACTTGGCTAAACCTGTTGGACCATATATATGTACAGCACTCTTTTTATTGCTTAAACTTAAACTAGATAGTAATCCTGGTAATCCCGATATATTACATATTGTCATTTCTGTAATAATAATTTTAGATACTTGGCTTATTTTTATTTTTTGTTTCATTAAATAATGTTGACAACCGCCACAACAATTAAAAAGCCAGATTGTTTTCAGATTTTTGAAGTTACAATAAAAACAGGCTTTTCTATGTTTAAGAAAGAAATCATTATGATTTAAGCGTATAACCTTCATTTATACTTATATACTTACTGTTTTAGTTTTAAATAGTATTTCAGTTATTATTATTTAACTATAATGATTTAGACGATTAATTATTTTCTTTTTTTTGTTGTATATATATAAAACTGTTGGCTTTACCTGTTATTACTGATTTACCTAATGAAATGGATTTTTTATAAGTATCATAAGCTTTATGCTTCCATTGTGCTTTTCGTGATTTGCATTTTGATTTTGATGTGCGTTTTTTAGGTACAGCCATAAAATTTTTTATTAATGTTCGTGTTTGATATTATATATTTACTTGTAATCTTCATATTATTCATAATAGATATGAGATATATTTTGATGATTATCTTTAGTTTTTGAGGGAATCTGGTATGACTTGATTCCCTTTATTTTAGTTTTAATTTAAGATAGTATACAATATACTTTACATGCTGCGAAATTGTTGTAAAGCTACTCTACCAATATTATATAAAGCCCAAGAAGCAGCTGCTAACACAGGTAGTAGTACAATTAAAAGTCTTATATCCATACTTTTGTTCCTTAAGTTTTTATATAATTATATTATACTTTTATCATAGTTATGACAAAGGAATTATTATGTTATAATTATACTTGATTAATACTATATTTTTATGTATCAAATTTTTTCTCTAAGAAATAAAAATTGTATTAAACGGTTTGATATTTGTAGATTTGCAAAATAAAAATATATTTGTTTACTATTTTAGTATATTTATATGAGGGATTTGCCTTTTACTTTAGATCAGTTAAGAATTTTAAAAGCTATTATAAAAGAGGGTAGTTTTAAGCGTGCAGCAGATAGTTTATATGTTTCTCAGCCAGCGATCAGTCTTCAAATTCAAAATCTAGAGAAACAATTGAATATACCTTTGTTTGAAAGAAGTAATAAAAAAGCGACCTTGACAGAAGCAGGTAATTTATTATTAAGATATGGTGGCAGGATTTTAGCATTATGTGAGGAAACCTGTCGAGCATTAGAGGATGTTCAAAATTTGCAAGGAGGGACTTTAGTTATTGGCGCTAGTCAAACTACAGGAACTTATTTGATGCCTAGATTAATAGGTTTATTTAGACAAAGATATCCACAAGTTAATGTTCAATTACAAGTACATTCTACGCGTTTAATTTCTTGGAGTGTTGCAAATGGTCAAGTTGATTTAGCTGTTATTGGTGGAGAGGTGCCAAATGAGTTAAAAGATACTTTACAGATAACCTCGTATGCAGAGGATGAGTTGGCTCTTATTTTACCTACGTCTCATATATTTTCTAGACTGCCAGATATTCAGAAGGAAGATTTATATAGATTAAGGTTTATTGCTTTAGACACTCAATCTACTATACGTAAGGTAATTGATAAAATTTTAATTCAACATGATATTGATAGCAGTAGGTTTAAAATTGAAATGGAGTTGAATTCTATAGAAGCTATTAAAAATGCAGTACAGTCTGGATTAGGCGCTGCATTTGTTTCTGTATCTGCTATTGCAAAAGAATTAGAGCTAGGTATACTCCATTGGGCCAAAATAGAGAATGTAACAATTAAGCGTATGTTATCAATAATTATTAATCCAAATCGATATAAATCTAAAGCAGCTGAAACTTTTAGCAAAGAAATTTTGACTTTGTTTGTTACACCTGCTGCATGAATTTTTGTGTATTAAAAATAAACATTTTTGATATTTGGTGAAAAAATATAATTGGATTGAAACTCGCCTATTGCGACAAATCCAATTCTTAATTTTAACCATTGAACAAATTTTTTATCTAATGAAATTATAGCTGCATAATCTTCTGTCAATTGTTTGCGTATATGCTTTAGGTTAAATGATTGTAATAGATCTGGATTAGTAATAAACCAAAAATCTATATCTTTTTTTATATCTTTATAATGGTTAGTTCTTTCTCTCAAAATTTCTTCAATTGGCTCTTCATTCATTAAAAAGTTTCTGCTTGCAACTGCAAAGTAGTATTTAGGCATATATGTGGTATGAATTATTTTAATTACTCTATGGCCTTAATTATTATCTTATAAATAACTATATTAATATTATATCTTAATAATATTTATATTATAAGCCTATGTATTAGCAAATTATTAAATACGTAAATTGTTTATATTTTCATTAATATATTATGCAAGCTCTTACGTCTTAAAATATTAATAAATTAAAACATGTATGGTAAACTATTGGCCTTATAAGCAAGGCATATATCTTAATCATGAAGTCGCTTATTTGTTTGCTAATATAAGGCAAAAATTTCATAAAAATTTGTCTAATAATACGCATGATTATCTGTATATTGATATATTAAATAATTCTGTAAAGCATAAATTATTTTCCATTGTTTTAGTTGAGTTAGAAATATTAGTTTTAGATTTAGTAGAGTTGAATATAAGTCTTCAAGGTATTCAAATATTAAAGGATAAAATTTTCTATGATTTAATCCAAAAAGTAGTAGCTCGTTTCTTAATAGAATTTACTGTTAATAGTTCTTCTATTGTTTTAATACAGAGTAAAAGGTATTCTTATTTAAAGGTTACATTATTAGAATACAAGTGGCTATTAGAAAATTTATTAACATATTTAATTTTTGGTTCTATGTATATAGATAATTATATTTTTGCATTTGATCAAAAACATACGCCAATAAAACACGTAGAAATTTTGTTAGAAAATGTAATGATACAAATTAGTAATTTAGCGTTTTTTATGATATTAGAGAATTTGAAATCATTATCTAATATAATTGCATTTTTGAAAAAAAATAAATTGTGCAATAGATCTTATATTTCGATTAGATCTTTAGCTTCTTTTCGTAACAACTTATTTTATCAAAATTTATTATACTTATATGTTACTCAACCTAAGTATATATACAGTAATCGTTATAAGGTTTGGTTAATGGGATCTAAAGGTTTAGTGACTAGATATATATATGCTTATAGATTAGAAGACTTTATTCAATTATCATATATCCAGTTGATAATAATTACTTTAATAGAGTTGCAAGATTTTATAATTCCTAAGTGTGAAAAATTTTTGCTTGTTTTAGTAAAACTTATCTTCTATATATTCATAAATATATTGGGAAATGGAATAATGTTTTTAGTTCGTATTATAATTTTAGGAATAGATAGTTTACCTAAATAGCTATCCAATTATATAAATAATCTAGTCTTATCAATGTTGTAATTTGATTAATATAATTTTATGAAAGATCTTAATTGTAATTCCATTATTACAGAGCAAGTTGCCTCTTTAGATATGAGTTTTGATAGAACACAGCAAGTGAAAATGATAGAGCACATCATGCAATCAGGTAAAGTTGGTCAAGAAGCTCTTTTGAATTTGTTGGTAAATAGATGTATCATTCAAAAACAAAATGTTGAAATCTTAGACGGTTTAATATTTGAATTTTTGTATTTTTATAGTATTGATGATATAAAAAAAAGATTAAGTTCTTATTTTTCTTTTGGTCTTATAGATTTAAAATCATCTTTGCAACTAAATTATCAGCCTTTACAAGACTTGTTAATTAATCATAGTTTTCAACAAGCAGATAAGCTAACTCAATCTTATCTTTGTTCATTGGCTAATTTGGGTCGAAAATATAGTCGTAATTGGCTATATTTCACTGATATCTTTTCTCTTCCTACTGAAGATTTATATATTCTAGATAAATTATGGAGAGTTTATTCTAGAAATAAATTTGGTTTCTCAATACAACGAAAGATTTGGTTATCTATTAATTGTAATTGGGAAAAGCTATGGGTTCATATAGGATGGAAAAAAAATGGTATTCCTCTGAGGTATCCTAGTGAATTTATATGGAATATTGATGCACCTGATGGGCATTTACCACTATTTAATCAATTGAGAGGTGTACAAGTTATAGCGGCATTATTTAATCATAGTGTTTGGACTGATGATGAATTAGTATAATTATTATATTGTTTAAATTGTTTAGTTAAATTAATAAAATATTTAAACAAATAGTCTGAATCATGTGGTCCTGGGCTAGCTTCAGGATGGTATTGTACTGAAAATATTGGCTTTGTACTGTGAAATATAGCTGCTACAGTAGAATCATTTAGATTGAAGTGGGTAATATTTATAGTTTTGTTATACAAAGATTTTTGGGTTACAGCAAAGCCATGGTTTTGACTTGTAACTTCTGCTTTTTGTTTAATGCCTGAAGGGTGGTTTAAACCTCGATGTCCAAATTTTAGTTTAAATGTTTCCGCTTCTAATGCTAGGCTTATTATCTGATGCCCCATACATATACCAAATATAGGTATATTAGTATATTTTATAATTCTCTTGATTGTGTTTATTGCATATTTTATTGCTGAAGGGTCTCCAGGGCCGTTAGATAATAGAATACCATCTGGATTATATGATTGAATTTCTTTGTATGAACTCGTTGCAGGTAATATATGAACAGAACAACCATAGCTATATAATCTAGATAAAATATTATGCTTAACACCGAAATCTATTAGAATTATTTTTAAGCCATATCCGTATGTTCTATCTGTTTTATATTGTAAATATGAAAAATATTGCTTAGAATAGTCTTGAAATTCGTAATTTTTTTTTGTTGTAACTCGTTGTACTAAGTCATTACCTTCTATTTCAGGTATGTTTTTGAATTTATGTGACAGTAAATCAGGATTTAAATATTCGCTCGAAATACATCCGTTCATAGAGCCAGTTTTTCTTAAGTGTTTAGTTAATGCTCTTGTATCTATACCAAAAATGTGAGGTATTTTATTTCTTACGATATAAGTTATGAAAGATTCTTGTTGCCTCCAATTGTTTGGTGAAAAACAAAGATTTTTAGCTACTATACCTTTTATGTGAATCTTGTTGGATTCATTATCTTCATAGTTAATACCTGTATTACCAATTTCTGGATAAGTAAAAGTTATTATTTGTTCTGCATAACTAGGATCTGTCATGATTTCTTGGTATCCAGTCATACCTGTGTTAAATATAACTTCTCCGAAAGATACTAAAGAATTGAGTAAAGTCCAACCTTTATAAACTTTACCATCTTTTAACATTAGAATTGCTGGATATATATTGTACGTCATTGATTGAATGTTAAAGTATATAAATATTACAGATATATAAGTTTTCTTATAAAGAACAATAGATAGCCATATTAAATAACATTAACTATCTATTGTTTTGAATTTTTTATATAGTATTTAAATTTATAAGCAAGCTAATTATGTTACCATCCATTTTCTGATTTATTCAAAACATAATTAGCAACATTTTCTATATCTTCATCTGCTAAACGTCCACCAAATGCAGGCATAGCATTTTTACCATTTTTTACTTGGTTTGTAATTGCTTCTACACTATTCATCTCGTTATCTGCTAAAACATCACTTTTCAGTGTTTTATCTGGCATTATTGCGTTGTTTCCACCTGCATGACAAGCTGCACAATTTGCTGAAAAAACTTGTTCTCCAGCATCTAAATTTGCTGCAACAGTTGGTTGAACATTATATATGAAGATATTGTAAATAACAAAAAAAGTAAATAACCATCTCATAAATTATATATCCTTAGAATGATAAAGTAAATGAAATCTTAATATATATTATATTTGATTTTTTATCATCTATAGCATATATAAGATAATTTACATACAATAAATAATATTTTAATTTTTATTTGATTTTCTAATAGTATATTTTGCCTCCTCCCCACTTTTCTGCTGCAATTTTAGGTTGAATTAAAATGTGGCCAGCAATTGCAAATAGATCTTCATCTGTCAAGTTTCGCATTTTAGGGAAAATTTCTGCGCTTTTTATACTAGGATGTAACTCAGCAATAGAATTGGCACCATCATAACTTGTAGGATCTTTCATATATTCTATTAGATTACGAATATTATCTCTAACAGGCGTTGCTCCACTCAGTGATTCAGGATCTAGGCCTATATTGGGGTTTGTTTTTGTAATTCCACCATTATGACATTGAGCACATGAATTATTAAAAAGGCGTTTGCCTCTTTTAACTTGTTCTGGGGTTAATATGATAGTTTTTCCAGATTCTTCTAAAGTTACTGTTCTTGTTGCTTCATCTAATTCTATAGCATACACTTGATTTAATAAAGTTTCAAAAACAATTATAACAGCAAATAAACTTAGCTGAATTTTAGTGTTTGATATCATAAGATTTGTATTATCCTTGAATTAAGCAAATAGTTTATATATTATATATTACATAATACTTTAATTACTATTTATTAAATTTTTATTTCACTATAATTAGTAATTTTACTCTATATAATAATTTATACAATGACCAGATGGTTGCTGCTAAGTTGATTTTTGTTATTATTATACATTGTAGATGTAGTAAGTTACAAGATTTTTTCTATAGTTGCTTATGGTAAAAAGACAAAATTTGGTGAAGTTTGTTTTTTAATTCTATTCTTGATATTATTAGGTCAATAAATCCATGCTTGAATAAATATTCAGATGTTTGAAAATTATCTGGCAGATCTTCTTTTATTGTTTGTTCTATGACTCTTCTACCAGCAAATGCTATTAATGCATTTGGTTCTGCAATAATTAAATCTCCTAGCATAGCAAAGCTTGCTGTTACACCCCCTGTAGTTGGAGAAGTTAGAATAGGAAAGTAAGGGAGCTTCTGTTCTTTGTGTTTTTGTAGTGCTGAAGAAATTTTCGCCATTTGCATTAGGCTCAGCATGCCTTCTTGCATTCTTGCTCCTCCCGAAGCACATATAATGACTACAGGTAGTTTTTTAATTGTTGCTTGTTCAATTAGTCTAGTAAGTTTTTCTCCTACTACTGAACCCATACTGCCGCCCATAAATCGAAAGTCCATTATACCAAGAGCAATAGGTATATTAAAAACATTGCCTAAGCCAGTTTGTACAGCATCAAATAAGCCTGTTTGTATTTTCATATCTAGCAATCGTTTACTATATAATTTTCTATCAGAAAAACCGAGTGGGTCTGTGGAAGTTAAGAATTTATTAATAGGTTGCCATGTATTGTTGTCAATTAGTTGTATTATTCTATCTTCACTAGTAGTTGGAAAATGATGCTCACATTGAGGGCATGTTTTAAAGTTTTTTTCTAAAGTTTTATAGTACATAAGTAGATTACATTTACTACATTTTATCCATAATCCTTCGGGTACTTGTAAGTTGATTTCTTTTGTGTTGGTTGTTAAAGATGTATTACGCTTAATATTTAACCACTCTGATAAGGACATATAAAATAATGGATGAATTTTGATAATTAGATTAGTTGTTTGAATATAGTTTTATCATTCGAGTTATTAAGAAAAAACATAATTACAGATGTAATAATGATCCGTATCAATGTGTTTTTCTTATTCATTACGTAAATGTATTTGAGATAAAGTGGAATGTTTAACTTCTCAATGTTTTATCTTTTTGACTAACAAATAAGAGTGCTAGCGTAATAGGTAATACAACAATTAAAGCACCCAAGATTAAACTATTGAAAAAACCAGATAGTGATGATGTCATTATAAATTTTCCTTCATTAATAATTTCTGAAAAATGAATTTATAAATTAAATAATAAAATATATATTCCATATTTTATTATTTAATTTGAATCTTATAGATTGTTCCTATATTGTAATACAGGTTATTCAAATAGTTAACTTTTTGTTTTTTCTATTAACATTTCCATTTAATTACAACTGTACCCCAAGTCAATCCTGCACCGAAACCAGAAATTACTATAATATCTTCTTTTGTAATTCTATTGTTTTGTAATGCTTCATCGAGTGCTAGTGGTATTGATGCAGCTGAAGTATTTCCATATTTGCTTAAGTTGGAGATTATTTTACATGTATCAATAGATAATCTATTTGCTACAGCATTTAAAATTCTTTTATTAGCTTGGTGTAATAAAAGCCATGTAACGTCTTTTGTGGAAAGATGTAGAGCATTAAGGCATTTTGTAATACTAGCGGGAACTTTTGATACGGCAAATTTATATACTTCTTTGCCGTTCATTGAAATATATTGAAATTGACCTTGAAAAAGTTGGAAAGTATTGAGAGAATATGGATTCTCTTTATATGTAATTGATAGTTCATCAGATTGTTTTCCATCCGTATTCAGTTGAAAACCTAAAATAGCGTTATCTTCTTCAGAACATGCCTGTATTATAGCTGCACCGGCTCCATCACCAAACAGTATACAGGTTTTACGGTCTGACCAGTCAATCCATTTTGATAAAACATCTGCGCCAATGATCAAAATGTTTTTGTAACTACCATTTTGTATAAATTGTGCAGCTGTGACAATAGCTAGTACAAATCCTGAGCATGCTGCTGTTAGATCGAATGCAACTGCCTTTTTAGCTCCAATTTTTGCTTGTACTTTGCTAGCGCTACCAAAAAGATCGTTAGGACTTGATGTTGCCAATATAATTAGATCTATTTCTAAGGGGTCCATCTGAATATTGTTCAATGCCTTCATTGCAGCATTATAGGCAAGATCTACTACTGACTTATTTGCACCTGTTAATACTCGTCTTTCTTTAATACCCGTTCGAGTTACTATCCATTCATCTGATGTTTCGACGATTTCACTAATATCTTTATTGTTTATACATAAATCTGGAACAGCAGAGCCTACAGAAATAATTCGAGCTCCTTGCATGATTGATGATTTCATGTCTTTTTCAAATTCTATTGAATTATAATAGTTGATATTTAAATATGAGAGATGTTATATGTTCATTGATTAGTAATTAATATATTTATTATGTCAATTTTGATAAGATCACAAAATAATAAAACCCGGAAAACACCTTACGTAATTGAGCTGAATTGCTGCTACTTTCCAGTCCTGACAAGTTTAAGCTATTAATAATGTATTTTCCGAGTGTAATTAATATTATAGCATTACACAACTAAGCAAGCAACTATTAAATTATATTGATTAAATTTTTATAAGTTCAGTAAGCTTTATGACATACCCTGTATTATAAAATCGAAGTAAGGTTCTATAATAACTATTTCATCCTCTTCTAAAGTTTTAATAGTTGCTTGTTTTAAACAATTTATAGCATCAATCATACCTATAATTGGTACACCTAAAGAGTTATACATTTCTCTTACTCCAATTAGACCTATTTTTTCAATAGAATTTTTATCTCCAGTTAATACACCATATGTAACTAAACGTAAATACCATCCATAGTCTCGAAGACATAAAGATCTTTTTCTAGATCCTTCTGCATTACCTCCAGGAGCTATGTATTCTGGATGAATTTGAAAAATAGATTTACTAGCTTGTTGTATAATGTCTTTTTCTTGATCTCTTAATTTACTACTTATGCAGATGCGAATTTCTCCGGTTTTTAGATAATTTTTGATTGACTGTAATTCTCCAATACTGGGATATCTTAATTCATTATCTGCGTTTAAAATGATTTGGCTAACTAAACTCATATTTGTTAATATCAAATTTCAAGTGAATATTTTTACATCTATTATATCAATAGATTATTTATTATAAAAAAAAACAAGCTTATAGAATATAAAGCTTGCTATTTTTAAGTTAATATATAATTAATTCAGTATTGATAACATATCGTTTACAATGATAATGATAATATATCGGGGAAAAAACGATTGATTTCTATTATAAAACCGGCAGTAAATGTTAACCAAATAGCACCTACGACAGGAACAGTTGACAAATATTTTAATAAATTATCATTCATAATGAATTATTAGGCCTTATTGCTTATATAGATTATTAATTTTAACGTGGTGAAATAGGAATATCTTGATTATTTGCAATTAATTCTCCACTTGTAAGTTCTTTTATTGCTGCTAAAGGCCATGTAAAACCTGATAAGCAGTATTTAATTGCCAGTGGTATATCTAAAATAATTTCTTTTTCTGTAGGTTTAGGGGTTTGTGATATATCTCTTAAGTAGTTTCTTCCAACCCATCCGATCCATCCTGTAATATATAGGAATACAATTCCTGGAATCATAAATTCGCCTGCATGATTCCATCTACCATCTGTGATTAAGTGTGGTAATCCATCTGTTCCGCATAAAATACCTGATTTAGCATACTTTTCAAATCTTAATTTTGTTTTTGCTATTTGTTTTTGTAAAGCTATTGCAGGTGGAGTATTCGAATCGTATTTTGCTAGCCTTACTTCTAGTTTTTTAACACTATTGTTTAATCTTTTTGTAAATGCAGGTGATTCTGCACATTTTGTTAATCCAGCTGTTTCTGCTAAGGAATTTGTAGGATTAATATATGTGCAAAGTATAATCATACAAAAAAGAGCAAATATTTTTTTCACAAATTATCTCCTTTCAATCTATTAATTGAATATTTTAATATGACAAAAAGTTACAAGCTAATTAAAAACACGAAATTAGTTATATTATATAAGAATAATGGATATTATCATTTTTTTGTTTATGTAGTAACATTTTGTTGAAAGTATCAAAATTTTATATCTATAATTAGTTAATATGAAATTTTATTAATATTAGTAAATCAATGGCTTTTTGGAAATTTTTTTTTAAACATCGCAATCTGCTTGCTTCTAATTTAAATAATCAGCTTAAAAAACACGATTCAATAGACAAAATTTTGTTAGTTAAACATTTAAAGAATAAAGGTGAAATTATCAATGTTTATTTAAGTTTAAATAGTCATGTGAACCTGTATGACTTAGAAAAATTATGTGACTCAGTTGGATGGGTACGTAGACCATTAAAAAAAGTAAAGACAGCCATAGATAACAGTTTTTTAACTGCATCTTTATTTTATGAGCACAATAAGAGAAAATTTTTAATAGGTTTTGCAAGAGCTACATCAGATACATCGTTTAATGCAACTATTTGGGATGTAGTTATACATCCCGAATTTCAAGGTCAAGGTTTAGGTAAAATTTTAATGCATCAAATAATTAAACAATTGAGATATGAAGATATTAGTACAATTACTTTATTTGCAGATCCACAGGTAGTAAGTTTTTATAAACATTTAGGATTTATTACGGATCCAGATGGTGTTAAAGGAATGTTTTGGTATCCATTGTAAATACTATACAATATTTATTATTTATTACCATAATATAATTTATTTTGTTAGAAGGATTATGATTTTTTCAATTTATTAGACAATCTTATTTAATAAATGATAAGATATAAATTGTTACTAAGCGGGATATAGCGCAGTTTGGTAGCGCGCCTGCTTTGGGAGCAGGATGTCGCAGGTTCAAGTCCTGCTATCCCGATCACCCTTATTTCTTTTATGTATTGTAAATAAAAGATGGTATATTTTCAGTCTTACATGTTTTTGTTTTCATTTAAATCAGTTAGTTTCTGATGTATTTGACTAGCACTTTCTATATCTCCAGAAAGTTTATAAATATTAACTAAATTTTTCAAAGTTTGTTTTATAAAAGGTGCTTTATTGTAAGCTTTAAGATAATATTTTGCTGCTATTTTATAAATATTTACAGATTGATAGCACAGTCCTATACAGTTATAATATTGTACTAAAAATATTAGTTCATTTATTCTAATTTGCTTCATGTAAACTTCTAGTATTGTAATACAGTCAAGCCATTTTTTTCTATTAACATATATGTTTGCTATATATAAAATATGTTTATTTTCAATGCTTATTATATTTGTTGTTTCTTCTATGTGTTTTAAAGATTTTAGTTGATGATATATATATATAAGATTATTTGTAATTAAGAAACAAATCTGTAGTAAAAAACAAGTCGCTAATATAAGGTATATTTCAAACATAATTAAAAGCCTCTTTTGAAATGCAATATTTTGTATACAATATTTGTATTATTTATGTATAATTCATTTTATTACTTTGAATAAAGTTATATAATAATATATTATTAATTTATAAAGATTAGGTATATGAGTAAAGGCTTTAGTAATGGAACGAATCTTAAGCGTATTAAAAAATCTGGTTTTAGGGCTCGTATGAGTATACCCAGTGGTCGAAAAATCCTTAATTCTAGAAGGAGAAAGAAAAGAAAAAAAATAGCTTTGTAATTATAGCTATTGTTTATTTACTATTTAAGTATTTCCAATTTCTGATTCCTTGATAATGTAATATATTATAAGTTAATTGTTATATTATATGTCTTTTGAAAATGATTTGAAGTTATTATTATCTACGCAAAATGTATTAATTTATATTCTTAATTCTGAAGAGGAACGTTTAGAATATAATGTTAATCTTATGATTCGACAAAATATAAAAAAAACTATATATTGTTGGAATTTTATTGATGGTTATTATAATAATCCTAACTATTTGAATATAGCTGCAAGAAATCCTTTGGAGGCTATTGAGTTTATTGAGCAATTAAATTTTCCTACATCTACAATTTTTTTGCTAAAAGATTTTAATGTTTTTATTAATGATATTAGCATTATTCGTAAAATAAAAAATGTAAGCCGTTTTCTTAAACAAGTTAATTCATCTATTATTATCTCTGCATCGGAAGTACAGATTCCAGTTTTGTTAAAAGATTTTGCAACTATTTTAGAATTCCCTTTACCTAATGACAGTGAAATTAATATAGAATTACATCGTTTATTTAAGGTTATGAATATTAGTTCTTCTGTTTATTCTGAATATTTTTATGATTTGATATTAGCTTATAGAGGTTTTTCTATTGAAAAGATAAGAATGTCTATAGCAAAATTATTATCTTCTAATTCATCTATCAGTAATTTAATCAATAATATCTTACATGAAAAGCAGCAATTAATTAAACAAACAGATATATTGGAGTTTTATGCTGTAGATGATAATTTTGAAGATGTAGGTGGCTTGATTTTATTGAAAGATTGGCTAAACAAACGTTCTAAGGCCTTTTGTGCACAAGCTAAAGATTATGGTTTAATGGTCCCTAGAGGAATTTTACTAGTAGGTATACAAGGAACGGGTAAGTCTTTAGTTGCTAAGGCTATATCTGGTCAATGGAAATTACCATTATTGAAATTAGATATAGGTAAAATTTTTGCTGGTATTGTTGGAAAGTCTGAAGAAAGAATGCGTAGTATGATAAAAATAGCAGAACAATCTTCTCCATGCATACTGTGGATAGATGAAATAGATAAATGTTTTACTCGCTTAAATAATTATAATGATAGTGGAACTACAAGTCGTGTTTTAGGTACTTTATTAACATGGTTGGCTGAGAAAAATAAGCCTATTTTTGTAATTGCAACAGCTAATCAAGTCTTATCTTTACCATCTGAGTTGTTGCGCAAGGGACGTTTCGATGAAATATTTTTTTTAGATTTACCAAATTTAGAGGAAAGAGAAAAAATATTTAAAATACATTTAATGAAGTTTAGACCCCTATCTTGGGTTAAGTATGATATTAAATCTTTAAGCAGAATTACAGATCAATTTTCAGGTGCTGAAATAGAACAAGCTATTATAGAAGCGATGTATAATGCTTTTTATGAAAAAAGAGAATTCTCTACACAAGATATTGTGAATGTAATCAATGATTTTGTCCCCTTGGCTTTTACAGATCAGGTCAATATATCAGCTATTCAAAATTGGGCTATTTCAGGTAAAATACGTATGGCTTCATGACATTAATTACGTATGTATATATAAGTATATAATATATTTGTTCTGCAAACAAAAATTTAATCCTTGGTATATTTGTATAAGTTATATAGAAATTTTTTACAAAATCTATACTTAATATTGATTATTAAATTATTATATAAATTAGATTAAGTTGTAATTCTTGTAAATAGTTTAGGAGTATATTTTATATGATTAGTGATAGTCAAATTTTTGTTGCATTATTGTTTGCTTTAGTGTCAGCTGTTTTAGCAATTCGTTTAGGTACAGATTTGTATCAATAAATATTTATTAATATTGCGAACTTCACAAAAATTACAGATGTGATATTATATAAATGTAAATATGTCACATCTTTTGTTTATTTTATGATTGCTTATATCTAAAGCAATAGATGTTTGAGTTTTAATTTATAATTATAGTTACTTTTGTGCATTAGCTGAATATATTTGTTTAATTACTATATTTGTGTGAGTTTAACATTATTATTGTGAGTATTTTAAAAGACAAAGAACGTCCTGTTTTTCCTTTTACTGCTATTGTGGGGCAAGAAGAAATGAAATTAGCATTGCTTCTGAATGTTATTGATCCTAAAATCGGTGGCGTTATGATTATGGGCGATCGTGGTACAGGTAAATCTACGACTATTAGAGCTATTGCAGATTTGTTACCCAAGATTGAAGTTGTACAAGATGATCTTTTTAATTCCCATCCTTCTGATTATGACTTAATGTCTGATATAGTCAAAACTCAATTAGAAAAGGGCGATCATATACCTACTCGATTCATTGATGTACCGATGGTAGATTTGCCTTTGGGAGCAACTGAAGATAGAGTGTGCGGTACAATAGATATTGAAAAAGCTTTAACAGAGGGAATTAAAACTTTTGAACCAGGACTATTAGCGAAAGCAAACAGAGGTATTCTTTATGTTGATGAAGTTAATTTATTAGATGATCATCTAGTAGATATTTTATTAGATGCAGCTGCTTCTGGTTGGAATACAGTTGAGCGGGAAGGTATATCTGTAAGACATCCAGCTAGATTTGTTTTAGTAGGATCAGGGAATCCTGAAGAAGGAGAGCTGAGACCTCAGTTGCTAGACCGTTTTGGTATGCATGCAGAAATTAGGACAGTTAAAGAACCATCATTAAGAGTTAAGATAGTAGAGCAAAGAAGCAAATTTGATAGTAATCCTTATGTATGTTTACAAGAATTTCAAGAGCAACAAGATAAACTAAAATCTTCTATTGTAACAGCTCAAGAGAGGTTATCAAATGTAACTATTGATTATGATTTGAGAGTTAAAATATCAGAAGTTTGTGGTACTCTAGATGTAGATGGTTTAAGAGGGGATATCGTTACAAACAGAGCCGCAAAAGCTCTTGCAGCTTATAATAACAGAACTAATGTTGATATCGATGATATCAAAACTGTTATCACATTATGCTTAAGGCATCGATTAAGAAAAGATCCTTTAGAAACTATTGATTCAGGTAATAAAGTTCAGGAAGTTGTGGAGAGTATATTAAAATAGGCCCAGTAGGATTCGAACCTACATTAGAGACTTAGAAGGTCCCTGTCCTAATCCATTAGACGATGAGCCCAATTATGATAGATGAGTTTTATAATGATAGGCGGTACTGGATTTGAACCAGTGACCACCTGCTTGTAAGGCAGGCGCTCTACCGCTGAGCTAACCGCCCTTCTGAAATTACACTAATACATTTTTTACAAAAATGCAACCAATAAGACTAGTAAAATAAAATATTTTAGTAATTCTAACAATAAATATTTATTATTTATTTAATTGTTTATTAAAATTATTCTTATTTTTTGGATTTTCAATTAAGTTATGTTTAATGATTTTAAGCCTTATTTATGCTATATAATCAATAAGATTTTTAAAGTTCAATTGTTAAATAGTATTTACATTAATATTTTGGAACAAATGAAAATAGTTGGGCCTGATTCTTTAAGTATAGTTATAATTACAGCATTTTTTATCGGTATGGTGTTTACAATACAAATTGTTAAAGAATTCTTATATATTAATGCTATAAGTTTGGTAGGTTCCATTTTAACTATTTCATTTATACGTGAACTATCTCCTGTCTTAACATCTGTGATTATAGTTGGTCGTATAGGATCATATTTTACATCTGAATTAGCTACTATGAGTATAACAGAGCAATTAAATGCGCTTTATATATTAGAAGCAAATCCATTAAGTTATTTAGTATTCCCAAGAGTTATAGCTTGTCTTTTAATGTTGCCATGTTTAAATATTATTTCTTTTATTACGAGTTTATTTAGTAGTTCTTTTGTTTGTTTTACTATATACAATATACATCCTCAGATATTTTTTCTATCTTCTTTATCATCTTTAGTCATTCAAGATATATTCAAATCTCTATTTAAAACTTTAATATTTGGTTTTTTAATTTCTTTAATTAGTTGTTTTTGGGGTTTAACAGCTAATGGTGGTGCAAAAGGGGTTGGGCAGTCAACCACTTTATCAGTTGTTACATCTCTACTAAGTATTTTTATTTTTGATTTTTTATTATCTTATATTATGTTTAATAAAATAGGAAGTTCAGTTAAAGCTTTATAGAATTATTAGTTCATAATATTTATGAGTTAAGGGTATGTATCGTAAAATACTTCAAATATGTTCTAAATTTCATTTTAATATTAGTTTCAATCGCTTTATAGTCCTTGTTACTTTAATGATTTCTGTTGTTATGAGTAGTTTGACTTTTTGGTCTTTAACTATATTTCAAGAAGATTCGATGATTGCAGGCAGACGGTTTTGTAAAGATTTAGGTCTTTTATTAGCTTCTAATATTATAGATTCAACTAATCTTAATGATCAAAAAGATATAGCTTATTTTTTAGAAAAGATATATTTAAGTACATCTAGTATTAGATATATTTTGTTTTTTGATCAATATGGTAATTTATTATTAGGATTACCTATATATAACACAAAAATTCAAAATATATTACAATTACATCAAAGTTTATTGCAGTTAGAAAATAAAGAATTTTTATTTAATATACCTTTGATTAATTCAAACAAAATATTAAATCATGATATTATCGATATTCTTATTCCTTTAACAAAATCAGGACATACTTTGGGTAGTTTAGATTTAGGTATAGATTTAAATACAAGACTTTCTCCATCTAGATTAATAAGAGATTTGAGTATTTTTGTTTTTGTATTAGTTTGGTTAATGTTATTTATAGGAGTTGCATTTAATGCATTAGTAATGGCTGCTCCCCAGAAGAAGCTCTTATTAGGTATTCAAAATATTGCTTCAGGTAATTTTTATCAAAGATTAAATTTACCCACTAATGGTGAATTAGGTGTCTTATTTACCAGTTTTAATGAGATGGCTGAAAAATTGCAGTCTTATGAAAAGAAAAATGTGGATAAAATTATATCAGAAAAAAATAAATTAGAGACAATTGTATCTATAATAGCGGATGGTACTATTTTAGTTGATGCTGAACTTAGAATATTGTTTGTGAATAAAACAGCACAAGAGATTTTTGACTGGTTTAACATTGATTTAACAGGAGCGTCTATTTGTAATTATTTGCCTATTCATGTCAATGAAGCTCTTTTACCAATATTAAATAAATTAGTTGAGTCAAGTTATATAAGTACAAACAAATCACAAACAGAAGAAGTTTATATTAATTTAGACTATAATTCAAAGAGAATCTGTCGTTTTTTATTAACAACTTTATTGGATAGAATATTAAAGGTTTTAACGGGTGTTGTTATAATAATACAGGATATAAGTAAGGAAGCAAAATTAAATGAAGCTAAGAATCAGTTCATAGGTAATATATCCCATGAATTAAGAACACCTCTATGTAACATAGGTTCATTTCTTGAGACATTGATTGACTATAATGACACATTGGATCAAACAGAAAAGATTAACTTTTTAACTATTGCTAATAACGAAACTAAGCGTCTATCATCGTTAGTTAATGATATTTTAGATTTATCTGTTTTAGAATCCGAGTATGATTATAAATTAGATTATATAGATTTAGCTCAAACTTTGTATAATGTTGTCAATACTTCTCAAATTGTAGCTAATAAGAATAATATTCAATTGATAATTGAATTAGATCAAGATGTTAATTATGTTTTAGCACATGAAAATTCTATTGTGCAAGTAATATCTAATATATTAAATAATGCTTTGAAATTTTCTCCTTGTAATAGCAAAATTGTTTTAAGAGTTTATAAATTAATATATTCTTATGGCTATTATTTAGATATAGATCTTCAAAACGTAGTTAGGGTTGAAATTATTGATGAAGGAATTGGTATTGCTGAAGAAGATCAAAAAGCTATTTTTGATAGATTTGTAAGGATAGAAAATAATGTTCATACTTTAGAAGGAACAGGTTTAGGATTGTCCATAGTTAAAAATATACTATGTAAATATAATATTAATGTAGTTGTTCAAAGTCAATTAAATGTCGGCACTAGTATTTGGTTTAATTTAAAATACATAAGCTAGAAAATATATACTAATTTTATTCGATGAATATGCAATCTTTTGTTTGGATTTATTTATTGAGCTAGTATAATATATATATATTTATAACGATGAAAATATAAAGTGTATTATAAAATTAGATTGTACATATATTATTTTTATTAGTATTTGCTTTCTAATTTAACTTAAATTAATAAATTATATTATTATAGTTTCTGTATTCTTATTTATAGGAGGTATTGATTATGTCAGGAGGATCAACTGGAGAACGTCCTTTTTCTGATATTATTACTAGCATACGTTATTGGGTTATTCACAGTATCACTATACCATCACTATTTGTTGCTGGTTGGTTATTTGTTAGTACCGGTTTAGCATATGATGTTTTTGGTACTCCAAGACCCAATGAATATTTTACTCAAGATCGTCAACAAGTTCCATTAGTTAACGATCGTTTTAGTGCTAAACAAGAATTAGAAGATTTAACTAAAGGTATTTAATTGAAATATAAGGAATTAAGATAATATATATGACAAGAGGTAATTCAAATCAGCCAATATCGTATCCGATTTTTACTTTTAGATGGTTAGCTATACATGGAATAGCTATACCAACAGTCTTTTTTTTAGGTGCGATTACATCTATGCAATTTATTCAAAGATAAAGGTAGGAGATATAATATGAGTGGTCCTAATCCAAATAAAGAGCCTGTAGAATTAAATCGTACATCTCTATTTTGGGGATTATTATTGATTTTTGTGCTTGCAGTGTTGTTTTCAAGTTATTTTTTTAATTAATCAATATATTCGTATAGTTAATTTTTATTATAATTAGGGGTAAAAAAATGGCAGGTACAGGTAGAGTGCCTTTGTGGTTAGTTGCTACAGTAGGTGGTATTGCAGTAATTACTGTTTTAGGAATTTTTATTTATGGTTCTTACTCTGGTATTGGCTCTTCATTGTAAGTATATAATATTTCTGTATTGGTTATAGGGTTTTAAAATTGTAAATATAGTGAAGCCACCTTTCAATTGTAATATAAAGGTGGCTTATAAATTTGCGACTTCAGCTGAATTATATATCTAAGATATGTTTTCTTGTTCGATATATAGAAATAGTAAAGCCATGCCTATACCAGGAAAGATTATCCCTACTAAAGGTACTAATATAGATGGTAAATAAGATGCTGTCATATTAAGTATGATAATAGAAAAAATTATAAATTATTCTAATTGTTTATTAAACAATAATATTGGTATTTTAAATTAGTTTATGGTTAATTATTATTGTTGTTAATCTAATAATACTAGGTTTATTTTGTTTTATAATCCAAATATTGCAAAATTTAATATTTAGAGAATAATATAATTATAATAGATTGTTATAATTATAATATAACAAAGAGTTATAAATTATTATCTGCATATAAGTATTATTTATAAAAACATGGATTCTAAATTTTTCCCTGATAGTCTAGAAGCTATGCGTAAGTTCTCAGAAGCATACGCTAAAAGAACAGGCACATTTTTTTGTTCAGATGTTAGTGTAACAGCTGTAGTTATAGAAGGTTTAGCTAGGCATAAAGATTCCTATGGTTCTCCTTTATGTCCTTGTCGACATTATGAAGACAAATCTAAAGAGGTTTTAAGTTCATATTGGAATTGTCCATGTGTACCTATGAGAGAAAGAAAAGAGTGTCATTGTATGTTATTTTTGTCTCGAGATAGTGAATTTGCTGGAACTAATCAGGAAATTAATACTAATGTTTTATTAGATTGCATAGGTTAGTGTTAGTGTACTAATTGTGAGTTTGCATGCAGACTAAGTTTATAGTTTGTCTGCATATTATTACATTAATATTTCTATTGTTTTAAATTGTTTTAAAAAGATATTTTTATAAGTTACCTTTACGTAATGACAATAAAATAATTACAGCTGGCCCTACTAATACAATAATAGCTAGTGAAGTTAGTTGGCCTATAACTTGCCAATTAATCATAATCTGCTTATCCTTTAAATTTATATATTATACTATATGTTATATTTATTATACTATTTTTTTATAAGAATTATGTGACTTAATAAATAAATATCTCTAAAGTTCTCAATAGTTATTATGAATAGATAAATTTATTTAAACTGATGAAGTATACAAATGTATTGCAATTATTTAACGTAAATCCAATTTTTATATATGCTAATTCTTAATTGTTCCCATATTATCCTTGCTTTTCTTTGGTGTTTTATATGCATATATTCTATTAATTGGTTTGAAATATTGTTATTCAAATATTTATTGAAATTATAGTAAAAAAATAAATAAAGTGTCCTTCTCTTTAAAGCAAGATGTTGATCTTTTATAAATTTATAATTGATTGCTATATAGGATGAATGTCGACTAGTAACATATAATTTTATAGCATTCTGTTTGATATATTCATTTTCTATAGATGATAGATTTAAGAAATTAATAATATTATATTCTGTTTTAGGACAAAAATATGCCTTCAAATAAGGCAATAATTCATATCTTATACGATTTCTGTAGTTTGAGTAATAAAAGTTTGTTTTATCAGACCATAGAGGTAAATTAAATTTATGACAAAACCATAATATTTCCCCTGTATTCATTTTAATTAGAGGTCTAATAATTTGTATATAATGTTTTATTTGTCTTATTAATGGTAAGCTGCTTAGCCCTTCTAATCCTGTTCCTCTAAATAAATTCAATAAAAATGTTTCTAATTGATCTGTTTCATTATGACCTGTAAAAATAATTTGTGTTTTATTTTTAATAGCATGTTGAATTATAATTTGATATCTTATTCTTCTTATAGTTGATTCTGACATATGTATCGTATGTATTTGATATACGTATGTATTATTACTTGTTGTATTAGTATAATTCAGTAAATGCTTAATATGTTTTCGTGAATCATCTCTCCATTGGTGATCAATATAAATATATTCTATCTTGTGAAAGTAATTATAAAGATTATTAAAGTCTTCTACTAATTTTATTAAGCATAAAGAATCTTTTCCACCAGATAGAGCAATTAATATTGATATAGGTTTGCTTAATTGTTGACATTTTAGTATAATACTTATGAATTTATCATGTAAATAGGTAGTAGTCATGAAAATATACCTTTTTCTTGAATAATATAACTAATTCTAAAAACTTGCTATTATAGCAATACTGTGTTATTTATTTGATATATAGTTTCGAGGGTTGCTAACTCAATGGTAGAGTACTCGGCTTTTAACCGATTAGTTCCGGGTTCGAATCCCGGGCAACCCAATTTCTAAATTTTAATTTTTTCTAAATCAGAATATGAATGTAATAACAAATTGTTTGCGTAATAAAAGTTCTTCTTGTGCTTTAGTGCCATTTATTACAGCAGGTTATCCAAATATTAATACATGTATACAGGCTTTAAAAGTTTTAGATAAAAAGGGGGCAGATATTATTGAGTTAGGTATACCTTACTCTGATGCTTTAGCAGATGGCCCTATTATTCAAGAAGCATCTCAGGTTGCTTTACAGCAAGGGATATATATTGAGCAAGTATTATATATTTTGAAAACAGTAATACCTGATGTAAATGCTCCTATAATTATATTTACTTATTATAATCCTATTTTAGTTAGAGGGGTTGATAAATTTATTAGTGAAATCTCTACAGCTGGTGCGAAAGGATTAATTATTCCAGATTTACCATTAGAAGAAGTGGATTATATAATAGAATTATGTGATTTTTATAGTATAGAGTTAATATTATTTATTGCTCCAACTAGTTCGGAATCTAGAATTCAATTAATATTATCTAAATCACCAGGCTGTATTTATTTAGTTAGTAGCTACGGAGTTACAGGTCTCAGAGATGATATTAATTTAAAAATCAAGCATCTAGCTGATAGTATTAAAAGTAAAACAAGTAAGTTAATAATGCTAGGTTTTGGTATTAATACTACTGATCAAGTACAACAAATCATGAATTGGAATATAGATGGTATAGTGGTTGGTAGTGCTATGATTAGTCAAATGATGGGTAAATTTCCACAAGAAACATTAGATTCGTTAGGAAGATTTTGTCAGCAATTGAAGACTTGTATAAATATAGAAAATACAAAAAAATAATATATTTAAATATATATATTTTACTTTGTTGATTTATGATTTAGTATTAATACCCCCAGGGGAATTCGAATCCCCGTTACCTCCGTGAAAGGGAGATGTCCTAGGCCTCTAGACGATGGGGGCTTTATTAATTGTGTGTTAAGGTATACTTGTACTCTTTGTCATATGATCATACATTAATAAATTTTATGAGTTATGTCAAGTTTTGGAGTAAAAAGAAAAATATAATAATTTTTTAATTATTTATATTTATAATTAAACGTGAACGCATAGTTAAGTATGTAACAGTTTGTCTTATGTATGTTACCATATTAATAAATAAGGAAAATGCTTCATTCTTATATTCTATTAAAGGGTCTTGTTGACCATAGCTTCTCCATCCAATAGATTCTCTGAGTACAGCCATTTTGTCTAAGTGATCTTGCCATGCTTTATCTATTTGTTGTAATAAGTAATATTTTTCTAGTTTTCTAATTAACCCAGGTCTTAGTTGTTCTAAATAACTTTCTCTAAGATCATAACTAATACGTAATTGCTCATATAAGAACTCTTTAATTTGCTTATAATTCATACTATTCCAAGCTTTTAAGTTGAAATTTTCAGTTAAGTTAAGTAATTTATATGTTTTTTTTATAATATTTTTTTTGTTTTTGATATTATCTTCTTGATAAAATGTAATTAATATTTCTTCTATGGTACTTTCAGCGTATTCTATTATGCAGTCCCTAGTAAAGTTAGATTCTAATATTCTTTTTCTTTCTGCATATATTGCTTGTCTCTGGTTATTTATTACTTCATCATATTGAAATAGTTGTTTTCTTATATCATAAAAATAAGATTCTACTTTTTTTTGTGCAGAATTCAAGCTTTTACTCAAGATAATGGATTCTATAGGAGTATCGTCATCAATATTTAAGTTCTCCATAAGTTGAGATATTTTATCTCCACCGAAAATTCTCAGAAGATTATCTTGTAAGCTTAGAAAAAAACGTGATGCACCTATATCTCCTTGCCTGCCTGCTCTGCCTCTTAATTGATTATCTATTCTTCTCGATTCATGTCTTTCTGTTCCGATTACATATAGTCCTCCTAATTTTAAAACTTCTTGTTTTTCCTGATAACAGATCTGATTATATTCATTTAAGATGTGTAAATAAATTTGTTGTAAATTTTTTTCTTCATTGTTTATTGTATGTTTACTACTAATTACTTTCTCGATATAATTATTTACTTTTTGTGAATTTATATGTTTATCTTTAGAAATATCTAATTTATGTATATTTAATATATAATTATTGATTATAGTATGAATTTTCTTATCTACTCTATTGAGTGTATATTTTACACCTAATCCTAGTTTATTTTGTAAATACTGGTTTAGTATAAGTTTTGACAGAGCTTCAGGGTTTCCGCCTAAGATAATATCGGTTCCTCTACCAGCCATATTTGTTGATATAGTTATAGTTTTTTTTCTTCCTGCTTGTGTGATAATTTCTGCTTCTCGTGCGACATTTTCTGGTTTTGCATTTAGTAAATTAAAGGGTATTTTCAATGTTGTTAATATCTTCGCTAGTAATTCAGATTTTTCTACATTAGTTGTACCTATAAGTGTTGGTCGACCTATATGATACATATCAAAACATTCATTTGCTATGGATTGCCATTTCTTGTATTCTGTTTTATACACTAAGTCTGGCAAGTCTTGTCTTCTACATGGCTTATTTGTAGGCACTTGTAGCACTTCAAGATTATATATTTTATCTAACTCAGTTTCTTCTGTTTTAGCTGTACCGGTCATGCCAGATAATTTTTTATATAATAAAAATAAATTTTGATATGTAATTGACGCAAGAGTTCTATTCTCTTGTTGAATAGGAATGCCTTCTTTTGATTCAATTGCTTGGTGTAATCCATCACTCCATCTTCTACCTTGCATGATTCTACCTGTAAATTCGTCAACAATAATAATCTCATTATTTTTAACAATATAATGTTGATTTTTTAAAAACAGTTCTTTCGCTTTTAAAGCATTTAATAGGTATTGTATCCAAGAATTATTAATATTATAAAGATTATCAATATTCAAAATATGTTCACATTTACTAATACCTTTTTCGGTTAGAGTAATATTTTTTGTTTTTTCATCTATTTGGTAATCTAGATTATTATCGAGTAAATTGGCTATAGAGGTACATTTTTCATATTTATTTGCTTCTATGTCAAAAGGACCAGATATAATGAGTGGTGTTCTTGCTTCGTCAATTAATATAGAGTCTACTTCATCAATAATGGCAAAATTAAACCCCCTTTGTACTATTTGATTAATGTCTATCGCCATATTATCTCTAAGATAATCAAATCCTAATTCACTATTTGTAATGTATGTAATTTCACAATTATATGCTTGTTTTTTTTCTTCATAACTCATCGAATGTGTTACTAATCCTACTTTCAAATCAAGATATGAACAGATTTTTTGAGCTAGTTCTGAATCTCGTTGAGCTAAATATTCATTAACTGTAATAATATGTACACCTTGACCGGTTAAAGCATTTAAGTATGCTGTAGTAATAGCAACAATAGTTTTCCCTTCCCCTGTTTTCATTTCTGCTATTTTCCCTTGATGCAATACAATACTGCCTATTAATTGTACATCAAATAGAGTCATGTTTGTAGATCTTTTAATCGCTTCTTTAACAGTTGCAAGAGATTCTGGTAATATTTGTGTAAAATTATAGCTTTGATCCAGTTGTTTTTTCAGTTTTTCAGTTTGTTGTTTTAGTTTTAAGTTTGAGTAATTTTGTAATACATGTCCTATTTGATTAATTTCATCAATTGTATTTTGAAATTTATTTAACTTATTTTTTTTTAAAAAATTTAGCATATTAATAATTAAAATTAGAAAAATGATATTATATAAGGAGAAAAAAATTCTTGTATGGTTGTAATAGGTTGGGCTTCATGATATATAGTATATTTTCTGCCCCAGATAGGTTCTGCACTATTAAATATATGCTCTAAATATATAGAGTATACATAGTATATTTCATGTATGTCTTTATAAATATCTGTTTTATGTTTTATTAAGGATTTTCCTATAGGCTGATTGTTATTTAAAGTTTTATATATTTTATTATTTATTTGTAATACCCAATTAGATTGAGCAAATGCGAGATTTCTTTTTGAAGTATCTTGTAAATAAACTTTTCTTATTTTCATTTTTGAGGTTATATATTGCCGCTTAATATATGTTGGACAAGTGATAATTTGTTGTCCCGTTAATGAGTTTAAATTTTGAGTAAATGATCCGTCACTCATAAGTATAAATCTCCATTCAGGAGGGATTAAATGATAGGTCTGTTCATTAAATGAGTCTAAATTATCCAGTGATAGATTGATAATATAATTAAATGAATTAGATAAGTTCATGTATATGTATTTTATTTCATTACTGTAATTCTAAAAAATTCTAAAAATCTAAAAATGATAATTTTTCTATATGTGCATTTATAAAATTCTATAAAAAATTAATTATGTGTGATTATTTTTTTAGTTGTTAATAACGATTTACCATTCATCTCATCAGGAGTATCTAGATTGAATAAGTCTAAAATAGTTGGTGCAATATCTGCTAAATTGCCGTTATTTCTTAAATCATTATTATCCAGACTAGATTGATTAGATGGTTCTGCTAATATGAATGGAACAGGATTAGTGCTATGGGATGTACATGGTTGATTCGATTCATCTAGCATATGATCTGCATTACCATGATCTGCTGTGATGATAAGTGTATAGTTCATACTTTGAGATGTTGTCCAAATTTTCTTAATGCATTTATCGATTGTATTAATAGCTTGTATAGTAGCTGATAGATTACCTGTATGACCTACCATATCTGGGTTGGCATAATTGATAACAATTAATGCGTATATATTTTTATTTATAGCATTAATTGCACTTGAAGTTAGTTCTTCAGCCGACATTTCTGGGGATAAGTCATAGGTTTCAACTTGTGGGCTGGGTATGAGTTCTCTATCCTCACCAGGGAAAGGCTCTTCAATGCCACCATTAAAAAAATAAGTAACATGTGCATATTTTTCTGTTTCAGCTAATCTTAATTGTTTTAAACCATGTTTGGAAATTATTTTTCCAATGAAGTTTATATTTTTTTGCGGAGGAAATGCTGTTTTTATATTTAAACTAGGGTCATATTGTGTCAGTGTAACAATTTTTAAATTGTTAAATTTTTTTGTATTAAATCCTTTGAATGTAGATTTAGTAAATGAATGTAACAATTGACGCATTCTGTCTGGCCGAAAATTAAAAAAAATAATACCATCATTATTTTCAATGCTTCCTTTATGCAATCTAGTAGGGGGTATGAATTCATCTGATATATTTTGTTTATAATATTCATTAATCTTTAATACAGCATTCATCTTATACTCTAATTTATCATTAAGTAACAAGTTATAACTTTTTTCTGTTCTTGACCAACGACAGTCCCTGTCCATACTGTAGTATCTTCCACTTAATGTGCAAATGTTTATATTATGCAACTTATTAATATAATTGCAAATTTGCTCAATAAATATTTTTGATTTATATGGTGAGGTATCTCGACCATCTGTAATAGCATGTATGCAAACTTCAATATTATATTTTTGAATTATATCAAGTAACGCAAATAAATGTGTAATATGAGAATGTACGCCTCCATTTGAGCAAAGTCCAATTAAGTGTAGTTTTGTATTATCCTTTTTGATTTGTTCGCAGATATTTTTAATAGTCTTATTATTGAAGAATGATTGGTCCTGAATAGATTTGCTGATACGCACTAAATCTTGGTTAATAATTCTCCCAGCTCCAATAGTTGTATGTCCTACTTCTGAGTTGCCCATTTGTCCTTTAGGTAATCCTACATCTTGTCCTGAAGCATTTAATAAGGTATGCGGGTAATTAGCCCATAATTTATCTATTGTAGGTGTGTTTGCTAGCTGAATTGCATTTCCTTTTGTTGTTTCTGAATATCCCCAACCGTCAAGAATAGTTAAAATAATAGGTTTCATAGTATAAAATAAGAATGAAAATTTATAGCAATACTTTCTATTGAAAACAAAAATATCTTAATTATGTTTATTAATTAAATTTAAATCTATATTATCAAAAATATACATCTTGTTAACTATAATATATACTATTTTAATTTGAATATTTTATTTTGATATAAAAAATTAAATTTTATATAAACCATATGCATATATAATCATATATGCATATGGTTTTGTTTTTAATAGTAATTTTTATTAAATTATAAATATATTTAGCTTAATGCATTGATAGCATAGTCTAAATATGTATTTGCTTCATTAGCAGCTTGTCCTGAGAGACCGTGACTGTTTTTTATATATTGTAGTGCCTCTATATACCAGCTTGGTGATAGTTCAAAACTACGGTTAATTTCTTCTAATCCTGCTATTAGATATTCATCCATAGGTCCAGTCGCTCCTACAACAAGGCAGTATGTTGTCATTCTTAAGTAATATCCTATATCACGTGCACATTTTGCTTTTCCTATTGCACTAGATGCGTAAGTTGGTCCTGGCATCTGAGTAGTAAATGGAAATTTTGTATAAACAGATTGAGCAGCTCCTGTAATTAATCTTTGAGCATTACTTGTTAATGATCTTGCCGCCTCTAAGCTAGATGATGCTCTTTGATAACGTCCATTAATTGATTGTAATTCACCATTGCTTAAGAATCTACCTTGGCTATCTGCTGATGCGACTGCTTCTGTTATAGGTGTTTTCATAATTTTACTTTCCTTGTTTTATCTAATGATTCCGAGTTTTGTTGTAGAGTTGATTTATTATTGTAAAGTTTTATACGACTGCAACAGCCGCTCTATCAAAGTATACGCCTAATTCAGCTATTAAAGAGCTACAATCTCCTGTGGTTATTCCATTTGAATCATTTGCTAAACTTACTGATGCTTCTTTCATTTTTTGTATAGCAACAGCAACAGATGTTCCAGGAGTTCCTAAAGCTTGATATGTTTCTCGTAAACCATTTAAACATCTATCATCTAGTACGCTTGAATCACCAGCAGTCATAGCGTAACTGACATATCTTAAAACAATTTCCATATCTCTTAGACAAGCTGCCATTCTACGACTAGTATATGCATTACCTCCAGGTTGTACAAGTTGTGGCTGTTCTGCAAATAAAGCACGTGCAGAATTTGTTACAATAGAAGAAGCATTGGAGTTGATTCTATTTACAATATCAAGTCTTTTATTGCCTTCGGCGACCATTTTTGCTAGAGCATCTAATTGTGTATTGCTTAAAAATTCTCCTCTAGCGTCAGCTTGCGCTACAACTTTAGCAAATGCGTCTAACATATAAATATTCTCCTTGAACTAGAAATATTTGTAATAATTTAATAATAAAGAACTAATCTGAGATTTGTATAGATAATAGTATCTAAATTTTAATTTATATTGATTAGTACTTATTAAATTATTATACTAATATATAGTAACTTTTCTTTTACAAAATATTACAAGTATATACTGTCTGTAATAATTAATACATTTAATCACCTATGATTTCAGGCTGTTTTATTTCATCGACCATTTCTAGTATAGAGCGAATAATAGGTTTAATATTTGGGTCGTCTATAATATCTAGGTCTTCATATTTCTTTCTTTTAGCCCGATTTGCTATTTGAATAGTTATTTTATAACGATTATCAGAGATATTTAATAACTCTTCTGTTCTATATATGACTTCATGTAGTTTGATTTGATTATACATATTGATATTTTATATTTCTTAAAATCAAAATGAATTAATTAACTAGTATTTATAAATAAGTTATTTAAAGATTAGAATTTAGTCTTACATATGCATCTTTTATTTTAATATATGTAATACTATACCAATAGTCATATTTTATTTTTAATGAAATACAATAACAATCTTTTATTTCTACTGTATTGTTTTTAAGAGTTTAGATATTTTTCATATTGTATATCTATGATAACTGCTAAAAACATCAATTCAGGTTTAATAATATATGAACAATATATAATCTTAAAATAAAACAAAAAATAAGAATTACATATGCAAGCATCAAAATATTATAACTATCAATTGAATAACTTATATAAATATCCTTTTATGTTTTCTGAAAGGGATGCCTGTGGAGTTGGTTTTATAACCCGTATTGAACATGTGCCATCTCATAATATTGTTCAACAAGCTTTGAAATCATTAAATTGTATGGAACATAGGGGTGGTTGTAGTGCTGACAGAGTTTCTGGAGATGGAGCTGGAATTATGACTCAAATTCCATGGAAAATGTTATCAGATTATGTAACGGACAAGAAAATTAATCAAATTGGTGTTGCTATGTTGTTTATGCCAAGAGACAAAATGGAATCTATACAAAATATAATAGAATGGGTTATTGGTTTAAACGGTTTTAGCTTTTTGAAATGGCGTATTGTTCCTGTTGATGAAAGTGTATTAGGTATTCAAGCTAAAGTTAATCAACCTTTAGTAATGCAATTCTTTGTACATTCTGAAAATTTATTTGGTGATACATTAGAAAAGTCTTTATTTATTACAAGAAAAAAAATAGAAAAATTAATTTCTCAGTCTCATTTAAATCTTAATAAACAGTTTTATTTTTGTTCTTTTTCTTCTCGTATTATTGTTTATAAAGGAATGGTTCAATCTGAAGTTTTATCTAAATATTACCTAGATTTGTGTAACATCAATTATGAAAGTAATTTTGCAATGTATCACAGAAGGTTTAGTACTAACACCATGCCTAAATGGCCTTTAGCTCAGCCTATGAGATTTATGGCACATAATGGAGAAATTAATACTTTATTAGGTAATCTTAATTGGATGCAATCAAAAGAATCTTTATTTCAACAAAGCTACGTTTCAGAAGATTTTGATTCTTTAAGACCAATTACTAATTTTAATAATAGTGATTCAGCAAATTTAGATGCTGTATTAGAATTATTGATACAATCAGGTAAAAGTCCTCAAGAATCTTTAATGATTTTAATTCCGGAAGCTTATAAAAATCAACCAGCTTTAGAAAATTTTCCAGAAATTGTAGATTTTTATGAATATTATAACAATCTTCAAGAGCCGTGGGATGGACCTGCGTTAGTAGTTTTTAGTGATGGTAAAATTGTCGGAGCAACTTTAGATAGAAATGGATTACGGCCTGCTCGCTATATTATTACTAATAATGGTTTTATTAGTTTGTCGTCGGAGGTTGGTGTTTTAGATAAAAATTTAGGTGAAATAACTCATAAAGGTAGGTTAGGCCCAGGTCAGATGATATGTGTTGATATGGTCAACAATCTGATTTTAGATAATTGGACTGTTAAACAATCTGTTGCTAATAAATTTCCTTATAAAAAATGGCTTGATACATACCAAAAACATTTACAGCCGGAAAATTATATACAAGATTCTATTCTTGACTTTTCTACAATGATGCGTTTGCATACAGCGTTTGGTTATACCAATGAAGATGTAGAATTAGTAATAGAGCATATGGCTAGTTCAGCTAAGGAACCTACTTTTTGTATGGGAGATGATATTCCTTTGGCTATATTGTCAGAAAAGCCTCATTTACTATACGATTTTTTTAAGCAACGTTTTGCTCAAGTAACTAATCCTGCTATTGATCCTTTAAGAGAAAGTTTAGTTATGTCATTAACAACTTATTTAGGATCTAAGGGCAATTTTTTAGAACCTAATGATTATATGGCTAAATCTATAAAACTAGATTCTCCTATTTTAAATGAAATGGAAATTGAACAATTAAGTCAGTATGGTTTAGCTGTTTCTGTGATTAGTACGTTTTTTATACAAAATTCTGATAATATGAATTTTATTAACAGAATTACAGAGATTTGTGAAAAAACGGTTGAATTAATAGATCAAGGTTCTGAAATTATTATATTAAGTGATCGTATAGATGTAATAGATGAAACAAAAGCATTTTTACCACCATTACTAATAGTTGGTGCTGTTCATCATTATTTAATATCTCAAAATTTAAGGCATAAGGTATCCATAATTGTTGAGACTGCTCAATGTTGGAGTACTCATCATTTTGCCTGCTTGATAGGTTATGGAGCAAGCGCTATATGCCCATATATGGCATTTTTGACAGTTCGACAATGGTGGCATAATCCAAGAACCCAAAAATTAATGTCTATAGATAAACTGTCTAAAATTACTTTGACAGAAGCACAACATAACTATCGTTGTGCCATAGAAACAGGTTTATTGAAAATTTTATCTAAAATGGGAATTTCTTTATTATCTAGCTATCATGGGGCTCAGATATTTGAGATATTAGGTTTAGGTAAAGATATAGTGAATTTAGCTTTTAAAGGTACAACTTCATCTTTAAATGGTATTACCTTAAAAGAATTAGCTGCTAGTACATTGGATTCTTATAAAAATATAATTAACTTGAAGAAATCTAAAAAATTGCCTAATCTAGGATATGTACAATATAGACCAAGTGCTGAGTATCATGTGAATAATCCGGAAATGTCTAAAACATTACATAAAGCTGTTCGTAATCAGGATATTAATCTTTACAATAGGTATAAGAATTTATTGCAAGATCGTCCACCTACTAATTTAAGAGATTTGTTAGACTTTGTAAATAATAAAAATTCAATAGCACTTGGTGAAATAGAATCAATTGAATCTATTGTAAAAAGATTTTGTACAGGTGGCATGTCTTTAGGAGCATTATCTCGCGAAACACATGAAACTTTAGCTATAGCTATGAATAGACTTGGCGGAAAATCTAATTCTGGTGAAGGCGGAGAAGATCATACTCGATTTTACCCTATTTTGGATATAGATTCTTCGGGTATTTCTAATAGTTTCTCTCATTTAAAGGGTCTTAAAAGTAATGATATTGCTAGTTCAGCTATTAAACAAATTGCATCTGGACGTTTTGGTGTTACACCTGAATATTTAATGAATGCTAAACAGCTGGAAATTAAGATTGCTCAAGGGGCAAAACCAGGAGAAGGTGGACAGTTACCTGGCAAAAAAGTCAGCCCTTATATTGCTAAATTACGTAATTGTAAACCTGGTGTTACTTTGATTTCTCCTCCTCCCCATCACGATATTTATTCTATTGAAGATCTAGCACAGCTTATTTTTGACTTGCATCAAATCAACCCAGAGGCACAAGTCTCTGTTAAGTTAGTGGCGGAAATAGGAATTGGGACCATTGCTGCAGGTGTTGCAAAAGCTAATGCTGATATTATTCAGATTTCTGGGCATGATGGTGGAACGGGTGCATCTCCTTTAAGCTCAATTAAACATGCGGGATCTCCTTGGGAATTAGGATTATCAGAAGTTCATAAAACTTTGGTAGATAATCAGTTAAGGGATAGAGTTATTCTAAGAGTAGATGGTGGTTTGAGAACAGGCAAAGATATAGTTTTAGCAGCTTTAATGGGTGCAGAAGAATTTGGTTTTGGAACAGTCGCTATGATAGCTACTGGTTGCATTATGGCTCGTATATGTCATACTAATAATTGTCCTGTAGGTGTAGCAACTCAGCGGGAAGACTTACGTAAACGCTATCCTGGTATACCAGCTGATTTAGTTAACTTTTTTACTTATATTGCTCAAGAGGTCAGAGGTATTTTATCTGATTTAGGTTATTCATCTTTAGCAGATATTATAGGGCATACAGAATTGATTCAATATAAATATCGAGGTTTATATAAGACAAATTATTTAAGTTTGGCTCCATTATTGAACTCTCCTCCATATAATTACAATCTTTGTTCACATACTTCAACACATGATAATGGTAATGTATTAGATGATGCATTATTAGTTGACCCATCTATATTGCAAGCTATTGAAAAGCAGGAAGATGTAATTAAGAAAGTTAATATTGTCAATACTGATAGAACTGTAGGTGCGAGGATATCTGGTTTTATAGCTAAAAAATATGGCAATAATAGTTTTAAGGGTAATTTACAATTAGATTTTAAAGGTGTAGCAGGCCAAAGTTTTGGTGCTTTCATTTTAAAAGGTATGCATTTAAGTTTGATAGGTGAAGCAAATGATTATGTAGGTAAAGGTATGAATGGAGGAGAAATAATTGTTGTTCCAGAAGTGACTACACAGCTTGACCAAATGCAACCAGTTATTATTGGCAATACATGCTTATATGGAGCTACAGGAGGTTATTTATTTGTTAGTGGTCAAGCAGGTGAAAGATTTGCAGTCAGAAATTCATTAGCCCAAGCTGTAATTGAAGGTGTTGGTGATCATGCTTGTGAATATATGACAGGAGGTATAGTAATTGTATTAGGATCCGCTGGAAGGAATATTGGTGCTGGTATGACTGGTGGTTTAGCTTATTTTTTAGATGAGAATAATGATTTAGTATCTAAGATTAATAGTCAAATTGTTAAGTATCAGAGAGTTGCAACTTATGAAAGTGAAAAGCAATTGAAAAATTTTATAGAGCTTTATGAAATAAAGACAAAAAGTTTGAAGGCTAAATATATTTTGCAAAATTGGTCAAAGTTTTTACCTATGTTTTGGCAAATTTTTCCACCCTCAGAGGCCCATACAGCTTTGACTGATAGTTCTTATTCATCTTATAATGCAATTATACATTAAATTACATAATCTTAAAGTTTGATACTCAATTAATCGATATAGCATTTGACGTTTTATGAAGTTTTGAATTTTTTATTATATATTGATGCATACTATAGATTAAGATACTTTGCAAGATAGTCAATAATTATTTTTAGAACTGTTAATTGTATATAATATTTATATTATTAGATTTATTGTTATTTTTATTATTAAGGTAAAGTTAATCCCATGGCACATAATGTTAAGGTTTATGATACTTGTATTGGCTGTACTCAATGTGTACGCGCTTGTCCGTGTGATGTATTAGAAATGGTTCCTTGGGACGGTTGCAAAGCTGGTCAAATTGCATCTGCTCCTAGAACAGAAGATTGTATAGGTTGTAAACGTTGTGAAACAGCATGTCCAACAGACTTTTTAAGTGTGCGGGTTTATTTAGGTGCTGAAACTACACGCAGTATGGGGCTAGCATATTAAATTTGTATAATACTAAATAATTATATTAATTTATGTAGTGGATCTATTAGTTATTATCCATAGTTAAAGGCATAATAATCTAATAGATTAATTTTGTAGATAGTTTAATGTAAATTACAAATTCATGAATATTGTTATTAAAGGTCTAAATTATTATTTTTTCAACTATGAAAAATTTATTACCATTTGAATTACAGCAAAAGATTTCCAAACAAAAAGCAGTTAAAATTATAACTGGATTAAATAATTTTTCTATTGATTCTATAGTTAAGATAGTAAAAGCAGCAGAAATCGGTCAAGCCAGTTATGTTGATATCGCTGCTAATCCTAAAATAATATCTATAGTTAAATCTGTAACTAGTTTTCCTATTTGTGTTTCTTCAATAGAACCATTAGAATTATTCGATTGTGTTATGAAAGGTGCTGATATTGTAGAGATAGGTAATTTTGATGTTTTGTATGATAGGAAAATCTTTTTTTCTTCTGAACAAATATTAAACTTAGCTAAAGAAACAAGAGAATTAATTCCTAATACTCCAATATGTGTAACTATACCACATACATTATTATTGTCAGAGCAAATTCGTCTTGCAGTTCTTCTTGAAAAAATCGGAGTGTCTCTAATACAAACAGAAGGTTATTCAACAAAGAATAGTATGCACTATCAAAGTTCCAGTATTATGACATCAATGACTAATGCTGCTTCTGCAATTTCTTCAAGTTATGTCATGTCTAAGTATATTGATATACCTATCATTGCAGCTTCTGGTATAAATTGTTTATCCGCTCCTATAGCATTTTCGTACGGCGCCTCTGTTATAGGTATTGGTTCTGCAATATCTAAGTATGATACAGTTTATGATATGGCTATGTATATTTACGAAATAGTATGCTCTATTAAGGCTTCTTCTAATAAATCTATAGTAAGCACGTACTTATTTCATGTAAATGATATCAACTATATATCCTATTAACTGATATCATTACTGAATATTTTATTTTTTATGTTTATTGTTTACAAGGTATAGTTAGAATTTTTATGATTAAAGCAAAATTAAATCAAACATGGAAATATTTAAGTAATGTAATTGTATTTTATGTTTTTGTATTTATTTTGGTTACTATGTTTTCTATTCTAAATATAAAAAAAAACCTGGCTATTCTTTTTTTATTTTATTTCATAATGGGTATGGTTTAAAAGAAGGATCTGAAGTTTTAATGAGAGGTATTAATATTGGTTATGTTAATAAAATTCAAGTTAAATATAATTATGTACTTGTTAAGGTAAACATTAATGTGTCTTCTGTACTAATTCCAAAAAATTCTTTAGTTGAAACAACTCAAACAGGCTTATTAAACGATACAGTAGTTGATATAACTCCTTTACAGAATATAAGTAGTCAAGATATAGAAAATACGAATGTATTTGCTAAGTCTTGTGTGAAATCTTTATTTTTATGTCATTATGATTATATAAAAGGCGAGAGAGGATTGAATTATGATGATTTAGTAAGGGCTGCAACAAGAATTTCTCAACGTTTTGATGATCCTGTATTATTTAATTTGGTAAATATATTATTGCAGAACACGATTTATATTTCCAATGAGCTTATAGAGCTTACAGACAGTATAGTTGATACAGCTATTCTAATTTATGATTATTTGTATCAAATCTTTTTTAGCCAGACGTAGACTGGCAAATATAATTTATAAATCAGTATTTTTAAGTTATCATTTTATTTATTATGACAACTCGCAAAGCTTTATCCCTGGATTTTTTAAGACCTATACTAGAGTTAGAATACCAGATACAGCAGCTAAGTAAGATATCTACTTATCACAAAGTTTCTTTAGATCAAGAGTTGGTTTTCTTTACAGAACAACTATCTATTTTAAAATATGATGTATTCCAGTCTTTGACTCCTCTACAAAGATTGCATTTAGTACGTCAAGCAGATAGGCCAACGACTTTAGACTACGTGCCTTATATTATGAATGAATGGCTCGAATTGCATGGAGACAGAGGAGGGACAAATGATCCTGCTTTAGTTGGTGGTATAGGTAAATTAAATAATCGTACAGTTGTTTTTATTGGCCATCAAAGAGGTAAAGATACTAAAGATAATGTATTAAGAAATTTTGGCATGGCATCTCCAGGAGGTTACCGTAAAGCTTTACGTTTAATGAAGCATGCAAATCAGTTTAATTTCCCTATTTTAACTTTTATCGATACTCCTGGTGCATGGGCAGGCATGGAAGCAGAAAAATTAGGTCAAGGTGAAGCTATTGCTGTCAACCTGAGAGAAATGTTCTCTTTAGATGTTCCTATTATTTGTACAATTTTAGGAGAAGGTGGTTCAGGAGGTGCTTTAGGAATAGGAATAGGTGATAAAATTTTAATGCTTGAATACGCAGTGTATACTGTAGCAACTCCTGAAGCTTGTGCAGCTATTTTATGGAAAGACAGTAAACGTTCTTTAGATGCAGCAGAGGCCTTAAAAATAACTTCTGCTGATTTAAAGATATTAGGTATAATTGATGAAGTAGTAAAAGAGCCTATAGGTGGATCTCAGGCTAATCCTTCTCAAGCAGCATATATTTTAAAAGAGTCTTTAATAGCTGAGTTGGAAATTCTATTAAAACTGTTACCATCCAATAGAAAAAAACTCAGATATAATAAATTTCGTAAAATAGGGACTTTTTATGAAGGATGTTAGTATTATCTTTACTTAATATGGTTCTTGAAGATACAATAATTACCGAGCTTACTATATTAATTTGTTATTCCTATACTACTTAAACCAATAATTGTACCGGCTCCAACAATATGCCCCAAGCTTGTTGTTGCTAATAGTTCAGGAAGACCAAATCCTTGTAAACCTAAGGTAGGTATAGAGGGGCCCAGTCCTCTAATTTTTATAGCATATCTTCCCAATCCTATACATAATAGATTACAAATAATCATAATAATTGAACTTGATACAGACCAAGAAGATGTATGTGGAATAATACTAATTAAAGTTTGTGTATTCATTGTTGTATTAAATATTATTTTAATAAATAGTATATTTTATATTATATGTTGATCTTATATACTTCTGTAAAAATTAGACAAGAATTAACATAATATATTTATTTTTATAAAAACCAACCATAACTGTGTAGCCCTTGGCCCAAAAAATTAACTCCTAAATAGCATATCCATACAACCACAAAACCAATGGAAGCTAAAATAGCAGGCTTTTCACCTTTCCATGCTTTATTTAATCTAGAATGTAGATATGCTGCAAATACTAGCCAAGTTATTAAAGCCCATGTTTCTTTAGGATCCCAACTCCAATAAGAACCCCAAGCTTCATTAGCCCATACAGCTCCAGCTATAATTCCTATAGTTAATAAAGGAAAGCCAAGTCCAATTATTCGATAACTTAAATTGTCTATACTTTGTAAAAGAGTTATTCTACTTAATTGTTGTGTAGAATTATTTGGCTGCATATTGTTATTTGCTCTATTTCTTATGTTATATAAAATAAGAAATAGAATAGATAATAAAGAGCCTAGTATTAATGTTGCATAACTTATCATCATTATACTAACATGCATCATTAGCCAGTTAGATTTAAGCGCTGGAACCAGTGGAGAGGCTTGTTGCATATTTTCAGGCAATGAAAGACTTGCAAATCCTATAGTAAATAAACCTATTGGTGTAGTAATACAACCAATAAACGGGCTTTTATTTTGTTGTTCTAGTATTAATTGCAAAAAACTCAGTCCCCATGTTAGAAAAATTAATGATTCGTATAAATTGCTTAAGGGAAAATAGCCATTGGATATCCATCTTAAGCTTAAAGAAGCACTAATTAATAGGTTGATGCTAATAGTAATGATATTACCTAATTTATATAAAACTTTCGATCTTTTGAATGCTATATTAATCCAATATATTATTAAATTCACAAGAAACAGTGCGAAAGATATATTGATACAATTGTTTTCCATTAATATGCTGTTCATATATTTATTCAGATTAATTCAGATTAATCATAAATATATCATATATTAATTTAATATTATTCTAATTAAATTAATATATCGTTAATAAGTTACTATAAAAAAACAACCAAAATTAAAATATTTAATTTCAGTTGTTTTAATTGTTAATCAAGTTATCTAATATAATATAAGACAATTTGATTGCTAGATAATAATTTTTTTATGCATGTCTTTTATTAAATTATATACATTTATGATAAAGAATTGATAATGTAATCTAATGCAGTTGTATATTCTACTCCTGCTTGTGCAGACATATCTCTAGGAACACATAATCTATCACGAGTAAATACAAACGCTGTAACGTAAGCTGAAGTTGGAAGATTTAATGTGCGATATACTTCACGAGCTCCAGCTATAGCCCATTCATCAAGAGGGCCAGTACCACCTACAACTAATGAATAGTTAACTAATCTCATGTAATGATCTAAATCTCTATAACATTTGTTAACTTTTTCTTGATTTTCTCCAGCTTCACCTGCATTTTTTAAGTAAGAATATTTACCAAAACAAGCATCACCTGCTTCTTTTACAACTGCTTCATGGTTGTCAGCTAGTTTTTCTGCTGCCTCTAACCTTGCAGCAGCGCGTTGAATATTTCCTTGTACAGATTCAAGATCTGAACTAGATGGAAAGCGCCCAGCAGCGTCAGCTGCACTAATTACTGTAGTAATAACTGATTTCATAATTGATCTCCTCTAGATTAAGATATGTGTAGGTTATGTTTACTCTTTTTATATACTCAATAGTATTTAGCTAATAGCAGAACATACTCTATCACAATAGCTAGAAACTTCTGAAGATAGTGCAGAACAATCTCCGCTAGCTACATCAATTTTTCTTTTAGAAGCTGTATTAGTTACAAATGCAACGGCAGCAGCTTTCATAATGCTAACAGCTCTGACAGAAGAGTTAGTTGGTACTCCAAGAGCAATATAAGTTTCTTTTAAGCCGTTTAAGCATCGGTCTTCTAGAACAGAAGCATCTCCTGCAAGAAGAGCATAAGAAATATATCTTAAAATAATTTCTCCGTCACGTAAACAAGCTGCCATTCTACGATTAGTATAGCAGTTACCTCCAGGAGCTATAAGTCCTGGGTTTTCGCAAATCATTCCTGATACAGCATCTGAAACGATACAACTAGCATTACAAACAATAGAGTTGACAGCGTCTAATCGTTTATTACCTTCTGAAATAAAAGTTTTAAGAGCTTGTAGATCGCTGCCACCAACGTAAGCAGCTTTGGCGTCTGCATTCATTACAACTCTAGAAAATCCATCAAGCATAGAGCTCTCCTTAAATTTTAATATAAAGGACTTAGCTGTTTCAGCTGTTATATTTTTTCAGCTGATGTATTAGTATCGTGAATACAATATAAGGTATTCAAGCAATCATATCCATAACAAATTAACATTATTTAATATTTTTAACCTAGTTAAGTATATTTAGACTAATTAAGTTAGACTAATTAAGATAGAGAGTTTTTAATAAAAAATTTAATTATATTATCTTTGATTATCATTTGTTTTAGGGTTAATATCAGATGTTGCCTAATTTGTTTATCACTTAGTTTATAAACTTTTTTACGATAGATAGTTAGCTTAAATTCTTGTTCGAGAGTTAATGGGTTTTTAGTATCCATATTATTTATTAATTTTTACTTGTAATAATAAAACATATATAATTTAAACTTGAAATCTTGATAAATAATCAAGAATATTTTGTGAATATCAATTGATTGAAAATCATTTCGTTTATTAATTCTAGTATAATATTGTATTATGAACATGTATATAATAACATCTAGCCTAAAATTATGAGTACAAAAAGTTATTATACATGTTACATTGCTATATTATTTATATATTTTATATAAATTCAAATCAATATTTTGTCTATAAGATCAATTAGGAGGTTTTTATGTCTATACCTTTACTAAATTACTCATTATCTACACAAAATCAAAGAGTAGATGGTTTTGAATACTTGCCAGGTGAAGAGCAACCTAAAATATATAGTACAGATGATGTTCCAGCAGCAGAAGAGATGGATGAAATAATTTGGGCTGCGTATCGCCAAATATTTAGTGAACATCAAATTTTAAGTAGAACAGCTCAACCTTTTTTAGAGTCACAATTAAGGTTTAACCAAATTAAGGTCAAAGATTTTATTAAGGGATTATTGTTATCTGAACCATTCCTTACTTTTAACTACAATTTTAATAATAATTACCGTTTTGTGGAAATGTGTATTCAAAGAGTATTAGGAAGAGACATCTATAATCAAAGGGAAAAACTAGCTTTTGCAATTATAATTGCTTCCAAAGGTTTGAAAACTTTTTTCAATATTTTATTGGATAGTGATGAATATCTGGAAAATTTTGGTGATAATACAGTTCCTTACCAAAGGAGAAGAGTAATTGCACAAAGAAGTAAAGGTGAAGTACCTTTTAATTTAAAAACTCCTCGTATGGGTAAAAACTTCACCTCTAAACAAGGCATGCCGCAATTATTATGGGCTGGACCAGTGAGAAAATTTCGACCTCAAGAACAACAGCCAAAAGCAGGAGATCCAGCTCTATTCTTAAATATGGTTAATGATATTTAATTATTGCTCAAATTAGAAAAATTGTAAAAATGTTTCTTAAACAATTAATATAATAGTAGCTTTTTAGTATTTAGACAATTCTGAGTTAGTATACTTAAGAATTGTCTTAAAAATTATATTTTGAAATGTATATGAATCTCATTTTTCAAGTGATTTCATAGTTTTTGGTATTTGATTTTAACTGCCTAATTTAAAAGCATCTACAAATAATCCATAAATGATACCGATTCGAATATAATTAAATACGTATAAGCGAAAAGATTTATGATTCTTTTTTAAATGTTTATATATGTTTTTACTTATGATTTCATTAACAGCTACTATTATAGATGCGGCTATTATTCCCCAATCACCTGTTTGTGAAGGAATAGTCGAAAAAACTGTAGACAAAAAAAACCTAAAAATAAACCAATTAAGTGAATTATTACTGCATTTAAATTTTCTTTGAGCATTTTTTATTTCTTATTAATTATATTTGATCTGTATAAATATAAAATGGAATTATATATACAGATCAAATGCTGGTATTAATTGATAATGTGCACAATGTTTGTTTTAATTAGGATAATTTATATGTCTTGTTCACTTAAACTACTAACCATATATTGAAATGGTTCAATAATAAACTTTATTGCATCAATATTTTGTGATTTTATTTCTTCTTCTGTAATATCTTGTAAAAGTTTTATACTTCTAATAGTTGGTGCAATAGGTACACTTAATGAATTATATACATCTCGTAGTCCATCTAAAACTCGTTCTTGTAAAATGTTAGTATTTGCAGCAATTATTGCATAGCTTGCATATCTTAAATAATATTCAATATCACGTAAGCAGGCAGCATATCTTCTAGTTGTATAAGAATTACCACCAGGCCTTAAGAGTTCTGGTTGCTCTTCATATAGTCGTGTAGCAGCTTCCTTAACTATTTTAGAAGCCTTACAGTTAATTATTTCTGTAGCTTTAATTCTCTTTGAAGCTGTTACAAAATAATTATTCAATTCTTCTATCGCTATTTTATCTAAATATTTTCCTGTTAAATCATATCGATTTAAAATTGTAGTAATAGCATCTTGCATTACTTATATCTCCTATCAAGTTGAACTAACATAGATATTATAATTGATTTTGATCATTTTGAGATATCGTATAACTATTTATAAATTAGAAAGACAAAATATATAGTACAATAAAATTTTAACAAACATAAAATATAATCATATATTTAATGGATTCTTATTATTGTCTAATTAAAATTATAAATAATCATACAATTGCTTGCTTTATCTTCCCCAAAAATAATTTTTATTTTCGTAATTATCCTATTTGTTTGACAGCATATAATTATAGTTCAATCAATCAATTAATGGCTCAACATGACGATATAAACCTATTATCTATACAGCACATACAGTATATATCTAAGGAATTATATAAAGCAAATTTATGTTTATTATTGTCTCAAACCTATATTCAGAGTTAATATTTTTGAGTAAAAAAATTTAGATATATCTTAATAGATTATATCAATCTTAGTTGTTTATGTGATTTAGATTTTATGATACAATTTATAATTATAATAATTTATCAAAAAGTTCAGAGACATTTTATAGTATATCAAATTAAATAAGTAAAAATAGAGCATGTAACTCAGAGGATAGAGTGTCAGATTCCGATTCTGAAAGTCGAGGGTTCAATTCCTTCCATGCTTATTCAGTATAGATGAAGAATATATTTGATATACACTAAACAACTAATTGCATTTTATTTTTATATAAAATTAGATAAAAGTTAATAATTCAAAAAGAATTTGAATTTTTATTTAAATAGAACAAGGCTTTTAATTAATTAGTTGAATATCAACAAAAAGTAAAAAAAATTTTACTTTATTGTTGTATAATATAAAATATTAATATTTATCTATAATTCCTTTAGATAAAAAAGAGGGACTGCAAGGTTTCTACATATAATATATTATATATTATGCTATAAATATAAGCTTTATTAATACTAATAATAAATGCTAAAAATAACATATTAACTTTATCTAGAAAATTAGTTTGTGCTTAAATCACTAACACATTTATTTTATTAAATGAAAATGTTATAAACACATACTTTTACTAGAATTCAAATGATGTAAACCTATACATTTATTTGGTATATTAAAATAGGTTGCCCTTTAACTAATCTTAATAAAGAAATTGATGTATAAGATAAGTAATAAATTCCTATAATATTAAATCATATCTTTCTTAAGTTATATTACTTACTTAATAAGTAGTAATATAATGATACTATATATAATGTATTATTATGGACGTGGGTTCAATTCCCGCCAGTTCCATAATTATTTTTATTATATTCTGGATTTAATAACAATATTAAGAAAAAATATTCATTATTATTAATTAATATTTATGCAAAATATGACATAAATTTCATCTTTATTTCGTAATTTAATATATGATTTTTATATCTAATTCATTTTTCAATTATGTACTATATTAATACACATTTATATTCTTTGTTATTTGCAAAAAATGTCTTCTCATCTAGTTATGATCCTCGTATTCCATCAATGAGTAAATCATTAGTTTCTCGTCCATTTATAGGGAAATTGATTAATAAATATTGGCAAGAAAAAATTTTTTTATCTGTTTCAAGTACCCATTCAGAAAAATACACTAATCAATTGAAGTTAGAAGGTATTTTAATGTATAAAAATGAACAAAAAAAATTTTTGCTTGATTTCAGTAGAGCTTTGCTATCAGGTAGAATTGAAACATGTTTCAATTTTGGTGAAGTAAATTCAAGTAATAATCAGTATATTTCCTATATTTGGAAAAAGGGTTTTAATTTTCCTTTACCGAAAAAATGGATTTTTTCATTATTTGATCAAGATAGTTTATCATTAAATAAAAATGAATGGATGTTTGTAAATCATTTACAAAATCAACCTTTTCCTTTGTTTACAATAACAAATAATTTGAATCAGATTGTATTAGCTGATTCTTCAGAGAAGAATATAGGGAATCTTAATGCTATAGATAAAATCTATAAATGGTATTGTAGTAAATTCATGACAGATTATAGAGAACTGCCTCTGTATTATGGGCTGTTTTTTGTACATCCAACAGATGCTGTGGAATATGCTAATTATATAAAAAGTAAATATAATACTTCAAATAAAACGAATCAATTAACTCTTTTTTCGAGCAATTTATCTACTTATTATAAATTAAATCGAATAAATGTAAAAAATTTACAATTTCGATTAATACCTGACCTTGAAGAAATATCTAAACTTTTATATAAATATAAATATTATCGAGATTTGAAGTTTCATAAATACCAAAAATATAGTAAAAGTTTTTTTCAAGGACAACCTATATATATGATTGAACCTTTTTTTGCGTACAATAAGAAAACGAATAAAATGCAATTATTAAATTATTATTATAGGCCTAATATAGATAATAATATAATTGAATATAAGGCTATATTTACTAATTACGCAACTATGTTAAGGGCTTGGCGTCAATTTAGACGCACAAAAACAGATTATAAAATACCAAGCAAGCCTAAAGTTTTTGTATATAATCTTGAAGATTTTATTAGAACACATGAATATAATCACGAAATAAAAACAAGAAATATTTTATTTATTCCTTCTCAAAAATCATATGATTTTATCAAGCATTATAGATTTGTTAAGAACAAAAATAAAATACAACGAATATTCTCTAATAAGTTTTTGGGCTTTAAAATACTTAGTCAGAGAATTATTTGGTCATTAACAAGTAGACAACCTATATATTGGTAAATAATTCTTCTTGTTATTTTCTTAAATATACAAAACTTTAATTAATTACTGTAATTTTTATTTTAACTATATTACTTTCTTGAGTAATATTCTACAACTAACAGCTCGTTCATTTGTAAGGCAACCCATTCTCGCTCGACTATAGCATTGACTTTTCCATTTAGCATTTTTGTATTTAATTCTAAATGATTAGGTATACTTGCTAAAGTAGGAAAACTTAAATATTTTTTAACTAAATTTTGCGATGAGTTTTTGGCTTGTATTTGAATAATATCACCGGGTTTACACTGATAGCTACATATAGATATTTTTTTATTATTGACTAAAACATGACCATGATTAACCAATTGTCTTGCAGCTGGAATAGTTGGTGAAAGTCCTAAACGAAATATTACATTATCTAGCCTCATTTCTAAAATTTGTAGTAATATTAAACCGGTTGAACCAGGAACTTTTTTAGCCGCTTTAACATATTTTGAAAGCTGTCTTTCATTTAATCCGTAATTAAATCTTAACTTTTGTTTTTCTTCTAGTCTTAAAGAATATTCTGAAGGCTTACGTGATTGTTGACCATGTTCACCTGCAGGCGCAAGTTTTTTTGAAGTTTTTCGTGTTAATCCAGGTAAGTCTCCTAATCTTCTAGATATTCGTAGCTTAGGCCCTCTATAACGAGACATTTGTTTGTCCTTATTATTAATATTATATACAAATTATTCTTATCTAATAGAATAGATAAATGCAAGATAGATTATATTTTACACAACATATAATTAACATCTAATTTATTATTATCATAATTTTTTAGGTGATAAAATCATAATCATATTTTTTCCATCTTTTGCAGCGGGTTGTTGAATTTCTGCTATATGACTTAAATCCTTTGCCATTTTATCTAACAATTCAATAGCTAATTTAACATGTTGTATTTCTCTACCTCTGAATATTACATTAGCTTTAACTTTATCGCCAGCTTGTAAAAAACGTAATGCTTGATTAATACGTACATTATAATCATGTACATCTATCTTGTATCTCATCTTCACTTCTTTTATTGTAACATTATGTTGTTTTTTCTTTGCCTCTTTAGCTTTCTTTTCTTGGGTAAACTTATACTTTCCATAATCTATTATGCGACATACAGGGGGATTAGATTTTTCGCTAATTAATACCAAATCCAAACCTGCATTAAATGCCATATTTAAAGCTTCGCTAGATGAGTATATACCTAATTGAGATCCAGAAACATCAATTAAACGTACTTGACTATACTTAATTTGTGCATTTATTAATGGTTCTATATCATTTCTTTTTCTTTCTTTTTTCGATTTATCTAACACAGATAGGTAGTTGCTTGTTTTTAGGTTTATAAATAATGTTGTTAAATATATGCAAATTATTATAACATTACATAGGTAATTAGAAATAACAATAAATTTAAGTTTTTTAAAAGCTTATTAAAAATCAGGAGATGCTTTATGAAACATACTTTATCTGTTCTTGTAGAAGATGAAGCAGGAGTTTTATCTAGAATTGCTGGGTTATTTGCTAGACGTGGCTTTAATATTGAAAGTCTTGCTGTTGGTCCAGCAGAAGAAACAGGTATTTCCAGAATTACTATGATAGTAAATGGTGATAATAGAACAATAGAACAACTCACTAAACAACTATATAAATTAATTAATATACTAAAAGTTCAAAATATTACAGATATACCTTCTGTAGAAAGAGAATTGGTTTTGATAAAAATTCATGCTTTGATTAAAAATAGATCATCTATATTAGAAATTGCACATATATTTAGAGCAAAAGTTGTTGATATGGCTCATGAGTATTTAATTTTAGAGGTAACAGGTGATCCAGGAAAAATGGTTGCTATTGAAAATTTATTGAAACAATATGGCATTATTGAAATTGCTCGTACAGGTAGAATTGCATTGATTAGAACATCAAATGTAAATACAGAAATACTGAAAACAAGCTTAAACAAGTATTCCTTATCATAATTACAAAAATATAATAAGTAAAACTTATAAAAGATATTATGCAGTTATCCAATAACCAGGAATTTCAACAAATGATAAACATTCTATTAAATCCCAGTCAAACCATATATTTTTGTCAGTATTATTAGTATTAATATTAATATGAATTAATGCTTCTTTTGGTATAAAATAATTACTAATGATCTTGTTATTATATCTGTAATTATGTTGTTTTTGGATTAGATGATAAGTAACGCAATCATGAACATGCCTACAGTTTACACATATACACATAATAAATATTGTAAGTTTATGTAAATTAATATATTAATCATATTATTTTATTGGGGATGGAGGGACTTGAACCCTCACGATTCTTAAAAAATCAACAGATTTTAAGTCTGTTGTGTCTACCATTCCACCACATCCCCAATTATATTTTATAATTAGTTGAGCAGGCGACACCCAGATTTGAACTGGGGATAAAGGATTTGCAATCCTCTGCCTTACCACTTGGCCATATCGCCGTAATTTCTATTAAAACTAATGGTATATGAAAAGCTATACTTTGTCAATAAAATAAATTATAAATAGGAATATTGTTTATTGAGTAAATAAGCGGCTTTTCAATATGTCTTCTGCTTTAATTGTTACTAAATCATTTTTAGTTAAAATTTTATCTCCACTAATAAAAATTCTATTTGCTTGTCTCATTCTAGCTCTGTCAATTGCATTACGTATGCTGCGAGCATTAGCAAAGTGAGGTTGTTTCATGCGTCTTCCAGCATATTCTAATAGAACTTCATCCGCTTCCGGCGCAAAACGATATTGTTGCTCTTCTAGCATAAGCTTAGCGATAGCTAATAATTCTTCCGCTGTATAATCTGGAAAATCTACATGATTTGTTACTCTCGATGATAAACCTGGATTAGATTCATAAAATTTGTCCATTCTATCTTTATAGCCCGCAAAAATGACTACTAAATCATCTCTTTGATTTTCCATAACTTGCAGTAAAATTTCTATTGCTTCTGCTCCATAATCTCTTTCGTTATCTGGTTTATAAAGATAGTAAGCTTCATCAATAAATAAAACTCCTCCCATAGCTTGTTTAAGAACTTCTTTAGTTTTTGGAGCTGTATGCCCGATATATTGACCAACAAGATCATCTCTAGTTACAGTCATTAAATTACCTTTCCGAATATAACCTAATCTATGTAAAATATCAGCCATCTTCATAGCTACTGTTGTTTTACCAGTTCCAGGACTTCCTGTGAAAGACATATGTAATCCAGGGCTTCCAGATACTAATCCCAGGTTATTTCTCAATCTATCAACTAATAATAAAGCAGCTATTTCTTTAATTCTTGTTTTTACTGGTTGAAGACCTACCAGTTCTTGCTGTAATTCATCTAAAACTTCTTGTATTTGAGTTTTATTATATTCTTCTTGTAAATTTACTAAAGTATCGTCAATCATATTTTTATTTTTCTATCAATAACTTAATTATTATATTTAAATAATGTAAAAAGAGATTAATAAAATTAATCTCTTTTTACATGGTTAACTCAAATTAATATCTAGAACCTTCTGGTTTAGCTGTTGCATAACTGCGGAAACTATATCTTTGATTTCTGCCGTTATCTTCTGTTCTAACTAACTCAAAGCCTGGTTCATAAGCTGGTCTGTTGATAATGAATGATAATACACAACTTTCTGTTCCTCTAGTATTATCAAATGCATTAAATTTGATATATAAATTTGGATACTGTTTACGACAGCTATTTATTTCAAATAGCACAGTTGCAGGATCCTTAATATCAAATAATGGTAATCCCCATAATTCCCAATAATTATTACGTGGATGCGGATCTTCAGTGTATTCAATACTAATAGACCAATTTTGCTTCATAGCATATTGAATCTGTTTAGTAATTTGATCATCTGTTAGGTCTGGAAGGAAAGAAAAAGTTCCTTGTGTTAATCTCACTATTAAAAACTCCTTAATAATATTATGCAAATAAATCTGATCACAAGATAAAGAATAGATATATACTATACATTAGCTGTTGGAGTTTCTACAAAATCAGCTGTATCTGTAGAAGTATAATTAAAAGTAATATCTTTCCATAAATCTAAAGCTGTTTGTAAAGGTCCACATGTTTTTGCAGCATCACGTAAAATTTGTGGGCCTTCTGCAACATAATCACGACCTTCATTACGAGCTATTACCATAGCCTCTAGAGCGACACGATTAGCTGTTGCTCCAGCTTGTATTCCATCCGGATGGCCAATTGTACCTCCTCCAAATTGAAGAACAACATCATTACCTAAGTAATCTAATAATTGATGCATTTGTCCACAGTGGATACCACCTGAAGCTACAGGTGTAACTTTACGTAAAGAAGCCCAATCTTGTTCAAAGAATATACCTTGAGGTAAATTGACATCTAAATGTGTCAGTAACAAAGTATTATAGAAGCCTCTGATCATTAATGGATCACCTTCAAGTTTACCAACTACTGTCCCCGCATGGATATGATCTACACCAGCCATACGCATCCATTTACAAATAACACGGAAATTCATTCCATGGATTTTTTGACGAGAATATGTTGAATTACCAGCACGATGTAAATGTAAAATCATATCATTTCTGCGTGCCCATATAGCCATAGTCTGAATTGCTGTATAACCAATAACAAGGTCAATCATAATAATGACAGTTCCTAATTGTTTAGCAAATTCAGCTCTTTCGTACATATCTTCCATGGTAGCAGCTGTAACATTCATGTAATGCCCTTTAACTTCACCAGTTGCTGCAATTGATCTATTTACACCTTCCATTGAGTATAAAAATCTTTCTTTCCAACGCATGAAAGGCTGAGAGTTAATATTCTCATCGTCTTTTAGGAAGTCTAATCCACCTTTAAGACCTTCGTATACAACTCTACCGTAATTTTTACCAGAAAGACCTAATTTAGGTTTAACTGTTGCACCTAAAAACGGACGACCAAATTTATCCATACGCTCACGTTCTACAACTAAACCAGTAGCAGGACCTTGGAAAGTTTTTAAATAAGCGACTGGTATACGCATGTCTTCTAGTCGTAAAGCTTTTACTGCTTTGAAACCAAATACATTACCAATAATTGAAGCTGTTAAGTTAGCAATTGAACCTTCTTCAAATAAGTCTATGTCATATGCAATAAAAGCAAAATATTGATCTGTAGTATTTGGAACTGCATCTACCTTATATGCTTTAGCTCTATATAGGTCACAAGCTGTTAATAGATCTGTCCATACAACAGTCCAAGTAGCTGTAGATGATTCACCTGCAACCGCAGCAGAAGCTTCTACTGGATCAACTCCTGGTTGTGGACTAACACGGAATAAAGCTAGTACATCCGTATCTTTAACTACATAGTTGGGGTCCCAATATCCCATTTTTGCATATGGAATTACACCAGACTCATAACGTTCATTCTTAATTCTTGTCCGTTCTTCTACAGATTGCGACATTTATTCCTCCTTGAATTTAAGGCAGTATCATTAGGTTGTTAGTTGAATAGTCAATATTAGAATAATTAGAATAAAAAATATATTCCATATTTTAATATTAACTTCGTTTCATAATATTAGTATACTCATTATATTATGTTTAATTAACCTTATATATAAATTTACCATTATATATGAATCAAATAATTGCAAAATTATTTATAGTAATGATAATTTCTATTAATATCAAAAAATGCATAATATAAAAAATCTATATAATCAAATTACCAATATTAGCAAATGAAGTATTTTTTATGCTAATATTTTTCAAGTAAGAAATAAAGGAGATAAATAAATTGTCTGTACCACAAGTTATTGATGCTTCATTTAATGAAGAAGTAATAAAATCAAGTTGTCCAGTGTTAGTAGATTTTTGGGCTCCTTGGTGTGGTCCATGTCGTATGGTTGCACCAGTTATAGATCAAATAGCTAATGAATATCAAGATAAACTTAAAGTTGTTACACTTAATACAGATGAAAATCCTAGCACAACTACTGAATATGGTATAAGAAGCATACCGACACTGATGATTTTTGTAGAAGGTCAAAGAGTTGATACTGTAATTGGTGCTGTTCCTAAATCGACTCTTGCAACTGCTTTAAATAAATATATTAAAAATAGTAACTAACAGTAAAAATTAATATAATTGATAATATATTAAGGAGTCAAAAATAATAATATGGTAAAAAAATGCATGTTAACACATAAGCAATCAAATAATGGTTATAAAATCTCACATTCTCATGTAAGAACTAAAAAAATACAAAATATTAATCTACAAACTAAAAAAATATGGTCATATAAGCAAAAACGCTGGATTAAAATCAGAATATGTACAAAAGCGATGAAGTCTTTACATAAATTAAAAATATAAGTCTATATTTTTTATAAAAAATTAACTACAAGTAGTGACAATTGAAGTAAATTGTGATAATATTTATAGTATATCATGTTAATAAATTAGAGAGTAAAGGGAGAAAAAATTATGGAATCACTGCAATACATTAATAATATAAATGATGAGTTAAATGTAGATGATTTATCATCAGAAACACCTATAGGTTGGTCATCTACCTGTTTTAATGAAACAATTTATTACTATATAGATTGCAATTCGCACTCTATAGATAGAGAAAATCAAGATGACACTAATAATAATTAATTCATATCTAAAATAATTGAAAACAAAATGGTATTACAAAATATTTTGTAATACCATCTTGAAATGCTAGTATAGCTCAATTGGTAGAGCAGCTGATTTGTAATCAGCAGGTTATGGGTTCAAGTCCCCTTACTAGCTTAAAAAATAAGCTGTGAGTAGTGAACTTATTTTACTATTATAAATTTTTCAAACCTTAACTTAATCCAAGATTTTGTAAAATAGGTATGTTTGCTAGAAGTAAATAAGCAAAACCTGATCCTCCAATAGCCCCAACCAAGAAACCTGCAGTAAATTGTCCCCATCCTTCTGATGTTTTTAATATATCTTTTGAATCATTTTTATCAAATGAAACATTGCCATACATAGATAGACATACAGTTAAAATAATAATTAACCCTACAGCAGATAAAAAACCTGATAATAAGGCAACATCTGTATTTCTTAAAGGCCCTAATTTATCAAAAGGGCCAACTAAAAAATAGCCATGAGCCATACCTATTTCTAAACCTCTTAATAAAGGAGAAAGACCTCTTCTATAAGCAGGTAGATTACTTAATAAACCTCTTGTAAACGTTGAGGTACTAACAGGAGTTGATAAATTCCCAACGAAAGGATCATTATTATATGATTGAACAAAATCTGACATAATTCTGTATCTCCAGAAGACATAAATAATATATAGCTAAATATGATCTATTGAATTTATATAATAATTTATAAACTTGATTTTATTATACCAAATTCGATATATTCATATCTATAAACATAATTAGTGTTGTTTTAGTATTAATAATCATTAATTATATTTTATAATAGTCTTATTATTCCATATAGCCCTAATTATATTAATAAATCTATATATCTTAATTAATCAATCACCAAAGGAGTTTTAATGATATTATGTACATTTTGATTAGTTACATACTATTTACAGCTATATTTACTGGATTAGCACTAAGCCTATATTTTGGTTTGCAATCAATTAAATTAATATAGGTACTTATCAAAAAAAATATATGTAGTATCAAAAGTTAATCTTTTGATACTTAACAAAATGATTAATTAAACTTTTATATTAAAAAACTATTTACACAATGCCTCAAATTAAGATAGATAAGATATTAGGATCTCGACGAATTAGTAATTATTGTTGGGCTACAATAATTTTTATAGGAGGATTAAGCTTTTTTTTAGCTGGTTTATCTAGCTACTTGAAAATAGAATTACTGCCTTTCACAAAATCTACAGATTTATTGTTTATACCCCAAGGTATAATTATGACATTTTACGGTACAACGGCTATATTGATCAGCTTATTTTTATGGTTGACTATTATCTGGAATGTAGGCTCAGGCTATAATGAATTTAATCGTGATATTGGATTAATAACCATATTTCGTTTAGGTTTTCCAGGAAAAAATCGTATTTTACAATTAAAATATCAAATAAATGAAATCTATTCTATTAAAGTTAGTATACAAGAAGGTTTAACACCTAAAAGAGAAATTTATTTGAAAACAAAGGATAAAAGAGAAATACCTTTAACGCAAGTGGGACAGCCTATACTTTTATCAGAAATAGAAGAGCAAGCTGCATCTTTAGCAAAATTTTTAGGAGTTGTACTTGAAGGTATAAATGAAATTTAAATGAAGTAACATATAAAAAAATTTTAACTAAAATATAAAAATATATGATACTATTAATTTATCGGCGGGTATAGTTTAGTGGTAAAACCTTAGCCTTCCAAGCTAATGATGCGGGTTCGATTCCCGCTACCCGCTTTATTTAAATTAGATCAAAAGTGCATCTGGCTGGATTCGAACCAGCGACGTCCTTAATAAGATGGCGGATTATTAGAGTCGATTTCTTTAAAAATCTCTCTTACAAAACCGTACTTGAAATTTTCACTTCATACGGCTACTATCTATTAATTTGTTTTAAAAATGTTATATATAGCAAATTTACTCTAATACTACTTATAAAGTTTATAAAAAATCTATTATTCCACTTGTTATGTAATTGTAATCTACAAATTCGTTTATATTTTTTTTTATACCAATAATACAAAATATCAGAAAATAATTTATACATTTGTTCAACTATCGTAAAAGATATTAGTATATTGTAATATTCAAAAAAAATAGCTAATAAATGGAATAATTTTTGTATGAACTGCTTTAACTGTATATGATTGTTTAAACGCAAGCGTTTCAACGAATCTTTGTTATATAGTAAATGCTTGCATTCATATATTAAACGATTATATATTTGTTTATTTAATTCTAAACTCCAGTATATATCGTAAATTAATAATTTATATTTTTTTTTAAATACCCAATAAAAACGATAAATTCGATTTTTTAAATATTTTGTGTCTTGGCTAATATATAAACTAATATAACTACGTATAGATACAGATACAATATATAAATTTTTTATATACTGATTACAGTATAAATTATGACAATTGCATATCTTATAATTCATTAAATTATAATAATTAATGATATCTGTTTTACCTAAATTAAACACTATCTTTGATATAGATACAAATTTAAAATTAAACCATTCAATTCCATGTAAGCATATATTGCATATTAAAACATATATTCTATAATTAAAAGATATAAATTCACCTGGATTTAGAAAGTATGAAACATTAGATGCTATGCATCGCTCATTTAAAGTTTGTATTCGCAACCATTGTATTATATTAGATAAAAAATATGAACATGTTTGTATTTTTTTTTTATATACTTAATATTAATATATTGACTTGGTATATAGTATTTAAAGTTCATTAATCGAGTATTTTGCATATCATACATATAGTTATAAGATATAAATTTTTTTTCTTCTATTCTATATGATATATAATTATACATACTTGTATCAAAAATAGATGTGAATTTTGCATTCCATTCCGATTCTAAACATAAATAGATTATATATTGTTCAATCTTTTGTATTATAGCTTGAAAAGATATATATATTTTATTTAACTTTTGACCACAAAATAGAAGACGAAAAATATGTGTTTTGTGTATATCTAATATATTATAATTTTCTTTATTCCAGTTTATGTATGTAGTTTTTATAGATGTACATATACATTGAGTTGCCATCATTTTGGCTTCATTAGAATTAATTAAATTATTTTGTGCTTTATATATTAAATTTTTATTACATATTTTTGACGCTTGATATATTTTGTATTTTAATACAAAAACTCTTTGCTCTATTTGATCCCATGGTAAAAATTTCCATTTAGTTTTTTCATCAAGTATATAACTAGTCATGATTATATATAAATTTCGTATAACTAAGCGTTATATCAATTAATAGACGTAATAAGTTTGTTTTGATTATAGTTTAAACTACTACATCAACAACTTTATTATTACTTCTTGCTAATAAGTATTGTATCTTTGCCTTAATTTAACAAATAATTAATTATACAATTTGTATATTGTTTTATACTTATCAGTTTCTCCGTTCCGTACTTTTCATAGCCTTTGTTAACTTAGGTTCCTCTTTATATACTAACTGCCACTGATAAAAATCATACTTGTATTAACTCATAATAATAAAGCTTAAGGGCAAGATATATATTTAAGAATTATCATCTAAATATATTATAATAATTAGTACTTTTTACAAGGGTTTGTTTCCCTAACCATATTAACTTTTTAATGAGTTTGCTTTATTCATTTATAATTAAGGCTAGCATATAAACAAATTAACTCATCAATTATATTCATGATTTAGAATAGATGGATTCGAACCAACAAAAAAAGTACAGTTTACTCAAATCTTGTTTTATAGTATCAATTTGTCAAGATTTGATGTTTAGTTAGCTAACATCTAAAATCAATAAATTATAGATCGGTTAACACCTAAAAACGGGTCGCACATGAGTCCGCTGCCTTCGGCCTCTCGGCCACAGATGCTTAAAGAATAATATTAAACTGAAATATATAAAAAATCAAGTATTTTACTCATTCATATTATGATAGGTTGCAACAGCTGAAGGAGAAATTTTATTTAAATATCTAAAAATCCAATATTTAAATATAGTATCTAAAACCACAGGAAATGTAGAAATGAAAACAAAAATAAAATCTCTGCTTTCAGGTAATCCTAAATGCCTTAAAATTATTTCTATGATTACTTCCCAACCATGAGGAGAATGAAAACCTACAAACATGTCGGTAAATAATATGATTAGAAAAGCTTTAGCTGTATCACTTAAGCTATATATTAATTCATTTACAAATGATCTTAATATAGAAAATTGTCTTTTACTAGATATAATAATAGAAATAAAAATAGCTATAGATAACAAATCTGCTAAAATATTTTTAATAGCACAAGAGCTTTCATTTGCATAATCTACAGCTAGCTCTAAAGCTTTTTCTGTCATTTTATAATTGATTAAATTGGAAGAAGGATGATCTATTTTACCAATAAGAATTTCAAAATGTAATTTTTCTTCAAACCTTTGCAGATCAGCGAATGCTCTTTCTTCTTGTGATTGGTTAAGAAAAATAATATGCTCATCTCTATTCCATAAATAATTAATAAAAGGACCAAAAATGAAACTTTTAGAAACTTGGTTGATAAAAATAGGAATAATAAATAAAAATACAAGATATTTAACTGATGTAACTGTTTGATATCTTGCAACTTTAAAAGCCTCTATTGCTTCAACTTCTGCATTTGGATCTAACTCTTTTTTAAATTTTTCAAAAAGCTTACTAATTGATCTAGGTATAACACCTGTTTTATCTAAAGATGACTGATTAATTTTTTTTAAATTCCAATATTTCATGATTTGCTATAAAACAATATAAATCAACAAAAAATTAATATATAATTAAATTGCATAAATACCTTATAAACAAATTGAGTAACACGATAAATATAATTTTCAATTAGGATTGCACATTAAATGCCATTGATTCTTTTACATTTACTTTTTATTATTACTTATTCATTACCATATAATTCTAAAGAGATACGTTATCTAGATTATTATGCAATGGTATCCAGCGTTTACTTTAAAAAAAAATCAAAATCCCCCGATTTAAGTCGTACACAAATAAAAATAAGTCGATGTAATAACTATTTATTACAAAAAATAAGACCTTGTAAACAAACTCAATATAATAAAATAAGAAATTCCAATTTTAAGAACAAAAATTTAGAAAAATATGTACATATATTAAAAAATTCTGGCTGTATTAGAGCTATTAATAAATATACAATATTATATGCAAAATATAAACAAACTATATTTAATATAAATATATATCCTATTATAAATCAAATAAATATAAAAGAATATAAAAAATTAAAAATATGTCCTAAGTTTTTAAAAAGTTTATTTAAATATCAATTAGGATTACCTAAAAATCACTTACAAATTAATTATATTCTTCATAAAATACATACTTGGTATTTATTGCGAGGTTATAGATGGTCAAGTATTAATATAAAAGTCATACCCCAAGTTAATAGGCTTCATTTTATGATTAACGAAGGAATAATTCACTCTGTACATATACAATGTAAAACTAAACAAACAAAAAAAAACAAAACTTTAATAAATTGAATGATTTGATTGTAAAAAATCTTGCTCTTTTACCTAAACAAATATTAAATTTGTATCAATTAGAATCTAGCATATCATTTTTAAAAAAAGAAAGAATCATAAAAAACTGTACTTATAATGTAATTGTTCATCCAGAAGGATTAATTATATATATAAAATATAGCTTATGTAATAATCAAATAAGGTACATTTATAATCAAGAGAATATAAGTATATGGAAAAAAAATGGTTTTATATTTTCAAAACATATTAAATATATTATAAAAGCATTTCAATTTAAATATTTTAGAAATATACTAAACAAACTTATAGTATTCAAATCTAGAAAATCTTATATATTAGAATTTGAAAAACACTGGAATTTTATAAAAAATCTACAAATTCAACTAAATAACTCAACAACTTTAACGAAAATTAATATTAAATTATCGCTCTTCCAACTTATGAGGTATTACATTAATATTTATTTTTCATACACTTATTATATTATCTATTACTATAAATTCACTTACAACTATAATTATATACAAATTCTTAATTCCAATTTTTTCCTTGAAGAAATATCGAATTTAAGAATAACAACAAGAAATTTAAAGATCAAATTGAAATATAATTTACAAAATCGACTAAACATAATTCAAAAATTAGCTATACAGTATGAAGAAAAACATTTTATCTCAATTTACAATTATTCTTATAAAAACATCAAAATAAACACTAATCATTTCTCATACAATATATCTAAATTGAAAAATTCAAAAGAATTATACTTATTATTACTATTAAGACATACCTCATTTCAGTACTGTGATACTCCAAAGTATTCTTCTATATACTTACATTTATTATTTTACGATAATATTACAACAAATCAATGGATGAATTGCATACTTAATTTATATCCATATATAACATGCGCTTATAATAGAGTATTTAATTTACTATCAATTTCACCTTGGCTACACAAAAATACTATACAAGTAAAGGGCAAAATAAATATATTTGATATTACTCAAAATTTAATGTCTATAAAGTCATTTTATAATAAAAATGAATATACAACTAAAAAAAACATATATAATTTTAAATTAATTAATACAGCTAATTACTTATTTAATATAAAATATAAAATATATCCAACACAGTATATTGCAATATATTTATTGATTAACTATATAAAAAGTGTCTCATATCAAATTTTATATTTACCTAATATATATCTATCAAAATTAATATATCAAAATCATAATCGAATATGTATTGGAATAAATTTATATACTCCATTTAAAGAAAAACCTATTATATTTATTGAATATTTTACAAATGATAAATACGAAAATATAATATATGTAGGTACAAATTTTAGTTAAATTATATTCTATAACAACATGACATACAAAAATATTGTAAATAAATTAGAAGGAAAATGGATATGCCAAAGAACTAATTATTTTATTCATCATAATAAAATAAGTTATAGTCAAAAAGAAATAAAACTCAAGCAAATACACAATATCAATATATCACAAGAAGAAAATAATATAGTAAATCATTATCAAGTACATAACCTCCAAAATAATCAAAAAACATATTATTTATTTTTTCAAAAAGAACAATGTGAATTTGGTAAATTACATAAAATTACAAACGATCAAATTAAGTATTACAGATTTAAAATTTATACATATAATTGTATAAAAATTGAATCTGTAACAGAAAGAATAGTATATTATGAGTATATCTATTTAATCAATCCTAAATTCAAAATAACTATTTCGGTATTGAAAGAAAATCAGAAGTATTTAGCTCTATCTTTTATCTCTGAAATTAAAATCTCTAGTTAATTATTATCCAAATCGAGTAAAATAAATTACTCCAAATCTTTTCTGTTAGGATTTCTAGAAGGATCGTTAGATAAAAAACCAAAAAAGAAAAGAGATACAAAAAAAATAACAGTTGTATAAACAAAGATTTTTAAAGTAAACATAATTAATATCCTAATATAATAATTGTAACAACTTAAAATAAGTCAATAAGTTTATTATACATTTAAATAGATAAATTATGAATTTTATGAATTTTAACAAAGATTACTTTCGATTTTTTCTTATTATTATTTAAGGTTTTTATTCTTTTAATATAAATAGAGCTTTCAATAACCATACTATTTTTCTGTTTATATAAATCAAAAACTTGCTTAGCTATTTTCCCCTTTGCAAATGCTTTAATTTTAATATTTGGAATATTATCTAAAAAATTTTGTAAAGATATTAATATATAACAAAAATTTTGATGTTTCACTTTTGTTAATTTGGGTTGACTTAATAAATAAGCTGTACAAATGAAAGTGTTCATAATATAATTTGTACTATAATAAAATTAAAAATTACTTTTGTTGATCTTCCGATTTGATTGATTAATTGACGTGTAATTGATTTCTTTTAGTTTTTTCATAACTTTACCAAAATATTCTTTAAAATAATCCTCTAATCTTTCAGTTTCTTCTTGATTGATTTGTAAAAGGCTATAAACTTCATTCATAGATGTATTGAAATTATCACTATTTGTTAAAACTACAGTAAAAGCCAATCTATCAGATATATTCCAACTCCACTGAAAGAAATATGTTAATTTACGAAATAAGTGCAAAACGAATACCGGAATACGAGAAATTTTCGATCTTTGTCCAGATAGCTTCTCGCATAATTCAATAATTTCTATTGAGCTCCAAGATTTATAACCAACCATCGGTAAAATTTTATTTTTAGTTTTAGCTGAAGATAAACTTCTAACAGTTAACTTAGCAATATCTTGAGTATCCATATATGCAATTGATTTAATATTATCTGTAATCCAAACAGTTTGATTATCTAAAATCGGCAAAGCATATTGAGTAATTAAACCTTGAAAAAAACCAGCTAAATTAAAAATTGTATAATCTATACCTGACTTTATCAAATAATCTTCTATAATCACTTTCATCTTAATTAAAGGTATTTCAGAATATTTATGAGCATTAAGAATAGAAAAGAAAACATACCTCTTGATATATGCTTTTTTAGCCGCTTCTATCAAAATATATTTACCATACAGATCTATTTTAGCTGCATTATACAAGTCAGAAGTTCTGGCAGTAGAAGCATCTACAATTGCTGTAATACCTAATAATGTTGGAGGTATTGTCTCTGGTAACTTTAAATCTCCATAAACCAACTCTGCACCCCACTCTTTTAGAAATGCAGCCCTGCGAAAATTTCTAACAAAACATTTAACCTGAAAACCCTCATCTAAAGCACGTCTAACAATTTGTCTTCCTAAAGTACCTGTTGCACCTAAAACTAATAAACTCATATAATTATTTTATATTTAATATTGCTGAAAATATAGGTAGAAAGGGACTTGAACCCTCATAACTATAAGTTGTCATATTTTGAATATGATGCGTATACCAATTTCGCCATCTACCTTAATATTATACAAATTATAAAATCAAAAATCATTTATATCCATTAATATAAACTTATATGAACTTAATAGAAAGCATTTTAATTCATCGATATATTTACTCGCCCAAAAATTGGTTACATAAATTAAAACCGTACTATAAAACTTATTTTTTATTTATATACTTATGTGTTATACCATATAGTCATTCTAAGTATATTACTATTAGTTTATGCTTATATTGGATCTTTTTTTTATATGTTAAAAAAATACACAATAATTATAAAAAAAATTTATTTTATATCTTATATATATTATTTATAGTAATCTATATGACATTTTTATTAATTAAATGGCAATCCAATACTTATATAATAAAACTATCGTATATTCATTATATAATTATATATATATGTAATCAGTATATATTATATTTCAGAATAGCATTACTTCTTATACACTATTTTTTCAGTATACATATTTTATTTATGACAACAACATATGAAGATATAATATTTTCTTTTCTTAATTTATTTAAAAAGTATGGAAATAATACAGTAAACCAAATTATTTTTATTTCTATCTTTGCTTCACAAATATTAGAAAGTATTGGAATAAAAATAAAACATATACTACTTAGTATAAGAATGAAAAAAGTGACTAAACTATTTAGATTAAAATATTATATTTATTTAATATTGAAATTTATTCAAGATGTATATAGTGATATTTATAGAATATCTACTGTATTATATACTAGAGAATTAAATAATCATTTGCTATATATTACTAATATTCATGAATAATCCACAGAACTTGACTTTGAAATTATGTAAATATATACAATATAATTTAAAATTCATATTAACTATAAATATTTAAGATACATAAAACACTTAGATCATAATATGACTATAGATAATTTTATAAATCAACCATATAAGTATGGCTTTTATACAAATATTGAATCTGACAGTTTGCCGCCAGGCTTAAATCAAAATATTGTTGAAAGTATATCTGCAAAAAAAAACGAACCTATTTATTTAAAAAATTTTCGCCTCAATGCTTATAAAAGATGGAAAAAAATGAATGAACCTAAATGGGGAAAATTGAAATATAATAAAATAGAATATGATAAAATAACCTATTATTCTACACCTAAATACAAAAAGAACATTCAGAATTTAGATGAGATTGATCCAGAAATATTAAATACATTCAATAAACTAGGGATTCCGTTAAGTGAACAAAAACGATTAACTAATGTTGCTGTCGATGCTGTGTTCGATAGCACATCTATAGCGACAACTTTTCAAAAAGAGCTTGCTGAAGTTGGTGTTATTTTCTGTTCTATTACTGAAGCTATATACAAATACCCAAATTTAGTCAAAAAATATTTAGGATCTGTTGTTCCAATTGGTGACAACTATTTTGCTGCACTAAATTCTGCTGTATTTAGTGATGGTTCTTTTTGCTATATTCCTCCAAATACACATTGTCCATTAGAACTTTCTACATACTTTAGAATTAATAATAAAGAAGCTGGACAATTTGAAAGAACACTTATTATTGCTGATAAAAACAGTTATGTAAGTTATCTTGAAGGATGTACAGCTCCACAATTTAGTAATAATCAACTACATGCTGCTGTTGTAGAATTAATAGCTCTTGAGAATGCTACCATAAAATATTCAACTGTACAAAATTGGTATTCAGGCAATTCGCAAGGAGAAGGAGGAATCTATAATTTTGTTACTAAACGAGGATTATGTTCAGGAGACAATTCTAAGATTTTATGGACACAGATAGAAACAGGATCTGCGATCACTTGGAAATATCCTAGCTGTATTTTGACAGGTAATAGTACTATTGGGGAATTTTCTTCAATTGCTTTAACAAATAACTACCAACAAGCAGATACGGGAAGTAAAATGATACATATTGGAGTTAATACAAAAAGCAAGATTATATCTAAAGGGATTTCTGCAGGTCATTCTGTAAATAGCTATAGAGGTTTAGTTAAAATCGGTCCTAAAGCTAATTATTCACGTAATTATTCTCAATGTGACTCTTTATTGTTAGGAAAGTTATGTAAAGCTAATACATTTCCTTATATTCAAGTTAGAAATCCTTCAGCAAAAATAGAGCACGAAGCTTCAACTTCAAGAATTGGAGAGGAACAAATATTTTACTTTTTACAACGAGGCATTGAAATTGAAGAAGCAATTAGTTTAATGATTAGTGGTTTTTGCAAAGAAGTATTACAAGAACTACCCATGGAATTTGCAATGGAAGCAGATAAGCTACTAAATCTTAAATTAGAAGGAACTATTGGCTAAATATTAAATAAAAATGAGAAATCAACCTATGTTAAAAATTGAGAATTTGCAAGTTACAATTAACACGAAAGATAAGCTTTTAAAAGGCATTGATTTATCGATAAATAAAGGAGAAATACATGTAATAATGGGAAAAAATGGTTCAGGTAAAAGTACATTAGCAAAAGTAATTGCTGGACATCCTAAATATCAAATTGTAGAAGGTAAAATTTTATTTAATCAACAAGATATAACTCATGAAGAAGCAACGAAAAGGTCGCATAAAGGTATTTTTCTTGCATTTCAATATCCAGTAGAAATACCAGGTGTAAATAATATAGACTTTTTAAGATTAGCATACAATTCTAATAGAAAAGCTAATCAACATTCAGAATTAGATCCTTTATCTTTTTTTGAACTAATTAGTACAAAAAGTCAAACCATTCAGATGCAATCAAACTTTTTAACAAGAAATGTTAATGAAGGATTTTCAGGTGGAGAAAAGAAAAAAAATGAAATTTTACAAATGGATTTATTAAATAGTAAGCTAGCCATACTAGATGAAATTGATTCAGGACTTGATATAGATGCACTTAAAAATATTGCAAAACAAATTAACCAATTTAAAAACAAAAATAATTCCATTTTGATAATTACACATTATCAACGATTGTTAAATTATATTATTCCTGATTACATACATATTATGGATAAGGGAAATATAATATATACAGGTAACTCAGAGATAGCTCATCAATTAGAAAAACATGGTTATAAGTATCTAGATAATATAAATAAACCATAAGCCTAAAAACAAATGGTTTATATTAGTTATTACAATTATTTATTTTCATTACTAAATCATGAATCAAAATTAAATTAGGATATTTGATAATTGTAATTATACTAAAACATCCTAATTATTGATTGTATATTGATAAGTAAAGCTATACTGAAAAAGCCTGTTTAACATCTTCAATTGACTGTTTTAGCAATTCTTCTGATTCTTCACTCAATTTTTTCGTAGTACGTATGCTTTCTCCGAATTCAGGTTTTGAGTTACGTAAATCTTCTCTTAAAGCTTGAACAAAATCCTTAACTTGAGCTAAATCAATATCATCTAAATAACCATTAATACCAGTATATATAATAGCTGTTTGCTCTTCAACAGGAATAGGAGAATTCTGTGCTTGCTTTAAAATTTCTCTTAAACGTTGTCCACGAGATAATTGATTTTGCGTTGCTTTATCTAAATCAGAAGCAAACTGAGAGAATGCTTCTAGTTCTGCAAATTGAGCTAATTCTAACTTCAATTTACCCGCGACTTGTTTCATAGCTTTAATTTGAGCTGCTGAACCTACACGAGAAACAGAAATTCCAACATTAATGGCTGGTCGAATACCGGAGTTAAACAAATCTCCAGACAGAAAAATTTGACCATCTGTGATAGAAATAACGTTTGTTGGAATATAAGCAGAAACGTCGCCTGCTTGTGTTTCAATAATAGGCAAAGCAGTCATACTACCTCCACCTAATTTATTATTGAGCTTAGCAGCTCTTTCTAATAGTCGAGAGTGCAAATAAAATACATCCCCAGGATAAGCTTCTCGCCCAGGAGGTCGACGTAATAATAAAGACATTTGACGATAGGCTTGTGCTTGTTTAGTTAAATCATCATATACCACTAAAGTCGCTTTACCTTTATACATAAAATATTCTGCTAATGCAGCACCTGTGTAAGGGGCAATGTATTGCAATGTAGCTGGATCGTCTGCATTAGATGCTACAATTATTGTGTATTCTAATGCACCTTTTTCTTCTAAAGTAGATACAACTTGAGCAACTGATGAAGCTTTTTGACCAATAGCAACATAAATACAAATAACGTCTTGACTTTTTTGATTAATAATAGTGTCCAGAGCTACTGCAGTTTTACCTGTTTGTCTATCGCCAATAATTAATTCTCTTTGTCCTCTTCCAATCGGAATCATTGAATCAATTGCTGTAATGCCAGTCTGCAAAGGCTCACAAACTGATTGTCTACCAATAATACCTGGAGCATAAGATTCAATTAATCTAGTTTCTGAAGAATTTGGTAAACCTTTTGCATCAATTGGTCGCGCTAATGGATCTACAACCCTACCTAAAAAAGAATCGCCAACTGGTATTTGAGCAATTTTACCTGTGGCTTTTACAGAACTTCCCTCTAATATATTCCTGCCATCACCCATTAAAACTACTCCAACATTGTCACTCTCCAAATTTAGAGCTATGCCAATTGTTCGATCTTCAAACTCAAGTAACTCTCCAGCCATTACTTCATCTAGGCCATATACTCTTGCAATACCGTCTCCAACTTGTAAAACAGTACCTATATTAGCTACTTGAACCTCTTGCTCATACTTATCAATTTGCTGACGTATGACATTACTTATTTCATCTGGTCTGATATTTAACATATTAAAGTTATGAATTATTATTTATTATAGATCTTATTTTAAACACTTATACTTGAAGCTGAATTCAAATAAGCACTTATATGCTTTAATCTTCCATGTAAACTTGTATCAATAGTTTTAGATCCTATCTTTATAATAAAACCAGCGATTAGCATTGGCTCTATTGTAATTACAAGTTTCACTGTTTTACTATTAGTTATATCTCTTATTTTATTTATTAATGCACTTTGCTGTACATCTGTTAAAATAATGGGTGTCAGTATTTCTGCTACTACTATTGATTGCAATTGATATACTAATTCCAAATACTTACTAATAATAATATCTAATAATGTAATTCTACGCCTATCTATAAGAACAAGCAAAAATCTAATAACAAGACTATGGACTTGATTGTTAAACAGTTCATTGACAACATTTTTTTTGACCTCTGTTGTAATTAAAGGATTGTAAAAAAATGTTTTTAGTTCTTTTGACTCTTTTAGTGTCTCAGATATTAAGCATAAATCCTCATTTACCTTATCCAATACAGAAGCAGCACCAGCTGATTCTACAAGAGCTTCTGCATAAGGCATAGCGACCTTAGACATAAATCCTTGACTACTCATAAATTCACCCCTAATTGAGCAATATTATTATCCATAATTTTAGTTTGAAGAGCAGGAGTAATCTGATTTTGTAGCTGCATCGTAACCCTTTTGATAGCTAAAGACGTAATTTGAAGCTGAATTTGTTGTTTAATTTGAATTTCAGCTGTTGAAATACTTGCTTTACTCGCATATATTAACTTATCTATATCTGCTTTTCCTTGATCTAATATAGATTGCCTAACTTTTTGAGCAGTTAATTCCGCTTCTTTTATAATTTGAGTAATAACCATTTGTGTTTGAGCTAACTGTTTTTCTGACTCACTCAATCTTAAATTAGCTTGCTGTAAACGCTCTTCTGATTCCTGTATAGCTAATAAAACTTTTTCCTGTCTAGTAACAAGAATAGAGCCTAAAAATTCTTTTAATACATAGATAAGACCCGATAGTAATAAGAGGATATTAATTACATTAGCCTCTAAAAAATCTGTATTAAAACTAATACCTGAATTGACCTCTGTATCAAAATTTGCAATTATATTAATAAGTTGCATAAAGCTTTTCATTTTATCTATATATCCCAACAAATTAATTAACATAGTAACAAAATTTTATAGTTATACTATTTACTAATCATTTAATAACTTTAGTTTAATCATATCACTTAAAGCATCAACTTGTGTTTCTAAAGTTCTTAACGCACTCTCTTTTTGAATACTTAACTGATCATATGCTTCAGAAACTAATTTTTCTGCATCCAACTGAGCTTCTTTTATTTTTACAGCTACTATTTCTTGAGACTGCTCTTGAGCAACTTTAATAATATCTTGAGCTTGCTTTCTTGACTCTGCTAACTGATACTCATATTGTTTTGTTAACTCATCAGCTTTTACTAAATAAGTAGAAGCTGTAGTTAAACTATTGCGAATATATTCATCGCGTTCATCAAGCACATTAATAACTGGCTTATAAAAAATAAAATTTAATGCAACAGTTAAAGCCAAAAATTGTAATGCCATTAAAGGTAAAGTTGCATTAAAGTCAAACAGCCCTCCTTCTGCACTTGTACTTAACATCTGAAATAATAGAAAGGAAAAGTCCATCATTTACCTGTTTATATTAATTTTATATTTAATATTGTAAACACCTAATTCATCATCGTAACTTTATAAAACGCCTAGTTTCTTATTCTAAAATCAATAATAGAAATATAAAAACTAAGCGTCAATAACTAATTTATCCAGTATAAGGATTTGCAAATAGAAGTGATAATGCAACTACTAAACCATATATTGTTAAAGACTCCATAAAAGCTAAACTTAATAGAAGTGTACCTCGAATTTTGCCCTCAACCTCTGGTTGTCTAGCAATACCTTCTACAGCATTAGCTGCAGCACTACCTTGGCCAATTCCAGGACCAATAGCAGCAAGACCTACAGCAAGACCAGCAGCTATAACCGAAGCAGCAGAAATAATAGAATCCATAAATAGTGTTATACAATTAGAATATATAGAAAATTAACAGATTTCAAATATAACTATTCAGCATATTAAATTGATATGCCGAATTTAATGATCACCATGTCCTTCCATAGCTTCACCTATATAAGCAGCAGATAAAGTAGAAAAAATTAATGCTTGAATAGAACTAGCAAATAATCCTAAAATCATAACAGGTAATGGCACTAAAATTGGAACCAACAATGTAAATACTGATACAACAAGCTCGTCAGCTAAAATATTACCGAATAATCGAAAACTAAGAGATAAAGGTTTTGTAAAATCTTCCAAAATATTAATGGGTAATAATACAGGTGTTGGTTCAATATAACGCATAAAGTAACCTAAACCATTTTTGCTTAGACCAGCATAAAAATATGCCATTGAAGTTAATAAAGACAGAGCAACTGTTGTATTTATATCATTAGTAGGTGCTGCTAATTCACCTTCTGGTAAATGAATTAATTTCCACGGAATTAAAGCACCAGCCCAATTACTACCTAAAATAAATAAAAAAATTGTTGCAACGTATGGAACCCACGCACGATATTCATGCTCTCCTATTTGATTTTTAGCTATATCTTGCAAAAATTCAAGTATGAACTCCATAAAATTTTGCCATTTTTCAGGCACTTTATCTAGCTTTCTAGTTCCTATAAAAGCAACAGCCATTAATACAGCTATTACTAACCATGAAACTATGAAAACTTGCCCATGCAATTTATAACTACCTATTGTCCAATATAAATGTTTACCTACTTCCACTGCAGATACTGGAACAAATGAAGAAATGTCTGCTAATTTTATATAATCCATAAAAATTATAATTTTAATAAGTAGTATACATAATTTGAATATATTAGATTTTTATTTTAAAAGATTTTTAAAATAAAAACACTGTTATAATTAATTATATATTGATATAGTTATTATTTAACTTTATTTTTAAAACGTTTTAGTATCACAATATTAATAACTTAGTTTAAGTCTATTTTTTCACCTAATAAAAATCTTTGAAAACGTCTTACTTTTATATTCTCTCCAAGTAAAGCTATATGTTGTTTAATCAAATCTTCAATTATAATATTTTGATCTTTTATAAAAGGTTGGTACATTAAACACATTTCCTTTAACCTTTTATCTATTCTTGCTTTAATAATTTGATCTTTCATTTTAGGAGATTTATCAATAATATCTTCTTTTTCTGACTCAATCCTAATTTCACGATCAATAATGTCTTGAGGTATATGCTTAATAGACACATAAAATACATTTTGACAAGCTGCAACTTGCATAGCTAAATTTTTAGCTAACTTTTGAAATTCAATACGTCTGGCAACAAAATCAGTTTCGCAATTTAATTCAATTAACACGCCTATTCTTGAACCTATATGAATATAGCTATCTATTATCCCTTCTGTTGCTGATCTCGCAGATTTCTTATCAGCTGATGCTAAACCTTTTTTACGCAAAGTTTCTACAGCCATTTCCATATTTCCGTCAGCTGCCTGAAGAGCTTTTTTACAGTCCATCATACCAGCACCTGTTTTAATACGTAATTCTTTAACAAAATGCGGAGAAATTTGTATTTTCATTGTGTATTCATCCTTAATCAATTGTTAAAAATAAACTCATTATTATATATATTTCTTATGCAAATTTTAGCTTGCAGTCTGATTTTCTGAAGTACAATTTGCGCCTTCAATTATAGAATCAGCTATTTTACTGATAATTAATTTAATAGATCTAATAGCGTCGTCATTTGCTGGTATTGGAATATCTATAATCTCTGGATTGCAATTTGTATCTAATATACAAATAGTAGGTATACCTAATTTAATACATTCCTGAATTGCTGTTGTTTCACGTTTTTGATCTACAACTATAACAAAATCAGGCAATTTGGTCATATTCTTAATGCCATTCAAATGTTTTCTCAACTTTTCTAATTCTCTGCGGTAAATTGAAGCTTCTTTCTTAGGCAATATATCCATTATACCGGCGGCTTCTTCAATTTCTAATTTTTGTAAACGCTCAACTCTTGATTTAATTGTCATCCAATTAGTTAACATACCACCTAGCCATCTTTGATTAACATAATAAGAATTAGAACGTATAGCCTGTTCTGCAATTACTCCTGCAGCTTGCCTCTTAGTGCCTAAAAATAAAAATTTTTTACCCTCCCGAGAAGCATCGCGAATAAACTGGCATGCTTCTGTTAATAACTGAGATGTTTGAACTAAATCTATGATATGTATACCATTTCTTTCGGTATAGATATATGGAAACATTTTAGGGTTCCATCTTCTAGCCTGGTGTCCAAAATGAGCACCAGCTTCTAATAATTCACTTAATGAAATAATTGACATAACTTGTTATATAATTATATAGACAAAAATAAAAATAAAGAAAAAAATAGAATAGAATTTATATTAATATGTAAACCATAATAACACAATGATTTGAATCAAACCTAAACTATAAGTAATGTTTGTATTAAACAAATTATTATAAGCTATGATTGGTAGAATAAGTATGAGCATTCCTATCATCAACAATAATATCTTCAAAATTTAATTCTCTAGAACGTTGAGAAAATGATAATAAACTTTTCTGATTAGAATTTTGTGGATCTTTATAATTAAACTGTGTATTATTATAAAGGTTAAATCCAGTACCTGCAGGTATTAATCGGCCTATAATTACATTTTCTTTTAACCCTCTGAGCCAATCTAATTTACCTGAAATTGCTGCATCTGTTAATACCTTTGTTGTTTCTTGAAAACTTGCTGCAGATATGAAGCTTTCTGTATTAAGCGATGCTTTAGTAATACCTAATAAAATTGGATGATATAATGCTTCTTCTTTACATCCTGACCGCAAAGACTGATTCACTAATTCTATTTTTTGCAGTTCTATAATTTCACCTGGCAAATAATCAGTATCACCTCCATTTTCAATTTTTACTTTAGACGTCATCTGTCTAACAATAACTTCAATATGCTTATCAGAAATTTCTACTCCTTGAGACTGATAAACGGATTGTAATTCTTTAACTAGATGCAACTGCAACATTAATAAGCTTAACCGTGTTGCATCATATAAGCTTAAACCTTGATTCAAGTATTCACGAAACTTAGATTCTAAAACAATATGTGGATTAAAAACTGTGTCTGCTTTTTTACGTGCTTCTAAGATTTCTTCTATTCTTGGTAAACCTTGAACAATATCGCCTGTTTTTGCTCTTTCAAAAATTAATGTAGCAATGTTTTCTCCTCTTTGAATTAAGGCTTGATTATTAACATGAACAAAAGAACCTTTAGATATCAAATATGGTTGGCCTAAACGGATAGTTATTTGATTATCTCGAATAGAAATAACTCTCCCAGAGCTATATGAAACAACATTAGTAGCAATCTCATCCCCTGCATAAACCCAATCATTTACATTGACTTTAACATTTTGATGATTATTAACAGAAAAAATTTTTGTATCTAGCGAAGTAACCAACAGAATTCTTGGATTTGAAGTTTTGTTTTGCTGAATAGAAACTACTTGTCCTTGATGGCAAGAAAATATTTCAGTTTGGGCTAATACAGTACCACTTTCAACATACTGATTATTTTTAACTAATAAGCGCGTTTTTGTATATAAATCTTTATTAATACCATTTATATCATTTTTGTCTTTCAAAGACAACTTATCCATTGTCACAATTTTCATTCTAGAAATAGAATTGTTTACAGAATCAGTATTCAATTGCAAAGTACATTTTAAATTGGAACATTCTTTATGCAAATCAGCTATCAAATAAGTTTTAACAATATCTATACCTGAAACTGATTTTATTCTTTCACCATCTCTAAAATAAATACGTTTTACCAATTTTAAGTTACATATATTACTATTAAAAGAATCTTGAGAATGTATAAACTCCATTTTTTTATTAGGAATTGAATAAACTATTACTGGCCTAATTAAATTAAATTGTTCATTTTTCATATAGAAGTACTCCCAATATACTAACTTATCCGTTTTTAGATTATTGGCAATCATTTCTCCTGGTCTTAAAAATCCCCTAGATTTGTTATTATCGTACTTGAAATACGGATACAATATGCCTGGTTTAATTATAATTTCTCTAACAATGCCCTCTTTTTGTATAATATCAATAATTCCACTACTTTTAGCAAAAACATTTTTTATAATCTCTTCACCTTTATCCACAAACTGACCATGCTTAACTAAAAGTAAAGATATATCTTTATTGATTTCATGTGTTTCCTCTGCTATCCACAATACATAACCACCATCGACAATATCATAATAATCTTTTTTACTCTGAGTATCAGTTTTTTTATCTGATACAGATAAATCTAAATACTTAATAATTCCTCCAGTATTCGTACGATAAAGATTAGTAATTAATTCGGCTATCAGTTGATTATTGATAATACATTGATTGGGTAAAATTTTTAAAATAAATTGATCTTGTTCTTTCGTCACTAAAAAATGATTTTTATATCCGTTATAAAATTTTGTCACAACATCTAAATTAGTATATGTTTTAGAAGATGTAATAATAACTATATCCTTTATGAAATCTTGCTTTTTCTTTAAAATACGGATTTTACCATTATGACGAGTTATCAATTCAGTTTTTCCAATCAAACTATTTTCATATATAAAATCATTTTCAGAAACCATCAATTGTGCACTATATGGAATAGTAAAGACATGTCCAGAAAGAATCCATACAACTCCCCCATGAACAACACTTTTAAAGGTTTTTTGTTCATTTTGAACTTCATTCAAAGATAAATCTGTTAAATATATACTTCCAGAAAAATCCGCTAAAACTGCTTTTTGTGCTTTTTCTGTCATAATTCTTGTAGTTATAGGATATTCAGCTATAACTTGTCCACATTTTATAAAATCTAAATTTTTTACAAATAGTAATGAGCCTTTAACTAAAGGTAGGCTTGTTTGCCTCTTATAAATATCTATTAGTTTCAGTTTAATATCTTTTTCTAACAAAAAAGCATGATCACCATGACGGGTGCGTGTATCACTTAAAATAATATTACTTGGATATTCAACCTGACATTCAGAAGAACTAATTACAGTTTGCGCTAACTCACCTGTAAAAACACCTCCTGTATGAAACGTTCTCATAGTTAACTGAGTACCAGGCTCACCAATAGACTGAGCTGCAATAATGCCAACAGCCTCTCCTAAATCCACAATCCTTCCATGAGCTAAATTCCATCCATAACATGACTGACATACTGATTTTATAGCATCACACGTAATAGGAGATCTAACTAATACACTAGATATCCCTAAACCAACAATTTCATCAGCTAATTCGGGTGATATTTCTTTATTTGCCCTCGCTATTAATTTTCCACTGGATGAATCAAAGAGATCTTCTGCTAATACGCGACCTATCAAAGCTTGATTTAAAGAAATCAAAGTTTTTCTGTTATCTATCATGGCTTCTAATACAATACCTTTAGAAGTATTACAATCTGACTCTCTGATAATTACATCCTGTGCGACATCTACTAAACGACGAGTCAAGTAACCTGAATCTGCTGTACGTAAAGCTGTATCAACTAGACCTTTTCGAGCACCATAAGAAGAAATGAAGTAATCTGTTACTGTTAAACCTTCTCTAAAATTACTAGATATAGGTAAATCAATAATTTGCCCTTGCGGATCTGCCATCAAGCCTCTCATACCTACTAATTGTCTTACTTGTGAAATATTAGCTCTTGCTCCAGAAAAAGCCATCATATAAATAGAATTTAAAGGATCTTTCTCTGTAAAATATTTAATCACTTGTTTTTTTAAAGTATCGCTTGCACTATTCCATGTATCAATAACCTTTTGAAAACGTTCAACAGCTGTTATTTCTCCCCTTTTATATTTACTATCTGTATCACCTATTACTTTCATAGTAACATCAAGCAAATTATTTTTGATAGGAGGAATACGTAAGTCTTCTAAGCTTAAAGATATACCTGCCTTAGTTGCATATAAAAATCCTAAATCTTTCAAAGTGTCTGCCATATTAGAAGCACGGGCTATACCATAGTTTCTAAAGGCCCACATAATTAATTGCCTTAGTTGTGATTTATCTACAACTTTATTTAAAAATAATGGTTCTACAAATTTTTTTTGTGTCATGTAATAAAATTAAAAACAATAAATAATTAAGCTGTAGTTAAATTAATGACTCTCTAATGGCTTTATTAAATAAAATACGTCCAGCTGTTGTGCGAATATATTGAACCAACATTTTGCCATCAATATTATACTTCACTATTTTATCAGTAAATATTTTAGTTGTAGTACCATCAAAATTTAGCTTTGATGAAATGACAGCCTGATTAAATGAATCATCTACTGGACCATTAAAACGAACCCAAATTAAAGCGTGTAAACCTATATTGTTATGTTGATAAGCCATTAATGCATCATCTAAATTAGCAAAATATTGATTAGAATTATTAATAGCTGTTGGATTATAAGTGGTTAAATAATAACAACCTAAAACCATATCTTGACTTGGCATTAAAATAGGCTGACCTGTTGCTGGAGATAAAAAATTATGTGGTGCCAACATTAATAAACGTGCTTCTGCTTGAGCCTCTAGGGATAAAGGTACATGGACAGCCATCTGATCACCATCAAAATCAGCATTAAATGCAGGACACACTAATGGATGTAATTTAATTGCTCTACCTTCTACTAAAATAGGTTCAAATGCTTGTATTCCTAACCTATGTAGAGTTGGAGCTCTATTCAATAGAACGGGATGTCCGTATATTACTTCCTCTAATACATTCCATACAATCGATTCATTTTTTTGAATAATTTTTTTAGCAGCTTTAATATTGTTCACTAAGCCTTGTAAGATTAGTCTATGAATTACAAAAGGTTGAAATAATTCTAAAGCCATTTCTTTTGGTAAACCACACTGATGCAATTTTAAATTAGGACCAACAACAATAACTGATCTACCAGAATAATCTACACGTTTCCCTAATAAATTTTGCCTGAACCTTCCTTGTTTACCCTCAATTATATCAGAGAGAGATTTTAAAGGGCGATTATTAGCTCCAATAACAGTTCGACCACGACGCCCATTATCCATTAAAGAATCTACTGCTTCTTGCAACATCCTTTTTTCATTTCTAATAATTATTTCAGGAGCCAATATTGCTTTGAGACGTGCCAAACGATTATTACGATTAATAATTCTTCTGTAAAACTCATTTAAATCAGCGGTTGCAAATCGCCCACCATCTAACTGGACCATAGGCCTTAAATCTGGTGGTATTACGGGAATTACAGATAAAACCATCCATGAAGGATTTGCTCCCGTCGAAAGAAAATTCTCTAATAAACGCAATCTCTTCATTTTTTTATTAAATTTAGTAGACGGATTTTTGAATAATTTAGGCGGTTTCAATGATTCCTCTCTTAACATATCCACGGTATTACTCAGATCTATATTATCTAATAATTTATAAATTGCTTCTGCCCCTATACCGACTTCAATATCAAACAAATTAGATGAATGAGAAGATAATTTTTCTTCTAAATTTCTCCATTCATACCCCTCTAATAGTTGCTTATAATTTAATTTATGATAATTACCAGGATTAATAACTACATAAGAATGAAAATAGACTATTTTCTCTAATTCTTTAACAGTTAAATCTAAAGCTAAGGCAATATAGCTTGTACTCCCTTTTAAATACCAAACATGAGTGATAGGAGCAGACAGCTCAATATATGCCATTCTATGTCGTCTAACTTTTGATTCTGTCACCTCAACACCACAACGTTCACATACAACACCTTTATAACGAAATCTTTTATATTTCCCACAATGACATTCCCAGTCTTTTACAGGGCCAAAAATTCGTTCACAAAAAAGACCATCCATTTCTGGCTTTAAAGTTCTATAATTAATTGTTTCCGGTTTAGTTACTTCTCCCACAATTTGACCATTTGGAAGAACTCTTTCACCCCAACTTCGTATCTTACTAGGAGAAGCTAAACTGATTTTCACATAATCAAAATGATGATCAAATTTAGTCATAAGTAAAAATTAATAAAATAAATTATAACTTAGTAATTATATTCTTCAAATTGCAACTAATATTTATACTGTATTAATCTTATATGGTAAAAGCTTTAATGCAAATAAAATGTAAACATATTTAGTTAAATTTTTAAACAGAGCTCATCTTTTCTACCTGTTCATCAGACATTAAATCGATTTCTATACTAGCTCTATTTCCATCATCAAGTGATTCTATCTTATATACTGCAACATCAAGTGCTAACGATTGTAACTCTCTCATAAGAACTTTAAAAGATTCAGGAGTTCCTGGTTTAGGTATAGGTTTACCTTTAACTATTGCATTTAAAGCATCATTTCTTCCTTGCATATCATCAGACTTAACTGTCAATAATTCCTGCAAAGTATATGCTGCTCCAAATGCTTCTAATGCCCACACTTCCATCTCACCTAATCGTTGACCTCCATGCTGAGCACGTCCTCCTAAAGGCTGTTGTGTTACTAAAGAATAAGGGCCTGTAGAACGTGCGTGAATTTTATCATCAACTAAATGGACAAGCTTGAGAATATACGCTTTACCAACAGTTACAGGATTATCAAAAAATTCTCCTGTTCTACCATCAATTAGCATAATTTTACCAGGATGCAAAGAATTAAATAGCCAAGATTTATTAGCAATTAAACTAGCCTGTTGCAACTTATTATTTACTAAAGCACGAGAAGCTTCTGAGCCATACATCTCATCAAAAGGTATAATCTTAAAACGTTTACCTAAATATGAGCCCGCCAAGCCAAGTAAACACTCAAATAACTGGCCCACATTCATTCTTGAAGGTACGCCTAAAGGATTCAAAATAATATCTACAGGTGTACCATCTGGTAAAAAAGGCATATCTTGTACAGATAAAATGCGTGAAATAATACCCTTATTACCATGACGACCAGCCATCTTATCGCCTACTTGAATTTTTCTTTTTTGGGCTACATAGACTCTTATAATTTCGTTTGTTCCTGGTGGAAGCTCATCTCCTTTTTGACGTTTAAAAATTTTTATATTAACAACCCTACCTTTAGTAGCGTTGGGTAATCTTAAAGAAGTATCACGTACATCCCTTGCTTTTTCGCCGAATATAGCTCTTAATAATTTACCTTCTGGCAACTGGTCAGATTCTCCTTTTGGTGTAACTTTACCTACTAATATATCTCCTGAATCTACCCAAGAACCAATAGCAATTATACCATTTTTATCTAATAAACTAATCGATGATTCGCTAACATTAGGAATATCTCGCGTGATTTCTTCTGAACCGAGCTTTGTTTGTCGACATTCTAATTCATATCTTTCAATATGTATAGAAGTATATAAATCATCATACACAAGACGCTCACTAATTAAAAAAGCATCCTCATAATTATAACCTTCCCATGGCATATAAGCAACTATAATATTTCTGCCCAAAGCTATCTCACCACCATCTGTTGATGCGCCATCTGCTATAGTTTGCCCTACACAAATATTTTCTCCTGGCCACACAATTGGTCTTTGATTAATACAAGTATCTTGATTAGAACGATAATATTTTTTTAATCTATAATGAATTGTATAACCATCACTATTTTGTATACCAATTTTTGTTCCTGATACATAGCTCACAATACCATTAGTACGACTAGTTATAGTCATACCCGAATCTTTTGCTATTTTAGCTTCCAAGCCTGTACCAACGATAGATTTTTCTGGGAAGAGTAGAGGTACTGCCTGCCTCTGCATATTTGAACCCATTAAAGCTCTATTTGCGTCATCATGCTCTAAGAAAGGAATTAAAGAAGTAGCAGCAGATATAAACTGAATAGGAGAAACAGCCATATAATCTACTTGATTTATATTAGCAGTGATAAACTCTTGCTTATATCTTACAGCAATTACATTATCTTTTATAAAATTATGAACATCTAAAATAATATCTGCTGGAGCTATACGCAAGTAATCTTCCTGATCAGCAGTTATATAGTAAAGTTTGTTGTTTTTTAACACTTGGCCATTAACAACTTTATAACATGGAGTTTCTATAAAACCATATCGATTCACTTTAGCATATATACTTAAAGAACCTATTAAACCAGCATTTGGCCCTTCAGGTGTTTCTATTGGACATATACGCCCATAATGACTGGGATGCAAATCCCTAACAGCAAAACCTGCTCTATCTTTATTAAGGCCTCCAGGGCCTAAAGCGCTAATTCTACGCTTATGAGTTAACTCAGATAGTGGATTTGTTTGATCCATAAATTGTGATAGCTGACTAGAACTAAAAAATTCTCTAACTGATGCCATTAAAGGCTTAGGGTTAACTAAATTAGACAAACTTAAAGAATCAAGATCACAAATCATCATACGCTCACGTATGATTCTCTCTAGCCTATTTAGACCTATGCGTACTTGATTTTGCAGCAATTCTCCAACTGATCGTACTCTCCTATTTCCTAAATGATCTATATCATCAAAAGTTCCAATATTTTGCTCTTTTATATTAAGTAAATAATCTAAAGAAACTAAAATATCTTCTGGAGATAAAACACGGAAATTATTAGGAACTTTTAAATTCAATTTTTGATTAATTTTATGTCTACCAACTTCACCTAAATCATATCTCTTGGGATCAAAAAAACGTGTATACAACATCTGTTTTGCAACAGTCAAAGTAGCTGGTTCATTAGGGCGTAACTTACTATAAACAATTACTAACGCTTCTTCTTCGGTAACTTCCTCAATAGAAACATGATTAATATCTTTACTAAACTCTTTTCGATAATAACTTAATGAAGAATCAATCAGATAATTATATTTTGTTAATCTACTCTTAATATCATCATTTGTTAAACCTATAGCTCGTAAAAAAATATATGCATTGACTTTATGATTTTTATCAATTTTTGCCCAAATTTGAGCTTTAGCGTCTATTTCAAACTTCAGCCAAGAACCACGATTTGAGATTAAACTACAACTATATATTTGTTTGTTATTTTTGTCTAATTCTTTTTTATAGTACACTCCTGGACTTCTAACTATTTGATTAATAATTATTCTTTCCGTACCAGAAATCACAAAAGTGCCTCTATTTGTCATTAACGGAAGATCACCTATAAATACAGGCCTTTTTCTATATTTTTTGTTTATATCTTGAGAATTAACTAAATATGAGAAACTTTTAGGAGTTGATGTATTTTCTCTAATCAATTCTGTATCTTTTCTAGTTAATTTTGCAGGTATATATATTTGAGCGCTATATGTTCTATCTCTGCTTTTTGCTTTTCTTACACTATATCTTGGAAATTTTAATTTATAATCTTTACCAAAAAATTGCAATTCTAGTTTGCCTGTTGGATCAACTATAAGAGGAAAAGAATTTAGTACTTCAGATAATCCCTCCAATAAAAAGTATTTAAAACTTTCTTTCTGAATAGCTGCCAAATCTGGAAATACATATTGAAACATCATTTCTTGTGACATTAACAACCTCACAATTTTAAAATTTACTGCTTATAAAGGCTAAAAGAATCTACAATAATTTTAAATGAATACAAATATAATACTAAACATCGTATCTAAATATATTCAATATATAAGAAGCATATGAAAAATTTACTGAAATAAATAATGGCTAATCTTATTAAGTTAACTTCAGTAATTGAAAATTAATAAGAATTCAGAAACTTAAATCGTTGATATATCTTGAGATATGAAATTTTTCATAGCTTTAGCAAGAATAGATTTTTTGCGAGAACCATTATTTTTATGTAAAACCCCTTTACTTACAGCTTTATCTATTTTCTTATAAATAGCTGACAATTGTAACAGATGATCATCACTCTGATTAACACTAAGTACATTATCTAAACTCAGCATATATTTTTTAGTCAAAGTTTTAATAGCAGACTTATAACTTTTATTTCTATATTTATTACGTAAAGATATTTGATTTTTTTTAACAGCAGATATATTCTTAGACATCATTATGTAATTGTATAATATTAATCAACAGTATATAATTCATCGAGATTTAATTTTCAATCTAATTGGATTATATCATTAGTTAATATAAATAAACAAGAATATATCACTATATATCAATAATATTACGAACACAAAAATGACAAATATTATATTAAATCAATATTATTTACTAAAGCTATATAAATAATCAACTGGACTTGATAGAATCAATAAAATTATGACATAATAATCTTACATTATAATTATTGAATAACAAAATATTATGAGTAAAAATAAAGGAGCACGTATAGTAATAACACTAGAATGTTCCTGTCGAAATTTGATAAATACAAATAAAAGAAAAAAAGGAATATTTCGTTATACTAGTACAAAAAACAGAAAAAACACACCCAGCAGAATAGAATTAATGAAATTTTGTCCTGCTTGTAATGAGCATAACAAGTTTAAAGAAATTAAATGATATTATATAAACAAAAAAATTTAAATATTAAACCAAGTGAACCAATTAATTACAAAGACATAGATTTACTGCGTAAATTTATAACAGACCAAAGTAAAATTGTTTCTAGACGCTTAAATGGTTTAACAGTCAAGCAACAAAAACAGTTAGCAAAATCAATAAAAAGAGCACGTATCTTAGCATTACTACCTTTTATAAATAAAGATTGACAACAAAAACATACTAAATATTAAGATATTACATATATCTTAATATTTTCTATAATATTTTTTACACTTATAAGATTTTTGGCTTTTCATAGAACTCATAAACTTCTATTAAATCTTGTGGTTGCCATAAATTATAATCTGTACACATTATACCGCATTCATTACCTATAATAACTTCATCTACATCATCTTTCATGCGCTTTAATGAATCAATAACACCTTCATAAATTAATTGATCTTCACGATAAACGTTTATCAAAGCCTTTTTTTTCAACTTACCTGATTTGACTATACAACCTGCTACAGTTCCTTTATTTACAAAAAATGTAGTTTGAACTTTAGCTTCACCAATTAATAATTTATCATATTCAGGATCAATTAGATCCAGCATATATTTTTTAACATAATCTATTAAATCGTAAATAAGAACAAATTTGCATAAATGCACATTTAATTTTTCTGCAGCATTTAATATACTGGTAGTAATATTTATATTGAAAGCTATAATTAAAGCTTGAGTATTAAAAGCTAAATCAAGATCTGTGCTAGAAACAACTCCTAAACTAGAAGTCAAAATATTTAATTTAACTTTACTTTGAGGAATTTGAATAAATGAATTAATTAAAGCATCAATAGTTCCTTGTGTATCTGCCTTTATAATTAAATTTAAGTTTTTAATATTTGCTTTATTATTATAACTATATAATTTAAGATGTGAATTTAATAAATTTTTTGCATTTTCTATAATACTAGATGAGCTACTTTCTGTAATTAACTTTTTTGCTTCTTTTTCACTTTGCACCACATGAAAATATTTTCCTGGTTGTGGAACAGAATAAAAACCTAACACTTGTAAAATAGATGAAGGTTCTGCTAACAGTAATTCATGACCTAAATTATTTACAATTTTTTTTACACGCCCATAAGAAGTATCTGATACTATAATATCTCCAACTTTTAAAGTACCATTTAAAATAATCGTATTCACTACTGTGCCTTTTGTTTTATCTAAATAAGCTTCTAGAATAATACCTTGAGCTAATTGCCTAGGATCAGCTTTTAAATTAATAGATTCTGCCAAATTAGAAACAGCTTTTAATAATACATCTATATTTATTTTCTTTAATGCACTAATTTCAACAAACTCAATCTCACCTCCCCAATCGGTACTTAGGATATTATAATTTGCTAATTGCTCACGAACTCTAGAAAGATTAATATCTACTTTATCAATTTTATTAATAGCAACAATATAAGGAAGCTTTTTAGATACAATATAATCAATTGCTTCAATGGTTTGAGGCTTTAAACCATCATCGGCAGCAACAATTAAAATTACTATATCAGTCATTTGAGTACAACGCCGTCTCATACTAGAAAAAGCTTCATGACCTGGTGTATCAATAAAAATCAATTTTTTATCTAGTGAATCAGATGAATAATTTACCTCATAAGCACTTATTGATTGTGTTATTCCACCTATTTCTTTACTCGCGAAATCAGTATTTCGAATAGCATCTAATAAAGAAGTTTTACCATGATCTACATGACCCAAAATTGTAATTATAGGAGCTCTACTAATTCCTGTAGAAGAATTGACCTCTTGCAATTTATTCAGTTGACTCAATTCGAATTGATGTTCTTGATTCAAAACTGTAAAATTATATTTTTGAGCAACCTGAATTGCCGTAGATATATCAACAATTTGATTAACTGTGACAGAAATACCCTGTAAAAATAAACCCGTGATAATTTCTGCAGGTGGTATTCGAAGTTTTATCGATAATTCTTCAATACTCAATGGCGTATCTATAATTACAGATTTATCATCACCATTAATATCTACGTTAACACTTAACGTCTGTTTCACTTTTTCTTTCTTTTTTTGCTTATTAGATTTTATAGATCCTGCAACTATATTATTTAAATTATCTTGAGCATTAACTATTGGTTTACTTTTATTTTTTTTCTTAAAAACACTATATTGATCTTTATTTGAATCAATAATATCTGCCTTTTTTTTCTTTAATTTACCTTTATTATCTTGCTTAAATATATTTTTCGTTTTCTTATCAAATGTTAGATCAAAGTCCGAATTTTTAACAGAGTTTTTTATTTCTAATGAAGACTTAAAATCTTGATCTGCTGGAATATCTATTAATCTTAAACTATTAATAAACTTAGGATTCTCCAATAGAAAAGCATTTTCATTTTTTATGGACATACAAAAACTAAAATCAACAAAACGATTATAATACAACAATATCTTCCCCCTTACAATTAAAATCAATAAATATTGAACTATTATTTAATATTAATATATATTAAATAAATATTTTTTCTTAATCTTAAAAAGATGTAAAGCACAATTTTCAGCTTATATAATAACCATAATTAAAACATATGTATAAATTATTATAAGAATATGCAATTAGAATTAAATATAAGGAATAATATGCCTCGCTTACAAAAAAATGATAATTTTATAGACAAAACTTTTACTGTATTAGCAGATATAATTTTAAAAATATTGCCTACTACAAAAGAAGAGAAACAAGCTTTTTGTTATTATCGGGACGGTATGTCAGCTCAATCAGAAGGAGAATATGCAGAGGCTTTAGAAAATTATTATGAAGCACTAATATTAGAAGAAGATCCATATGATAGATCATACATAATATATAATATTGGACTGATTTATGCAAGCAATGGTGAACACACTAAAGCACTGGAATACTACCATCAAGCTTTAGAATTAAATCCTAGATTACCACAAGCATTTAATAATATCGCAATCATATATCATTATCAAGGTCTAAAAGCAGCCGACAAACAGGATGACAACATTGCAAAGTCTATGTTTGATAAGGCAGCAGAGTATTGGAAGCAAGCTATCTACTTGGCACCCAATAATTATATAGAAGCTCAAAATTGGTTAAAAACGACAGGTAGATTAAATAACAACTAATATATATTAGTTTTTTATATTTCACAATTCTTGTTAAAAAATCTTATTTCCATCTATAATTAGATTATAGTTAACATCACTATACTATAATATAATCAATCATTAAAGAAATTACGTCTATTTACTGTAATTAAATCATATTCAAATTCAAATGGTAAGTATAAGTAATCAAGGATGCGTAACACAAATTATAGGACCTGTACTAGATATAGAATTTCCTAATGGACAATTACCTAAAGTATTTAATGCATTAAAAGTTCAAGGTCCAGAGAATACAATAACATGTGAAGTCCAACAATTGCTAGGAGATAATAGAGTTCGAGCTGTAGCGATGAGTTCAACTGAAGGCCTAAAAAGAGGTGTAGAAGTTACTGACACAGGAGCTCCTATTACAGTTCCTGTTGGTATACCAACACTAGGCAGGATTTTTAATGTACTTGGTGAACCTGTAGATAACTTAGGAATAATCAAATCTGAAGATTCATTACCAATACATAGAGCTGCTCCATCATTCACTCAATTAGAAACAAAACCTTCTATCTTTGAAACAGGGATTAAGGTAGTAGATTTACTTGCTCCATATAGAAAAGGGGGTAAAATTGGTTTATTTGGTGGAGCTGGTGTGGGTAAAACTGTATTGATAATGGAACTAATTAATAATATAGCAAAAGCACATGGAGGTGTATCCGTATTTGGAGGAGTTGGAGAAAGAACAAGAGAAGGAAATGACTTATATGAAGAAATGAAAGAATCAAAAGTTATTAACGCAGACGACTTAAAAGAATCAAAAGTGGCACTAGTATATGGCCAAATGAATGAACCACCAGGAGCAAGAATGCGGGTAGGTTTAACTGCATTAACTATGGCAGAATATTTTCGGGATATTAATAAGCAAGATGTACTGTTATTCATTGACAACATTTTTCGATTTGTACAAGCAGGTTCTGAAGTTTCAGCATTATTAGGACGTATGCCATCTGCTGTTGGCTATCAACCAACATTAGCAACAGAAATGGGAACTTTACAAGAACGTATTACATCTACAACAGATGGATCAATTACATCAATACAAGCTGTATATGTTCCTGCAGACGACTTAACTGACCCAGCTCCAGCAACTACATTTGCACATTTAGATGCAACAACTGTATTATCGAGAAATCTAGCAGCTAAAGGTATCTATCCTGCAGTAGATCCTTTAGGGTCTACGTCAACTATGCTACAACCATCAATAGTAGGACAAAAGCACTACTCTACAGCACAACAAATCAAATCAACTTTACAACGCTATAAGGAGTTACAAGACATTATAGCTATATTAGGTCTTGACGAATTATCAGAAGATGATAGATTAACTGTTGCTAGAGCAAGAAAAATAGAAAGATTTTTATCACAGCCATTTTTTGTTGCCGAAGTTTTCACAGGATCGCCAGGAAAATACGTATCACTAGAAGAATCTATAAAAGGTTTTAATATGATATTAAGTGGAGAACTAGATGATTTACCTGAGCAAGCTTTTTACTTAGTAGGCAATATAGAAGAAGCTATAAGTAAAGCAGAAAAGTTAAAATAATATAATTATAAACATGACATTAAATATACGCGTTATTGCACCAGATAGAACTGTTTGGGACGCAAATGCAGAAGAAGTGATTTTACCTAGTAGTACTGGGCAAGTGGGGATCTTAAAAGGACACATTCCTTTACTTACAGCAATAGATATCGGTGTTATGCGTGTACGTATTGAAAAAGAATGGCAGCCTATTATATTACTTGGAGGATTTGCTGAAGTTAAAGATAATAACATTACTATTTTAGTAAATGGAGCAGAGCAAGTATCAGAGGTGGATATAAAAACAGCACAAGAAAATTTAGACAAAGCTACTCAGATTTTAAATGAAGCTAAAAATGATAAAGATAAAATTGAAGCTACACAGAATCTAAGAAAGGCACGTGCTCGTATACAAGCAGCTAATGTATTAAATAACTAAAAGTTAATAAGAAAGAAAATAAATAAGTAATGATAATAAGTTTATTTATCATTACTTATTTATTTTCATATATACTAACTTAAACCAGAACAAATATAGTCAAAATATACTCCCATCTCTTTACCTGCATCTTGGCCTACTAAACTAGAAGTGACTTCTTTCATAGCTTGTATAGCTTGTATAGTTGCACCAATAGGGACACCTAATGAATTATATGTTTCTTTTAAACCATTTAATACACGTTCATCTAAAATAGAAGGGTCTCCTGCTAACATACCATATGTCGCATAACGAAGATAATAGTCTAAATCACGTATACAAGCAGCATATCTTCTAGTTGTATACATATTACCACCAGGCCTAGTAATATCAGAATATAATAAAGCTTTAGCTACCGAATCTTTAATAATCGTTGCAGCATTAGCTGCTATAGTAGCTGAAGCTCTAACTCTTAACTCACCTGTTTGAAAATAGCCTCTTAACTTATCCAATGAATTATCATCTAAGTATTTTCCTTGTACATCTGCTGCATTAATTACAGAAGTAATAGCATCTTGCATAGTTTTTAATTGTCCTTAAATTATTTTTTTATGTCTATTATTATTTGGTAATATAAATTTTTATGCTTTACTGCATTGCACCTAAAGTGTAATCAAAATAAAATCCTGCCTCAGCTGAATCTTCTCCAGACAATAAAGAGCAAGCAACAGCTTTCATTGAGCGTACCCCTTCAGCAACTCCAGAAATAGGTGTACCCAAAGAATTATACATTTCTTTAACTCCGACCAAACCGATCTCCTCTATTGGAGTTACATCACCAGCAACGATACCATAAGTTACTAATCTTAAATAGTAATCTAGATCTCTTAAGCATGTCGCTGTCATTTCTTCACCATAAGCATTGCCTCCAGGAGATACTACATCTGGACGCTTTTGAAATAACTGCTGACCACCTTGTTTTACAATTAATTCACGATTGTCTGTTAAAATTTGTGCTATTCGTAAGCGCCTTTGACCAGATAGTACAAAACTCTTTATTCTATCTAATTCTCCAGGACTCAAATACCTAGCTTCCGCATCTGCATTGACAATTGATTTAGTAATAATACTCATTAATAAAACTCCAATAATACTGTAACCTATAACATTTATATAATAAAATACAATTTAAATCTCTATTTTAAACTACACAGGAACCACTAAAAAACTTTTACCATAGGTACAAAAAAAACATATTTAAGAAGTACTAAAGGAAGAAAGCTCATATATTATATAGTTAAATCATCATTTACTGATTGCCACCTCCAGATATAAAACTTGGTATAATAATTGACCTATTTTGCTTAGTTAAACTATTGTACAACTTTTCCGTATTTGGAAAATTAGCAGCTGGTAAAGTTGGAAAACGACGATAAGGCACAATATCCATACCAAATACAATATCATATTCTTTACTGTTAACTAAAACAGATATGAAATAAGCCAATCCTTGAGATGCTAAAATTTGATTATAATACCTTATCTCAGCTTGATTATTCGGTGCTCTACCTAAAAAATGCTTTGTACCTAATTCAATAACCTTGGTATTAGGATATGGCTGATAAAATTCTTTAGCATATAAACAAGAAGAACCCAATTTTTCTACTATTTGCCTAACTGTAATTTGTCTATTAATAAATGCTTTTTCTAAATTAAAAAATTCATCACCTACAACAAAAGAATTCAAATCTCTCTCAAAAATTTGACGATATATAGCTCTTAAAATTTGAAGCATACTAGAAGTATCCATTAAAGAATCAACTTTGAAAATAACTGTTTGGTCTCTTTTTATATTAACACCTTGCTGAATTCTTTTCATAATGCTGCCTTGTTGAACAATCTGAAAATTAGATATTTTTTGTTGAGATAAGTCAGAAACAGGAGTCACTTTATACGTTTGATTACTTAACCTGAGATTCCTAGCAGCTAACTCAGAAGGTGTAATATATCTTTCGTATGGCACAATATTTTCACCAAAAGTTTCAATATATTCCAGACTATTTATTATTGCATCTATCATCTTATAGTAACCCTGCTTATAAGCTATATCAAAATACTTATTAATTTCTTGCCTACCATAAGTGGGCCTACCCATTAATCGATTATGTATATATTCTATAGATTTACATATGTATAAATTATTCCAATACAATGACCTAAATACAGAAGATTTAGTTAATTCACTAATAAACTGGCGGACAGAAATTTGACGATCTTTAAATAAATCTTCAAACTTTTTAATCGTGACTTGCTCAGATTGATAAACAAAACGACCAAAAACCCTTAAGTATACAGCTCTTATAATTTGCTCTATATTACTCTCTAGCTGAACCTGATTTAATTGAAATATTTTAGGACCTAATGAGCCTACAATTTTAGAACGCAAGTTCGGACTACTAATTTGACTATAAATTCCAGGACCACTTCTAGGCAAAATTCTTCTAGTATCTTTTCCAAAAGGAGATGACTTTTTACGTAAATTAATACTATTTTGGGCAAAAATTGCTCCAAATTGTATTAATAATGGATCATTACTTAACCCGTAAGGATGCTGATCTGGAAGATTGGATTTGTAATCACTAAATAACGTTACAAATTGAGGTATCTTTCGAAAAACTGTACTATAGTTCAGCAGTTCAATTTGAGCTCCCCAATTACGAGCTTCTTGCGCTTCTTCTCCTAAACTACGCAAATACGGCACAGTTTCTTCGCCAAAATAGTCTGCATATTCAGTACTATTTATCATATTATCTATTAAACCATCTAAACCTCTAGAAGATAAAACAGCAAAATATTTTTTAAATTCTTCTAAGGAACTTATACCTCTACCTAAAAAATGTCTAAATGCCAACTCAATAACACGACTATTAACAAAAGGCTGTACAAATTGCTGACGATAAATATATGATTTTCCTAAACAACGAACAAATTCTTTAATTGATAAGGTTCCATTCTTAACTTTTGATTCTAAATCTTTGAAATCCAATCCATATGCTTTTGAAATATCTCTTTGAAAAATTTGCCTATAACAAGCTTTAATAACATTATTTTTTTCTTCTGGAGATAAACTCGTTTTCATAACAAAACGTTGCCTAAGAATACTAGATTTTGTATATATTTGAGGTAAACGTAAGCCTTGTAAATCCCCAGATGTCCTTCTACGCAATTTATCAGTTAAAGAAGATTGATCAAACTCTGAAATAATAATATCAAAGTATTCTTTTACTAAATTTTGCCCTTGAACATCGTCATTAAAAATACTTAATGCAATTTTACGCATTTCTCTCAATGCAACTATTGCCGCAGCACTAGAGCAAGCATTATCAATTAAATCTCTCAAACCTCTGATGTTAACAGATAAAATGTTTGGATCTCCTGCAACAATAGCATAAGTTAAGTATCTTAAGAACCAGTCTAAATCACGCAAAGATTTTTTCATACGACTAGTTCCATAACGTACTATACTAATAGGCTTAAAACCAGCTGGTAATGAATCACTTGTACTAAAAGGTGATGAAATTATTCCTGATAAATTATTTTGAATATCACCTGATAAGTTTTGTAAATTTGGCTCATTATTTATTTTAGCTGTCGATAAAAAAGATGCTTGTGGTCTTTCTAAGTAAGAAATAGGTGACCCACCTACAAATATTTTATCAGCAGCTTTAGAAACTAATATATTAGCATTCTTAGTTAATATGTCAGCTACTTCTAACCGTTTATTACCTGAATTTAAAAATGCAACAAGCTGATCGAGTTCCCCTAACTGTAAAAAACGATCTTGTTGTTCTGCTTGTGATATAGCAGACATTGAAGCTGTGCTAAAAAGCTGCGGACATACTAAAGGACTTCCACTAATTGCTTTAACACTCATAAAATATTGATCTCCTAAATACTATATTTTCATCTGGATGGTCTTGATTTTAATATAAATAATTTAATTCAAAGACTCAGCCACGTAAAAAGTAAATTTTATAAATAAATAATGTATTTATAAAATTTAAACTTACTATATTGTAGCAGTATCTATACTTACTGTATAAATTTATACTTATAATATATTTAAAATATATATCTACCTTGAATAAATATAAACTTTGTAATACTTGATTAGCTATATACAATAATCTATATATCGTTTCTCTATTAAATTAAAATATACTGAGATTCAACAAAGTAAAATTCTTTTAATTTAAACAAATCATATGAATAAAAAAATAAATCCTAACACAGAAATGTCTATTTTTGAACATTTAGAAGAACTCAGAGAACGTATATTTATTGCTTCTATTATGTTTTGTGTGATAACAATAGCATGTTTTGCATATATGAAAAATATCGCATATATACTGCAACAACCAGCAATAGGAATAAAATTTTTACAGCTAGCACCAGGAGAGTATCTTTTCACCTCTATTAAAGTAGCATTATATACAGGTTTTTTATTAAGTAGCCCTTTTATTATTTATCAAATTACTTTATTTATTTTACCTGGTCTTACTAAAAAAGAAAGTAGATTTGTAATACCAATACTATTAACATCCATCATTTTATTTTTTAGTGGTATTATATTTGCTTATGTAATTTTAGCTCCTGCAGCATTGCAATTTTTAATCAACTATGGACATGAAATTGTAGAACCAATATGGTCATTTGAACAATATTTTAATTTTATACTACTTCTGTTATTTAGTACAGGTATTGCATTTCAAATTCCTATTATTCAAATAGTTTTAGGGATACTAAAAATTTTTTCTTCTACAGAAATGTATGCATATTGGAAATATATCATTTTAGGCGCAACAATAATTGCAGCTGTTATTACACCATCTACAGATCCAGTAACACAAATTATTATGTCTTTAGCTATTTTAATTTTATACAGCAGCGGAATTATTATACTAAAAATTTTAAATAAATAAAACTTATATATAATAAAATATTAAGATAAAGGTATTAAACAATATGACAATAATTAAAACCTATAATAATAAGGATTTATGAAAAAATCATAAATATAGAATGTTATTATAAATAAATAAGAGATATAATTATTAAAAATCCAATTTTATTTAATATGACTCATAATTATAATAAATATTTTCATATGAATATTAAACTTGCATTATTAATTTTCGTTAGCATTATAAACTTAATTATAATTCAGCCTATCAAAACTTCAGCATTCCCTATATATGCACAACAAGGATATGATAATCCTCGAGAAGCAACTGGTAGAATAGTTTGCGCAAACTGTCATCTAGCACAAAAAACAGTTGAAATTGAAACACCGAAAACAGTATTACCAAATAGTATTTTCGAAGCAGTAGTAAAAATACCATATGACAAGAACAGTAAACAAATTTTAAGTAATGGACTTAAAGGACCTATAAATACTGGTGCTGTCATTATTTTACCAGAAGGCTTCAAATTAGCTCCCAAAAACTTATTATCTGAAGAGTTAAAAGAAAAGACTAAAAACTTTTACATACAACCATATAGCACAACACAAGATAACATCTTATTAGTTGGTCCTTTACCTGGAGAAAAAAACCAAGAAATTGTTTTCCCTATTCTATCACCAGATCCAAACAAGGATAAAAATATCCATTTTTTAAAATATCCCATCTATATAGGTGCCAATAGAGGAAGAGGACAAGTCTACCCAACTGGAGATAAATCAAATAATAATACAATAGTATCTTCACAAGATGGGAAAGTTACAGATATTACGTCAATAGAAAGAGGAGGATATATAGTTAAGATTGAAAAGAGGAATGGAGAAACTTATACAGAAAATATACCACCTGGCTTAGATTTACTAATTTCTAAAGGAAATGAAGTATTAGCTAACCAAAGTTTAACGACTGATCCAAATGTAGGAGGATTCGGGCAAACTGAAACAGAAATAGTACTACAAAGCCCTTCTAGAATTAAAGGAATGATAGTTTTTTTCTTCACTGTAACAATAGCCCAAATATTTTTCGTATTAAAGAAAAAACAATGGGAAAAAGTACAAGCAGCAGAAATTAATTTCTAAAGTGTCAATAGATATTGAATAATAAATAAGTAAGTTGATATCAACTTACTTATTTATTAATTACTAACTAATATAATTTATGAATAGATAAAGACTAGACTATACTTTTAACAGCTTCAATAATTTGTTGAGGATAAATAACTGTTGCCTTTTCTAACTTACCATTATAAGGCGTGGGTATATCTTGAGAAGATAATCTTATTATAGGAGCATCTAAAAAATCAAAATAGTTGTCATTAATTTGTGCTATTATTTCAGCAGCAATCCCCCCTGTTTTCATACATTCTTCTACTATAATCAATTTATGTGTTTTCATTAAAGATTGTCCAATAGAATTTATATCCAAAGGTTTTAATGAGATTAAATCTATTACTTCTGGATTATAGCCATAATTCACAAGTTCTTCAACAGCTTGCATTACATGATGACGCATTCGAGAATAAGTCAGAATAGTAACATCTAATCCAGATCTAACCAATTCAGCTTTATCTAAAGGAAGGAAATACTCGTGATTCGGTAACTGATCTTTTAAATTATACAGTAAAACGTGTTCAAAAAAAATTACTGGATTGTTATCTCTAATAGCAGATTTTAATAAACCTTTAGCATTATAAGGAGTTGAACAAGCTACAATTTTCAATCCTGGTATAGCTTGAAAATAAGCTTCTAATCTTTGCGAATGCTCTGCTCCCAATTGCCTACCAACACCACCTGGTCCACGTATCACTATAGGAATTTGGAAATTACCTCCCGAAGTATAACGCAACATACCAGCATTATTAGAAATTTGATTAAAAGCTAACAACAAAAAACTCATATTCATACCTTCTACTATAGGTCTTAAGCCTGTAATTGCTGCTCCAATAGCCATACCCATAAAACTGTTTTCAGCAATAGGAGTATCTAAAACTCGTAAATCACCATATTTAGAATGTAAATCTTTAGTAACCTTATAAGAACCACCATAATGACCTACATCTTCTCCTAAAACAAATACAGAAGAATCATTTTGCATCTCTTCATTAGTAGCCTCTCGTAAAGCATCAAACATAAAAACTGAACTCATAAAATGACTATCCTCAACTAAAATATAAAAAAATAATATACTAATATAATTAATCTGCAAACAAATATTTTTTTAGATCTTTAATATTCGGTTCAGGACTAGATATAGCAAATTCAACAGCTTGATCCACTTCTATTTTTACTTCCGAATTTACATCATTAACTTGTTGTTCTGAAAACAAGGAATTATCTAGTATATAGTCTTTTAAACGCTTAATAGGGTCACGCGCCAACCATACTTCTTTTTCAGTTACTGATCTTAATTCATCTGGGTCAGCTAGAGAGTGTCCACGAAAACGATAAGTTAAAGCTTCTATTAAAGTAGGCCCATGACCACATTTTGCTCTATTAACAGCTGCAAGAGCAACTTCTCGAACAGCTAAAACATCCATACCATCAACTTCTATACCAGGCAAGCCAAAAGCTTCTGCTTTTTTATGTATTTCAGGAAATGAAGTAGATCTATGATGAGCCATCCCTATTGCCCATTGATTATTTTCAACTACGAAAATAATAGGAAGTTTCCATAGAACAGCCATATTCAAACATTCAAAAAATTGTCCATTATTGCTTGTTCCATCACCAAAAAAACAAGCTGTTACACGCATTGGTTGTTGATCATTTAAGACTTGTTTTCTATACACACTTTGGAATGCAGCACCTATAGCAACTGGAATACCTTCACCAATAAATGCAAAACCACCTAAAAAATTGTGAGGAGCTGAAAAAATATGCATTGAACCACCACGTCCACGACTACAACCAGTCTCTTTACCAAACAACTCTGCCATTACTAATTTAGCTGGAACCCCTTTACTTAATGCATGAACATGATCACGATATGTACTACAAACATAATCCTCTTCTTGCAAAGCTTTTATAACTCCCGTAGACACAGCCTCTTGTCCATTATACAAATGGACAAAACCAAACATTTTACCCCTATAATACATTTGAGCACACATATCCTCAAAATGACGACCAAGCAACATGTCTTTATAAAGTGATAATACAACCTGAGAATTTATTTCATATTCACTAAATACACTTGATGGTAAAGTAATTTTATTCTTCATTCGTTTAAATATTATAATTAATTCAAATATCAAAAATCATAACCTGAAAAATCATATACATAAATACAATCAATATACCAATAATAATACATTAGGCATTTTTATATATCAATTAAAAAATAAGTTTAAATAATTACTTATTGTCCATAATATAGTTATAATAAGTTGTTTGAGTTTATATTTTATCAAAATTATATAATTAAGATGGCTATGACTATAGTACCCAAAATCTTACCAAATATCCATAAAGATTTATTGATTTTAGAGACAAACTTAAAAAAAATGGTTAGTGCTAAACACCCAATACTATACGCCGCAGCTGAGCATCTTTTCAGTGCTGGAGGCAAAAGAATAAGACCAACTATCATATTACTAATAGCATTATCAACAACAAAAAAGCTAAATATACTACCAGAGCACAAACGTCTAGCAGAAATAACAGAAATAATACATACAGCAAGTTTAGTGCATGATGATGTAATCGATGAATGCGAAACAAGGAGAGGAGTTAATACAGTGCATAACACATTTAGTACTAAAGTAGCTGTATTAGCGGGTGACTTTCTATTTGCTCAATCTTCTTGGTATTTAGCTAATTTAAATAATTTAGCAGTTGTTAAAACTATTTCTAAAGTAATCACTGATTTTGCAGAAGGTGAAGTAAGACAAAGTCTCACATGTTTTGACGAAACAATATCTATGGACAACTATATAGAAAAATCTTTTTATAAGACTGCATCACTAATAGCATCAAGCTGTCAAGCAGCAGCTATATTAAGTACAACAAATACAAATATACAAAATCAATTTTATATCTATGGAAAACACTTAGGCTTAGCTTTTCAAATTGTAGATGATATTTTAGATATAATTGGTTCTGAAACTTCTCTTGGAAAACCAGCAGGATCAGATTTAAAAAATGGAAACTTAACAGCTCCACTTATTTTTGCTTTACAAGAAAATTCAGAACTTTACAATTTAATTGAGAGAGAATTTGAGCAAAATAATGATGTTGATAGAGCTATAGAAATAATTAAAAGAAGTAATGGTATTCAAAAATCATACGACCTGGCTCAAGAGCATATACAAGCATCAATACAAGCTATTAATAAGATAGATAATAGGTTAGCTCAAGAAAGCTTATCTTGCATTAATAGTTATGTTATAAAAAGATTAAATTAATAAATGAAATTATAATTAAATACTATCGTATACAACAATATATAAGTATTATTTCATTTAGACACAAAATCATTATAAGAATAAGAAATTCAATAAAATGAAAACTAATAATTATGATGTTTTGTATTAAAATATAGATCAAGACAACATAGAATTAATTATTATACAGTATATAATACGAAAATCATAAGATAATTTTTGTCAGTACTATATTTAAATATATTTAGCTAAAAAATATAACTGTTTTTGTTTTTAACAATTATATTGAATTAACAATTTTAATTATCAATTTAATTCACAAGACTCTACAATAGTCTTAAATACAGTATTATCTAAAATAGCTAACTGCGATAACATTTTACGATTTAATGCTATACCTCTTCTTTTTAATTTTTGTATAAATTCACTGTATGTAATACCATAAGGTCGAACAGCAGCATTAATACGAACTATCCAAAGACTCCTGTAGTTACGCTTCCGCTGTTTTCTACCTATGTAAGAATATTTTAGAGCTTTTAATACCTGCTGTTTAGCTGTGCGAAACAAAATTGAATGAGAACCCTGGAAACCTTTTGCTAGTTTTAAAATTTTTTTCCGTCTTTTACGAGCAACATTGCCCCTTTTCACTCTAGTCATAAATATAAAATTAATGTATATAAGGTATTTTAAATTTTAGATTTGATATATCACACTGTTCTAAACTAAGAACTCTTCTTAATTTTTGTTTTCTTTTAGATGATTTCTTTTGCAGCAAATGGCTGCGACCAGCCATATGTCTCAGAACCTTATTTTTAGATTTAAATTTAAACCTTTTAACGATGGATTTAGAATTTTTTAGTTTATACATAAATTATACTATCGAATTAATTAATCAAACAACAAGAAATTAATGGATTACCTTAAGCAAGAAACTCAAAGACATATCAGATCTTAGATAATATATTCATATTACTAAGATCATAAATCATATATTCAAGTATAATCCAACAAAAAATCACAAATATTATATTTTACATAATTTTTTTGCGCAAACTTGTTATTGCGCTCAATAATAACATTCCCATAATCTTAATAAAATTAGAGTTTAATTCCTGAAAAACTTTCATATTGAGATTAAAAGCTATATTAGCTTCAGCAATAATCTGTTCAATTTGGATTTGATCAATAGGCGCATCATCCAATGCTTGACGGTATATTACTTTAAATCTTTTATCATCCTTAATGTTATGAAAATTATAAAAAGCTGTTCCTTCATTACTTGATAAATTCATGGCCGTTTGAGCAATTCTTTTCAAAATCTGTCCCCCAGATAAATCACCCATATATCTAGTATAAGCATGAGCTATTAATAATTCTGGTTGATTAATACTTATATTGCGAATTCTATCAACATATATTTTTGTTGCTAAAGAAGGACAAACTTGCTCTTTCCAATTAGAACCATAATAATATTCAAGATCCTGTTGTAAACTAAAGGTACGATTTAATTCTGGAAAATATATAGATTGAACAACAAAATGGTTTTTATTTTTCTCAATTTCTTCCTCAAGAGCAGTATATACAAAAAACAGATTAGCTACTAATCTGCGATAAGATTTTTTGTCAACTACACCACCTAAAAATGATTTAACAAAACTAACATTTTCAGCCATACTATGAGCTTTTGTTGTTCCCTCACGTAATTGTTGAGCTAAATTAGTAGACATAAGTATTATTCCTAATAAATCTATAACTAAAAACACAAAAAAATAATATAATTCTATCAAAAATTATTTTATACCAATAACTTAATAATATAGAATAAAGCTTTATAACATATAATTATATTAAATATTTTAAAGAGAAAGCTCGTACATTAGTCTATATAGACTGAAAATAATCTTTCGACTTTTGAGGATTATTAATTATAGTAGCTTGTCCTGGTTGCCAATCCGCTGGACAGACTTCATCTGGATGAGACTGTACATACTGAATAGCTTTTAAGATTCTTAAAGTTTCACTGACACTGCGGCCAAAATCAAGATTATTAACTAAAGAATATTGTATAATACCTTGTTTATCAATAATAAATAAACCTCTTAATGCTGTTCCTTCTTCTGTCAACACATTATATGAAGAGCTAATATTTTTAGTTAAATCAGAAACTAATGGGTAATTTAAATTTCCTAACCCTCCAACATCTCTTTCCATTTGCAGCCATGCCAAATGCGAATATTCACTATCAACAGATATACCTAAAATCTCTGCATTTAAATCTTTAATATCTTGATACGCATCACTAAAAGCAGTAATCTCAGTTGGACATACAAATGTAAAATCTAAAGGATAGAACAATAATATAACATATTTACCCAAATAATCAGATAATGTTATTTTCTTAAATTCTTGATCATATACAGCAATAGCAGAAAAATTAGGTGCCTGTTTACCAACTCTAACATCATTATTATTTATTACCATGTTAACATTACGTTTTTTGTTATAACATTTAGGATTTTTATATTATTTATTTTATAAAATAAAAGTAATAAAACAACATAATATCATAAATTAATATAAGTATTACATATAATCTTCAACTATTACAATAGCGGAGAATGGATTTGAACCATTGACCTTCGGGTTATGAGCCCGACGAGCTACCAGACTGCTCTACCCCGCGACTAAAATATTATGATAATACATTTATTGCAATAAAAGCAATGAATACACTATTTTTTCTAAAAATAATAGCGTAATACTAACTATTAAACCATATTTGGCTCGTAATAAAAACGGCATAACTTCATACAATCCTACAAGACGATCTTGCGTTAAAGCTTCTGGACTTTTAATCCACAACTGACCATCATACCAACCCGATTCTTCATAAAAAATAGTTGCACTAATTAACCTTTTTACAACATAAGACCATGCTAAGTATAAACGTATAAAAATCAATAAAAAAACAAAAGTCGTTATGAATATATTCAACATCATTATTTGCCATATAGTGTAATTTGAGATTATATATAATGTTAAAAATGTAGATATTAGAAAGACAAATACAAAAACAGTAACCATTTTAGTCAAATACTGATTTAGAGGCAAAGTACACCAAGAAAAGAAACAAGAAGCTTTTAAAGCAAAATATTCGTTTAAAGGTTGTTGATCAAAAGGAACAGGACACATTTTTTTAGAAATAGACATAAGTTTTTCTATATATTATATTTTTATATTAATAGATAGTAGAAGAAAGGACATACAATACAGTCCATACTAAAAATAAACATATATTAATAATAATAATAATTTGCAAATTTTTTTGCGTGCTCCGAGTAACATTTAAGCCACTTGATTTATTTGAAAAACCACCTAAGCTTGTAAACTTAGGATTATTGATTAAAATCAATACAATTGTAAGAACTCCAATTAAATACCATAAACCTTTCATATAATTCCATTTTTAAAATAAAAGCTATATAAATAAGAAGAATATGATAATCATATTCTTACCATATTATTTAATATATAAATAATAACTTGATACTTAGCAGAAATTATCTATTCACCTTGAACTTTAAGCAATATGAATCCTAAAACAAGGCCCAATAATATTAGTATAAAACTTACAGTACCGGCAATTAGAATTTCTCCCCCCATTATATTACTCCATATACACATATAAATTTATTTAATAGTCACAATATAGAAACTAAAAACCATTTCGTCCCCATACAACTAATGCAACTGAAAAACTGAATACAGCTAACAATGATCCCCAACCTAGACTAATAATATCCAACATTTTACTTCAACTCCTATAATATATATAATAATAATTTAAAGGTTAATCTTATAAAACTAATTGTATCAAACACTATACGATAAATATTTATATTGAATAATAATATAAAATACAAAAATCACAAAATGTAAATTTTTTACAATTATCAGTAAACTATATGAAAGTTAAGGTTAGTATAAAAATAATAATATATTATATCTTACATTAAATAGTATATACAATTAAATCAATTATCTTAATTATGGAAACTACTAAGAACTCATCTAAAATCACTGCACAAGAGACTTTACTCACTCCACGGTTTTATACAACAGACTTTGATGAAATGTCTAAACTAGATATTTCACCAAATATAGATGAGTTTGAAGCTTTATTGCAAGAATTTAGAACCGATTATAATAGACAACATTTTATTCGAGATGAAGAGTTTGAGCAATCTTGGAATAATTTAAATAGTAGTACTAAAGCATTATTTATTGAATTTTTAGAAAGATCATGTACAGCAGAATTTTCAGGTTTTTTATTATATAAAGAACTATCAAGAAGACTACAAAAGACTAATCCTGTCCTTGCAGAATGTTTTTTACTAATGTCGAGAGATGAAGCTAGACATGCTGGTTTTTTAAACAAAGCGATGAACGATTTTAATCTATCATTAGATTTAGGCTTCTTAACTAAGAGTAGAAAATATACTTTTTTTTCTCCTAAATTCATTTTCTACGCAACATATTTATCAGAAAAGATTGGATATTGGAGATATATAACTATATATAGACACTTAGAACAATATCCTGAGCATAGAATATATCCAATTTTCAAATTCTTTGAAAATTGGTGTCAAGATGAAAACCGTCATGGTGATTTCTTTGCAGCATTACTAAAATCACAACCACAATTATTAAACAATTTAGAAGCAAAATTATGGTGTCGATTTTTTTTATTAAGTGTATTTGCGACCATGTATTTAAACGACTTTCAAAGATCAGATTTTTATAAATCTATTGGACTAGATGCTAGACAATATGATATGCAAGTCATCAGAAAAACAAATGAAAGCGCATCAAGAATTTTTCCGGTTGCTTTGAATGTCGATCGACCTGAATTTTTTCAGTATTTAGATCAATGTGCTTCAGAGAACAAAAAACTAATAGAAATAAATAAAAAATATAATAACTGGTTTATTCAAAAGCTTATTAAAGTGCCCATTTATATGAAATTAAGTTATTATCTGGTAAGATTGTATTTATTGCCAACTATTGCTTCATCATATGTCATATCAACCATCAGATAATCTGAATACTTTATAAATAAAATAATAAAGCTTTATTTTCTATTTAAATTAGAAAATAAAAAATAGCTTATAATACTATTTTATATACATACTACATATCATTCAAATATTTATTATGACTAATACAATAGATTTAAAAATGCCATCACCGACTTTTGGTGGCAGCACAGGCGGATGGCTTAGGTCAGCAGAAACAGAGGAAAAATACGCCATTACTTGGTCTAGCAAAAAAGAACAAATTTTTGAGATGCCTACAGGCGGAGCCGCAATAATGCATGAAGGTAATAATCTTTTATACTTAGCAAGAAAAGAACAATGTCTTGCTTTAAGCACACAATTAAAAACAGATTTTAAAATTACAGATTTTAAAATTTATAGAATTTTCCCTAATAGCGAAGTTCAATATTTACATCCGAAAGATGGTGTATTTCCAGAAAAAGTTAATTCTGGCAGAATTGGTATAGGAAATATAGATCATTCAATAGGGGAAAACGAGAATCCAGTCAGTAGAAAATTTACAGGAAAAGCTACATACGAATAATATATTCACAATTTATTTATAAAAACTATGATATAAACTAAATATATTATATAAGCAATAAGTAAGATTACAATATAAAATTGTATTTCATATCTTACTTATGCTATACTTTATGTTCATATATTCAAAAAATTAGGAGAGGTGGTAGAGTTGGTTTATTGCGTCTGATTTGAAATCAGATGAACCGTCAGGTTCCGTGGGTTCGAATCCCACCCTCTCCGTATATGCAATATACTAATTTAATCTGAACTATTATTTACTTTACACCCTCACTTATCTTACTTTTTATAAATTCTACAGCCTGATTAATATTCTGTATATTCTCAGCATTTTCATCAGGTATCTCTATACCAAACTCCTCTTCAAAAGCCATTACCAATTCGACTGTATCTAAAGAATCGGCTCCTAAATCCGTAAAAGTAGCTTCTGCACGAACTTCTTCAATCTCTACACTTAACTGTTCAACAACAACACTCTGCACTCTTTCAAAAACGGATAATCGAGGTAATGACATAAAAACTCCTTAATTAATAAATAACCTATATTTTCATTAAAATAACCTGTATCTACAATTATTAAAAATATAATAATATATTTAATAACATAATTCTATACGATACTAATCAGGGTAAATTTTCAATCTTCTATTAGGTTCTTCACCAAAACTACGCGACCTCAGATTGTAAAAATTGATTAATTGATGTTGTAATTGACGTAACTTGACATTTCTAGGAAGCAATTCAACTGACTGCTTCTTCCCATTCACGATTTTTTCTATAGCTATTCTAGTTTCTGTCAGAGTCTGCAACTCTATTGTTTTCTTATTTTGACATATAATATCCCAATTATAATTAGATACCTTATTAATATTTAGGATTTTTGTTAAAGCACGCTTAATATTAGCAGAAGTACTACTACATATTGTATATATTGTTATCTGTCTTGCTTTAGCTATTTGCTTTAGCTTGGTATTATATTTGAAATTTGATCTTAAAGCTAAAATTATATCAGCTTGTGTAATATCTCTCGTAATAAGAATAGGTAAATATAAGGAATTCACTATCATTTGTACTTGAGCAATGTTAACACAATATACATAAACACGTATACTAAAAAGATCTTGAATAACATTCTGAGAAAAGCTTGGTGCAGAAGATATTTTTGGCCATTTTGTTGCACTTTGTTTTTTAGAAAAATTTGTTGATATCTGTTCATTTACCAAATTAACACTTGCATGATTCGACTTTAAATTCTTGACGCTAACTTTAGGATAATAAAAACTTGTATTAGAAACGAAATTAATTGGTACATATTGTTCACATTGAATCATGATAGAACCATTAGATACCAATTTACGTCGCTGAACCCATAAATTTATACCCTGTAATAATTGATCAACAGCCTGACTAACTGATTCATGCACAATCCAACTGTGACGATCATGAATCTCTATAGCTACTTGAAATGCGGGAGATGCTTTTCTTTCTAAAATACTTTTCTGCGAACCTCTTCTCTTAGCTTCATCATCACCAAGAGTAACATATTGTATACCTCCAATTAGATCGGACAAAATTGGGTTCTTTATTAAGCTGTCCAAATAATTACCATGCGCTGTACCAACTAATTGAACACCCCTCTCAGCTATTGTACGAGCAGCTAAAGCTTCTAATTCCGTTCCTATTTCATCAATTATGATAACTTCCGGCATATGATTTTCTACAGCCTCAATCATCACTTGATGCTGTAACTCAGGTCTTGATACTTGCATCCTCCTTGCTCTACCAATAGCAGGATGCGGTATATCGCCATCGCCAGCTATTTCATTTGATGTATCAATGATCACAACTCTCTTTTCCATTTCATCTGCCAACACCCTAGCAATTTCTCTAATTGCTGTAGTTTTACCTACACCAGGCTTACCCAATAATAATATAGAAGGATTTTTATCTAGTAAATCTCTAATAATACTTATAGTACCTAAGATAGCTCTACCTACTCGGCATGTTAAACCAATAATACTTCCTTGCCTATTTTTAATAGAACTAATTCTGTGCAATGTCCTTTCAATACCAGAACGATTATCACCACTAAAATTTCCTACGCGCTTAATAGAATAATCTAAATCCTGCCAAGTTATAATTCTACTAGATAAATATTGGGGTCCGTTGGGGAAACGTGCTTCTGGTTTTCTACCTAAATCCATAACAACTTCAATCAATAATTTTCTTTCAGAATGAATTGCTAAAGGATGCTTAATAAAATCAGGTAAAATTTCTAATAGTTGGTCTAAATCATCTGATATTAACATTATTGATTTATTAGTTGATGAAAATAACAACTTATGTGTTTTAATATAACAATTAACCTGACACTTATGAGCCCTGTAAAAAGGAAATAAAATTTACATTAATGATATGTTTTATTATTAATTGTTTACTATCACACAGATTTGTTGCAAAGAAATATATTTAATACTATACAATAGTAAGATCTTAATTATTATAATTTTATAATAATAAATAAATATATTATATTGTAAAAATATACAAAAATATTTAAAAATCAACTACAATTATAAAAATATAAAGCATATAGTCGATATATAAAAAATATACCACAGGAGAATATACATTAAATATGAACTTTCAAGTAAAAGATTTAAGGAAAATATTATATTCCATTAAAACAAATAGAATTTGTCGTCTTAATATAGTAAGTCAACAATTTGAATTGTTTATCAACAAGGACAACATTATCTTTAATACAAATTCTATAATACGAAAACCTCAATATTCTGATATTCCTATCGAAAATACAATAACAATTCAGGAAGATGAAAATAAACTGAAATATAATAATTCCCATAATATACAAATACATACTAATGAAGCGAAAAGCTACTCTACAATAGTTTCGCCTATGGTCGGTACTTTTTATAGATCTCCAGCACCAAACGAACCTCCATTTATAGAGAAGAGTGATATAGTTCATAAAAAACAAACAGTATGTATAATCGAAGCTATGAAATTAATGAATGAAATAGAAGCTGAAGTGAATGGTAAAATCGTTGAAATATTAGTAAAAGATGGAGAAATTGTTGACTGTGGTCAAGCTCTTATGAAAGTACAAACAATCTGATTATAATAATACAATCAATACATTTTAGATTTTAACTATTGTTAACAGATCTTAGGGAAGAGATAAGTTATATTTATAATATAAGTTAGTAATAAAAACTCAATTGTGAAAATTATATAGTTTCTTATTAATTAAAAATATATATAAATGCAAAGATATTAACATAATGAGTGTTTTATTAAATTGTCTCATTGTATTTTATTAGAATAAACAGGAGAATCTCAATGACAATTAGCTCACAAGAGCAAGAGACAAAAAAAGTTCAAGTTACTGTAGACAAAGATCCTGTTGCTACATCATTTGAAAAATGGGCAAAACCCGGCCACTTTTCAAGAAAGCTAGCTAAAGGTCCTAAAACCACCACTTGGATCTGGAATTTACATGCAGATGCTCACGACTTTGACAGTCATACAAGTTCTCTAGAGGAAATTTCACGAAAAATCTTTAGTGCACACTTTGGTCAATTAGCAATTATATTTCTATGGCTTAGCGGAATGTACTTCCATGGTGCAAAATTTTCAAATTACGTAGCATGGCTTAGTAATCCTACTGCAATTAAACCTAGTGCTCAAATTGTATGGCCTATCGTTGGTCAAGAAATTTTAAATGGCGATGTTGGAGGAGGATTTCAAGGCGTTCAAATTACATCTGGTTTTTTCCAACTATGGCGTGCATCTGGAATAACAACAGAATTCGAACTTTATGCAACAGCAATAGCTGGGCTGTTTATGGCGTGCTTAATGGTTTTTGCTGGTTGGTTTCATTACCATAAAGCTGCACCAAAACTAGAGTGGTTTCAAAACGTTGAGTCTATGATGAATCACCACTTAGCTGGCTTGCTAGGATTAGGTTGCTTAGCATGGTCAGGGCACCAAATTCATATTTCTATACCTATAAATAGGTTATTAGATTCTGGTGTATCTCCACAAGAATTACCTCTACCACATGAATTCTTAGTGAATAGAGAGCTAATAAGTCAACTGTATCCCAGCTTCAATAAAGGAATCATTCCTTTCTTTACCTTAAATTGGAACGAATACTCAGACTTTTTAACTTTCAAGGGAGGCTTAAATCCTGTTACCGGTGGTTTATGGCTAACTGATACAGCTCATCATCATTTAGCTTTAGCTGTATTGTTTCTAGTAGCAGGCCATATGTACAGAACCAACTGGGGGATTGGACATAGTATGAAAGAGATATTAGAAGCACATAAAGGTCCATTTACTGGAGAAGGACACAAAGGTCTTTATGAAATTTTAACAACTTCTTGGCATGCACAATTAGCTATTAATTTAGCCATGATGGGCTCATTAAGTATTATTGTAGCTCATCATATGTATGCAATGCCTCCATATCCTTATATTGCTACCGATTATCCAACACAATTATCTCTGTTTACACATCATATGTGGATAGGAGGTTTTTGTATTGTAGGAGCAGGAGCACATGCTTCAATATTCATGGTAAGAGATTATAACCCAGCACAAAATTATAATAATGTACTAGATAGAGTTATAAGACACAGAGATGCCATAATATCTCATTTAAACTGGGTATGTATCTTTCTAGGATTTCATTCATTTGGTTTATATATACATAATGATACAATGAGAGCCTTAGGTAGATCTCAAGATATGTTTTCAGATACAGCGATACAATTACAACCTATATTTGCACAATGGATACAAAATATTCACAATCTTGCTCCAAGCAATACAAGCCCAAATGCATTAGCAACAGCAAGCTATGCATTTGGAGGTGATATAGTTACAGTTAATAATAAAATTGCTATGATGCCTATAAAATTAGGAACAGCAGATTTTATGGTACACCATATTCATGCATTTACTATTCATGTAACAGTACTAATATTAGTTAAAGGTTTTTTATTTTCCCGTAATTCTAGATTAATACCCGACAAATCTAACTTAGGATTTCGCTTTCCCTGTGACGGTCCTGGAAGAGGTGGTACATGTCAAGTATCTGGATGGGATCATGTGTTTTTAGGACTTTTTTGGATGTACAATTCATTGTCTATAGCAATTTTTCATTTTAGCTGGAAAATGCAATCCGATGTTTGGGGTAGTATTACATCTAAGGGAGTAGTATCTCATATTACAGGGGGTAATTTTGCTCAAAGCGCTATTACAATTAATGGGTGGCTGCGAGACTTCTTATGGGCCCAAGCTTCACAAGTAATTCAATCATATGGATCTGCTTTATCTGCATATGGACTAATCTTTTTAGGAGCTCACTTTGTTTGGGCATTTAGCTTAATGTTCCTATTTAGCGGACGTGGATATTGGCAAGAACTTATAGAATCTATTGTATGGGCTCATAATAAGGTAAAAGTAGCACCATCTATTCAACCAAGAGCATTGAGTATTACACAAGGAAGAGCTGTAGGTGTAGCTCATTATTTACTAGGAGGAATCGGAACCACTTGGGCTTTCTTCTTAGCGAGAATTATATCAGTAGGATAAATATTAAATTAGGAACATAAAACAATGGCAACAAAATTTCCAAAATTTAGCCAAGCATTATCACAAGACCCTACAACACGAAGAATTTGGTATGGGATAGCAACGGCACACGATTTTGAAAGCCATGATGGAATGACAGAAGAAAATTTATATCAAAAAATTTTCTCTTCTCATTTTGGTCATATAGCTATAATCTTTCTATGGACATCAGGCAATTTATTTCATGTTGCTTGGCAGGGCAACTTTGAACAATGGGTAACACAACCTATGAAAATCAAACCTATTGCTCATGCAATATGGGATCCTCATTTTGGGCAACCAGCTGTTAAAGCATTTACTAAAGGTGGTGCATCATATCCAGTCGATATTACTTTTTCAGGTGTTTATCATTGGTGGTATACTATAGGCATGAGAACCAATAATGACTTATATAATGCTTCCTTATTTTTGCTAGTATTATCTGCAATTATGCTTTTTGCTGGATGGTTACATTTACAACCCAAATTCAAACCCGGTTTATCGTGGTTCAAAAATAATGAATCGAGATTAAATCATCATCTATCAGGTCTATTCGGCCTAAGCTCATTGGCATGGACAGGACATCTTGTTCATGTAGCTATTCCAGAATCTCGTGGACAACATATAGGATGGGATAATTTCACATATACTTTACCACACCCTTCTGGCTTACAACCATTTTTCACAGGAAATTGGAGCATTTATGCTTCAAATCCAGATACATCAAATCATATATTTGGGACTAGTCAAGGAGCAGGAACAGCTATATTAACCTTTTTAGGCGGATTTCATCCGCAAAGTCAATCTTTATGGCTAACTGATATAGCTCACCATCACTTAGCAATTGCCATAATATTTATTATCGCTGGCCATATGTATAAAACCAACTGGGGAATTGGACATAATATTAAAGATATAATTGATGCACACCGTCCACCGAGTGGAAAACTAGGTAAAGGACATATTGGATTATATGAAACTATTACAAATTCACTACACATACAATTGGGATTAGCTTTAGCTTCTTTAGGTGTAATTACATCATTAGTCGCTCAACATATGTATGCAATGCCTCCATATGCATTTATGGCTAAAGACTTCACAACACAAGCTGCTCTATATACACACCATCAATATATAGCAGGCTTTCTAATGGTTGGTGCATTTGCTCATGGTGCAATCTTTTTTATAAGAGACTATGACCCAGAAGAAAACAAAAATAATGTACTGGCTAGAATGCTAGATCATAAAGAAGCAATAATTTCTCATTTAAGTTGGGTATGTTTATTTTTAGGATTTCATACATTAGGATTATATATTCATAATGATACAATGATTGCTTTTGGAACACCAGAAAAGCAAATATTAATTGAACCAGTGTTTGCACAATGGATACAAGCAAGTTCAGGAAAAGCACTTTATGGTTTTGATACTTTGCTATCTTCTTCATCAAACATTGCAGCAAAAGCGAGTAGCAATATATGGTTACCGGGATGGTTAGAAGCAATAAATAGTAACAAAAATTCATTATTTCTAACTATAGGCCCAGGTGATTTCTTAGTTCATCATGCAATTGCATTAGGACTACATACTACAACATTAATATTAGTTAAAGGTGCATTAGATGCTAGAGGTTCTAAATTAATGCCTGATAAAAAAGATTTTGGTTACAGTTTCCCTTGTGATGGCCCTGGGAGAGGTGGCACATGCGATATCTCTGCATGGGACGCATTCTATTTATCTGTATTTTGGATGCTGAACACAATTGGATGGGTAACATTTTACTGGCATTGGAAACACATGACCATTTGGCAAGGTAACATCAACCAGTTTAATGAATCTTCAACTTATTTGATGGGATGGCTTAGAGACTACCTATGGCTTAATTCATCTCCATTAATCAATGGATACAATCCTTATGGTATGAATAACTTATCTGTATGGGCATGGATGTTCTTATTTGGACATCTAGTATGGGCAACTGGATTTATGTTCTTAATATCTTGGCGTGGTTATTGGCAAGAACTTATAGAAACATTAGCTTGGGCTCATGAAAGAACCCCTCTTGCCAACTTAATTAGATGGAAAGATAAGCCAGTAGCGCTATCTATAGTACAAGCTAGATTAGTTGGTTTAGTGCATTTTTCTGTAGGTTATATATTAACATATGCAGCATTTGTAATAGCATCTACATCAGGTAAGTTCGGTTGATAAATAAATAATAATACTTAAATTACTGCTTGAATATTCATATTCAGTAGTAATTTTTTTATTGCAATATGAATATTTTTCAGTTAAAATAAAGATTATTTTCACTCTTTATCTAAATATAAAAATGGCTAAAAAAAGCATGATTGAAAGAGAAGCAAAAAGGAACAAATTGATTCAAAAATATACACATAAAAGAAAAGAAATTAAAAATAAACTCAATAATAAATTAACCTTCATTGAGCAAATAGAATTACAAAAAGAGTTACAAAAACTTCCAAAAAATAGTTCACCCTGTCGTAGAAGAAATAGATGCTGGAAAACTGGGCGTAGCCGTGGATTTTATAGAGATTTTGGATTATCAAGACATGTTTTAAGAGAAATGTCACATAATTGCTTACTACCTGGTATTAAAAAAGCTAGTTGGTAATCAATTTACAGATTTTTGTTATTATATTTACATAAATGTTATTAAAAAACATTTATATAAATATAACTCATACATTAAATACTATATCTATAAACTATAATCCAAATTGATTACCCCTACGATACTGTAAATAGGCCGCTACTAATAAACCAAACAAAGTTACAGGAATTAATCCTAAAACTATACCAGATAAAAGAGGTTCTACCATAATAAAGATTTAAAAACTTGTTAAAAATAAATTCAAATAATACTACTTATTGCGTTTTATTATCTAAAACCAATCGCTGCTTGCCATACAAATGCTAATAACAAGAAAAAAACAGGAATTACTGGTAATATATCAACTAAAGGTCGAAAAATCGAGTACGCTTCGGGTAATTTTGCTAATATAATCGCTGTAATCATAATATAAACCTCTTTATAATTAATTTATACATTTATCTGTGTACATACTGATATTAATCAATTACTTAATGTAAACATCAAACATAATATTTTACGTACTTTTTTCTTAATAAATTTACTATGATAATTATATCAATATAAATACTAAACTGTTGATATTGTAAAAAAAAAGTATATATAAAAAAGAAAACAGTTTACAATAATAAATAAATTATGTTTCACAATATATAATTATATATTATATATAAATCCATCTTTAAGTCATGTAATTAAAACATTAAGAAATGTAAAAGGATAAAAACTATGATAATCATTATTCAATTTTTAGTATTCGCACTAGTAATATTTTCTACTCTACTTGTTGTAGGAATACCTGTAACTTTTGCATCTCCTGGACAATGGGAAAAATCTAAAAATTTAATTTATACTGGCGCTGGCATATGGACTGGATTAGTATTAATAACAGGATTGTTTAATTCTTTTATTAATTAAATATTAAATATTGCTATGTATATAAAAATATTGATATGTATTTAATATACATAGTGTATAAAATATTAACAATTTGACAAAATAAGATTTTTTTGTAATGATACTATATTATAGCGGGTATAGCTCAGAGGTAGAGCGTAACCTTGCCAAGGTTAATGTCGCGCGTTCGAATCGCGTTACCCGCTTGTATTTTTTACATTCATGCTTCTTTAGAATTAGTGTCAATAACAGAATCGTCTACCGATTCTTGACCATTTGACTGATTAGAACTATAAACTTGTTTACCTATATCCATCATTGCTTGCTGCAACTGGTTCTGTGTATCTTTGATCTTTTCATAGTCATCTTCTCGAATATACAACTTCAATGAATCAATAAGCTCTTGAACTTTTTTCTTTTCATCTTCACTAATTTTATCCTTCAATTCATCAAGTTGATTTTGAGACTGATAACAAAGCGAATCTGCTTGATTTTTCAAATCTATTTGTTCACGTTTTTGCTTATCAAGCTCTGAATTTTCCTCTGCTTCTTTAACAAGTTTCTCAACTTCTTCTTTAGGTAATGTGGATGCACCTGTTATAGTGATAGACTGTTCTTTACCAGTACCTTTATCTTTGGCTTTTACGGATAATATACCATTAGCATCTATATCAAATATAACTTCTATTTGAGGAACACCGCGGGGGGCAGGCATAATACCATCTAATCTAAAAGTACCTAAACTCTTATTATCTTTAGTAAATTCTCTCTCTCCTTGCAATACATGAATCTCAACATTAGGTTGATTATCAACAGCTGTTGAAAAAATTTCAGATTTCTTTGTAGGCACTGTTGTGTTACGAGCTATTATTTTTGTCATAACTCCTCCAAGAGTTTCTACACCCAAAGATAAAGGTGTGACATCTAACAATAATATATCTTTGACTTCTCCTGCTAAAACACCTGCTTGAACAGCTGCTCCAATAGCTACTACTTCATCAGGATTTACACTTTGATTGGGATCTTTGCCTATCATTTTTTTAACTAATTGTTGAATAGAAGGAATTCTAGTAGAACCACCAACTAAAACAATTTCATCTATATCACCAGATGATAATTGAGCATCTTTTAAAGCATTATTAACAGGGACCTCACAACGATTAATTAAATCCTGGCATAAATGCTCAAATTTGGCTCTAGTTATATTCTTTTCTAAATGCTTAGGCCCTGTATCTGTAGATGTAATAAAAGGCAAATTAATATCAGTTTGACCTAAACTAGATAACTCCATTTTAGCTTTTTCAGCAGCTTCTGTTAACCTTTGTAAAGCTTGCCTGTCTTTACCTAAATCAATTCCTTCATCATTATTAAACTCATTGATTAACCATTCAACAATTTTTCTATCAAAATCATCACCTCCTAAATGAGTATCACCAGATGTTGATAAAACCTCAAAAACGCCATCACCTACTTCTAAAATAGAAACATCGAATGTACCTCCACCAAGATCAAAGACCAAAATAGTTTCATTATTTTTTTTGTCCAAACCATAAGACAAAGATGCTGCTGTAGGCTCATTAATAATTCTTAGAACATCCAAACCAGCAATCTGTCCAGCATCTTTAGTAGCTTGACGCTGTGAATCATTAAAATAAGCTGGAACAGTGATAACTGCTTGAGTAACTTGTTGCCCTAAATAAGTGCTAGCATCTTCAACCAATTTGCGTAAAACTTGAGCAGAAATTTCTTCAGGCGCAAAATCTTTACCCAATGCTGGGCACTCTAATTTAATATTATAATTGCTATCTGTTTTTACATTATAAGATGATTGCTGTAGTTCATTTGCTAATTCATCTTTTTTACGACCAATAAACCTTTTAACAGAATAAAAAGTATTTTCTGGGTTCATCACAGCTTGTCTTTTAGCTATCTGTCCCACTAATTTATCTTGCTTTTTTGTATAAGCAACAACAGATGGTGTTGTCCTCACTCCTTCTTTATTAGGAATTACCGTAGGTTTTCCCCCTTCCATAACAGCAATCACAGAATTTGTAGTGCCTAAATCAATTCCAACAACTTTAGCCATAAATTACCTCGCAAAAGATCAACTTAATATATTAGTTTTATATTTTATATATTTCTATTCATATAATTATATATTGCATTATATTATGCTTCGAGTAAAGTAGTAATTACCGAACTGATTATACATCTCATATGTAACATATAAAAGAAATAAGATCTACAATATAATTTCAATAATATTTTGAAAGATTGTATAATATGTCAAAAAATGAATTATAAGTATGTCAAATAATAAGTTACGTAAAAGCTTACATGATTATAATAAGAAGCTTGAAAATTTTCAGAATTTAACAGATAATAAATATATGATATGAAGATATATAATTAAACAACTTTGTAAAACTTAGGAGATCAAAGATAAAATGAAAGTCGGGCTACTAGGTAAAAAAATTGGTATGACTCAAATTTTTGACCAAGAAGGGAAAGCATTGCCCGTAACTATTTTGCAGCTAGGACCATGTCTAATAACTGAAATAAAAGATTTAGAATCTCATGGGTATCAAGCTATTCAAATAGGATATATAGAAGCAAAATCCAATAAACTCAATAAGGCTGAAATTGGACATTTGAATAAGTACAATATACCTCCTTTAAAATATTTAAAAGAATATAGAGTAAATTCATTAGACAATTTTGAAATAGGCAAGTTAATTACAGTAAAAGATTTAAAGATAGATCAAAATATTTCTATTTCTAGCACAAGTATTGGAAAAGGATTTATGGGTTGTATAAAAAGACATAACTTTAGTAGAGGACCTATGTCTCATGGATCTAAAAACCATAAGCAACCAGGATCAATTGGTGCCGGGACAACACCAGGAAAAGTTTTTGCCGGAAAGAAAATGGCTGGTCGTATGGGAGGGAAAAAAGTAACAATTCAAAATCTAAGAATTATAGATATTAAAACCAATCATAATATTATTATAGTTAAAGGTTCTGTACCTGGCAAACCTGGCAATATTGTTAGCATTCATCAAAAATAGATATATGAATACAAAAAAAAAATTAATCTATTCCATAATGTCTTCTCAAGATACAAGACCAATATATAATCAAGATGTAGTAATAAGATTATGCAAGCAGGATAGTAATAATATGTATGTACTACATAGAGCACTTACACAACAATTAATTAAAAACCGTAATGCACATACAAAAACACGTAGTGAGGTAAGAGGAGGAGGAAGAAAACCATGGAAACAAAAAGGAACTGGTAAGGCAAGAGCTGGCTCAAATAGATCTCCACTATGGAGGGGCGGAGGAGTAATATTTGGTCCACGTACTAAAAAACAAAAAAAGAAAATAAACAAAAAAGAAAAACAATTGGCATTGCGAATTCTGCTAGAAAATAAATTCAAAAATACAATAATTACAGAAGATTTTATAGACAAACTAGACAAACCTAGTACTAAAGCAATAGTCAATAATTTAAAAAAATACAATCTGGATACAAATATAAGAAATAATATTTTAATCATAGTAAGTAACAAATCAGATAATTTATATCTTTCTACTCGTAATTTAAAAAATGTAGAACTCTTAAATGCTAACCATATTAATATTTTATCCTTACTAAAAGCAGATCAAATTATAATAAATAAAGATGCTTTAAATATTATTAATAAAACATATTATGAATAATAGTAAAAACACATCAGCTTTAATAAGTATAATCAAACATCCAATACTAACAGATAAAACAACGCTAATGGTAGAGGATAACAAGTATTATTTCGCTGTCACAATCAAAGCTAAAAAATCAGAAATTAAGCAAGCTGTCGAAAAATTATTCGATGTAAAAGTTGAGAAAATAAATACATTAATTGTAAAATCACAAAAAAAACGCATAGGAAAATATTTAGGTTACAAAAGCAAATATAAAAAAGCTATTGTAAAGCTCAATAATCAATATCGAATAAATTTATTTTCAGATACTTAACTTATATACAATATGTACAACTAATCAAATGGCTATTCGTTTATATAAAGCATATACACCTGGTACAAGAAATAGAACTATATCTACATTCGATGAAATAACAAATAATAAGCCAGAAAAAACATTAATCAGAAAAAATCATCGTTACCAAGGTCATAATAATAGAGGAATTATTACATCACGGCATAGAGGAAAAGGACATAAAAGACGTTACAGAATAATTGATTTTAAACGTAATAAATACAATATTGAAGCTAAGGTTGCAAGTATAGAATATGATCCCAATAGAAATGCACGAATAGCACTCTTGCATTACTCAGATGGTGATAAAAGATATATTTTACATCCAAGATCATTAAATGTTGGTCAAACAGTAATTTCAGGTATTCAAGTTCCTCTAGAAGTTGGTAACTCTCTACCATTATATTCAATCCCCTTAGGTACAGCTGTACATAATATAGAGCTAACTCCATATAAAGGAGGACAAATTGTTAGAGCAGCTGGAACATACGCACAAATAGTAGCTAAAGAAGGTGCTTTTGCGACATTGAAGCTACCATCGAATGAAGTTAGATTAATTCGAAAAGAATGCTTTGCCACCATCGGTCAAGTTGGCAACATTGATGCTAGTAATATTAGTATAGGAAAAGCTGGACGAAATAGATGGCTAAGTAAAAGGCCTAAAGTGAGAGGAGTAGTAATGAACCCGATAGATCACCCCCATGGTGGTGGAGAAGGACGTTCACCAATAGGCAAGCCTCACCCAGTTACTCCATGGGGCAAACCTGCTTTAGGAATAAAAACTCGTAAAAAACCTAAATATAGTAATCGTTATATACTGAGGAAAAGAAAATAAAATAAAAATAATATATAAACTGAAACTATTATGTCTAGATCTCTAAAAAAAGGCCCTTATATAGATTTTAAACTACTACAAAAAATAGAAAAATTAAACGAACAAGAATCCAAAAAAGCTGTAAAAACTTGGTCAAGATCTTCAACTATTATTCCACAAATGATAGGTCACACAATAGCTGTTTATAATGGAAAACAATTTTTCCCTATCTTTATATCTGATCAAATGGTAGGACATAAACTTGGTGAATTTGTGCCAACGAGAAACTTTAGAAGCCACATAAAGAGCGATAGAAAAACAAGAAAATAATTATATGATGAATCCAATTACACAAACTCAAGCAACAGGAAAATATTTACGTTTGTCAACACAAAAGACAAGAAGAATTTTAAATCAGATTAGAGGAAAAAGCTATCAAGAAGCAGAACTAATACTTGAATTCATGCCATATAAACCTTGCAAAGTGATCAAAAAAATTCTAGAGTCAGCTGGAAATAATGCATCAAATCTTAAATATGAAAAACAAGACCTAATTATCCAACAAGCTTTTGCAAACGAAGGCCCAAAACTAAAAAGGTTTCAACCAAGAGCACAAGGAAGAGCATTTAAAATACAAAAACCAACATGCCATATCACGATTCAATTAGAACTAAAATAATTTTATTGAAAATATAAATATAATAGAGAATGGGACAAAAAACACATCCGCTAGGATTTAGGATAGGTATCACACAAACACATAGCTCTTCTTGGTTTTCAAATATGAAATCATATGCAAAACTAGCTCAAGAAGATGATCACATCAGAAATTCAATAGAAAAACAGCTAAATAATGCAAGTATTACATTAATTCATATAGATAGAAAAGTTGATCAAATACAAGTACAAATACATACAGCTAGACCAGGTATTGTATTAGGAAAAATGGGAAGTGGTATAGAGGATATAAGAAAAAATTTAGAAAAAACATTAAAAAAACGTGCACAAATCAGAATTAATCTTATAGAGATCACAGATCCTGACAAAGAAGCACCTTTAATAGCTGAATTTATAGTACAGCAACTTGAAAAAAGAATAGCTTTTAGAAGAGTGATCAGGCAAGCTATTCAAAGATCTCAAAAAGCCAAAAATCAAGGAATCAAAATTCAGGTTTCTGGTCGATTGAATGGTGCGGAAATAGCAAGAAGCGAATGGGTCAGAGAAGGCCGTGTACCATTACAAACTCTCAGAGCATATATAGACTATTCATATAAAACAGCACATACTATATATGGAATATTAGGTATAAAAGTATGGTTATTTAAAGGAGAAAAAATTCTAAAATATACATCCGAAACTTAACGAATTCACTATGATAATATACTATTGAAACAAAATTTATTAATAATATGCTAAGTCCCAAAAGAACAAAATTTCGTAAACAACATCGTGGTCGTATGAATGGTAAAGCAAGCAAAGGAAATTATATTGCATTTGGCGACTATGCATTAAAAACTTTAGAACCAGTATGGCTAACAGCAAGACAAATTGAAGCTACAAGAAGAACAATTACCAGATATGTAAAACGAGGCGGAAAACTATGGATAAGAGTTTTTCCAGATAAACCAATCACAGCTAGACCAGCAGAAACAAGGATGGGATCTGGAAAAGGAGCTACAGAATATTGGGTTGCAGTTGTGAAGCCAGGTCATATCTTATTTGAAATAGCCGGTGTACCTCAACAAACTGCTGAGCAAGCTATGAAACTAGCATCGTATAAATTACCTATAAAAACTAAATTTATAACTAAAAAATAAAATATATCATATGCCTTTACCAAAATTCAAAGATATTAAACACTTGACAGATAGCGAAATTCAAAAAAAAATCATAGAACTAAAAAAAGAAATATTTGAATTAAAATTAAAACAAACAACAAGACAAAATATAAAACCACACTTATTTAAGCATAAGAAGCACCAATTGGCTCAACTATTAACAATAAAACAAGACTAACATCATGCATACCAAATATACAATAGGGAAAGTAGTCAGTAACAAAATGCATAAAACGATTACTGTAGCAGTAAATAATAAAATATCACATGCAAAATACAAAAAAATAATTACAAAAACTAATAAATATTATGCACATGATGAAAATAATGAATGTAATATAGGCGACATCGTAAAAATACAACCACATAGACCTATAAGCAAGAAAAAACGTTGGATATTCATACAAAAAATATTAGAAAAATGATACAAACACAAAGTTATTTAAATATTGCCGATAATAGTGGTGCACGCAAAATCATGTGTATTCAAGTTCTAGGAAGTAATAATCCTTCTTATGCTAGCTTAGGAGATGTTATAATTGGAGTTGTTAAAGACGCATTACCTAATATGCCCATAAAAAAGTCTGATATTATTAGAGCTGTTATAGTAAGAACTAGAAAAACAATACGACGAGATGACGGAATGAGTATACGATTTGATGACAATGCAGCAGTTATAATCAATCAAGAAAATAATCCAAGGGGTACAAGAGTATTTGGTCCTATAGCTAAAGAATTACGAGATAAAAACTTTACAAAAATTATATCATTAGCGCCAGAGGTTGTGTAATGAAAACTAAAAAAATAAGTAGAAAAACGCATGTTAAAAAGGGAGATACTGTACAAATCATATCTGGTCGTGAAAAAGGAAAAATAGGTACAATAATTAAAGTTATACCAAAACATAATAAAGTTATTATTGAGAATTTAAATATAGCAACAAAACATTTAAAGCCACAAAAAGACAATAATAGTGGTAAGATTATTCAAATTGAAAAACCAATTAACAGCTCGAATGTTATGCTATATAACAAAAATAGCTCATAAGTTTATATTAAAAACAACATCTAAAGAATTAATTCAATTAATAAAATAGACATTAATACTAAATATATAATTAATTATACATTATATTAGAGAATGGAAAACACACTAAAAAAACTTTATAAAAATAAAATTTGTAATGATTTACAAAATAGATTTAACTACAAAAATATTCACGAAATACCTAAAATTGTTAAAATCACAATTAACCGAGGTTTAGGAGAAGCTGCAAACAATAATAAAGTACTTGAAAAAAGTATCAATGAAATAACTGCAATTACTGGTCAAAAACCTAAAATCACAAAATCTAAAAAAGCTATAGCAGGCTTTAAAATACGTGAAAACGTAGCTATTGGCCTAATGGTTACCTTAAGAAGAGATAAAATGTATGATTTTCTTAACAAACTAATTAACCTAGCTTTACCGAGAATTAGAGACTTCAGAGGAATAAGCTCTAAACACTTTGACGGAAGAGGAAACTATAATTTAGGTTTAAAAGAGCAAATAATTTTTCCAGAAATTCAATATGATGATATCGATAAAATACGAGGACTAGATATTACAATAGTTACAACAGCAAAAAACGATACAGAGAGCTTTGCGCTGTTAAAAGAGTTTGGCATGCCTTTCATGGTATAAAGTAAAGATAGTTGTTCTAAGAATACATGAAAAAATCAATGGAGTTTAAAACGTGATTAATGACACAATTGCAGATATGCTAACTCGTATTCGAAATGCAAACTTAGCAAAACATCAGATTGTGCAAGTCTATTCAACCAAAATGACTCGCAACATAGTGAAAGTTTTGAAAGAAGAAGGTTTTATCTATAAATTTGAAGAAATAGGAGAAAAAAGCAGGAAATATTTGCTCATATCATTAAAATATAAAGGCAAACATAAAAAACCTGTTATTACTTCACTAAAAAGAATAAGCAAACCTGGCTTAAGAGTATATGCTAACTATAAAGAACTTCCTAAAGTTCTAGGAGGAATCGGAATAGCTATTATTTCAACATCAAAAGGAATTATGTCAGACCACAATGCAAGACATTATGGATTGGGTGGAGAGATTTTATGTTATATATGGTAAAAATAATTAAAACAATATAATGTCTAGAATAGGAAAAAAAACCATTAACTTACCGCAAAAAACTGATATTCAAATTATAGAAAACAATGTACATATTGTAGGCCCAAAAGGGAAACTATCATATCAGTTACCAAAAGTAATAAGTATTAAGCACGATATAAAAAATCGAACATTAAACTTATATAAAACACATGAAAATAAAGAAGCACAAAAATTATACGGATTATCAAGAACTCTAATAAACAATATGGTTCTAGGAGTATCTCAAGGATTCGAGAAAAAATTATATATTCAAGGTGTTGGTTATAGATCACAATTACAAGGAAAAAATCTAATACTTAACGTTGGATACAGTCATCCAATTATTATAGAACCTCCTGAGGATATTGTAATAGAAGTAGAAAACAATATAAATATTACTATAAAGGGAATCAAAAAAGAAAAAGTAGGAGAAGTAGCTGCTCAAATCAGAAGAATCAGACCACCCGAGCCGTACAAAGGGAAAGGCATTAGATATTTAAATGAAAAAATCAATATAAAAGTAGGTAAAGCTGGTAAATAAAAATTTATTAGTTATTAAATATAAAAATAAAATGAAAAGAAGAATTAGAGGAATCAAGAATCGTCCACGCCTTTGTGTATTCAGGTCAAATAAACATATTTATGCACAGATCATAGATGATAGCAATAACCAAATCATTGCAAGCAGCTCTACATTAACGCAAATCATGAAACAAAATATGAAATTATCAAACAACTGTGATGCTGCACGAAGTATAGGCAAAAATATAGCCCAAAAATCAAAAGCGTTAGGTATTAGAGAAATTGTATTTGATCGTCAAAATAAAATATATCATGGCAGAATTCAAGCTTTAGCAGAAGCTGTAAGAAAAGAAGGTATTAAGTTTTAAATTTTAAAAATCATGAAAAAAAAATCCATCAAAAATAAAGAACAAGAATATAATTGGGAAGAAAAAGTTGTACAAGTTAAAAGAGTTACTAAAGTAGTCAAAGGTGGTAAAAAATTAAGCTTTCGAGCTATTTTAGTCGTAGGGAATGAACAAGGACAAATAGGAGTAGGTATTGGTAAAGCAAGTGATGTTATAGGAGCTGTAAAAAAAGGTGTCACAGATGCAAAAAAAAATATTATAAATATTCCCATAACTAAATCATATTCTATACCTCACACTATAGAAGGCATCTCAGGAGCTGCTAAAGTGATTTTAAGGCCATCAGCTATAGGGTCAGGAGTTATTGCAGGTGGCTCTACACGTACAGTTTTAGAACTTGCTGGAATCAAAAACATTCTAGCCAAACAATTAAAATCTAGCAATACCTTAAATAATGCAAGAGCTGTACTAAATGCCTTAAGCCAATTAAGAACATTTCAAAACACAGCAAAAAACAGAGATATAAGTATAGAACAACTTTACAATATTTAATAGACAAATGGTGTAAATATGCAATGAAGGCTGCAACACAATTACAACAAAAACTATTCATTACATTAATACTTTTAATTTTAGCTAGATTGGGCATATTTATTCCTATACCAGGCATAGATCACAATTCGTTAAATAATAACATTAATTATAATGGATTAATAAATTTTTTAAATATTTTTTCAGGTGGAGGCTTTTCAACAATAGGTATTTTTGCTTTAGGAATAGTTCCTTATATAAATGCATCAATTATGATGCAATTATTAACAAAACTAATACCAGAATTAGATCATTTACAAAAGGAAGAAGGAGATTCTGGAAGACAAAAATTAACACAAATAACACGCTATTTTACGCTGATATGGAGTATCATACAAAGTATAGGAATATCTTTATGGATTAAACCTTATGTTTTTAACTGGAACTACTATTTTATATTAGATTGCATTATTGCATTAAGTACAGGCTCTTTAATAATTATGTGGTGTGCAGAAATTATTACAGAATATGGAATAGGAAATGGACCTTCATTACTAATTTTCCAGAATATAATCTCAGGTATACCTAAGAACTTACAAAATTATAAAATCAATATTTATGATAAAGACACAATTATCAATGGGTGCTTCTTTTTAATATTATTTATAGTGATTCTAGTAATCAATATCCTCATTCAAGAATGCAAACGAAAAATCATAATTGTCTCAGCAAAACAACTGAGTAAAATTAATATATTAAATCCTCAAAGTTATATACCATTAAAACTAAATCAAGGCGGCGTTATGCCGATTGTATTTGCTTCTGCGACAATGACATTACCTATATACTTATCAGGCAATAAACAAATACTTCAGATAAATAGTATCATTGATTTATTTTTACCTGGCCGTATTTTATATTTACCCACATACGGCTTATTAATAATAGCTTTTAGTTTTTTTTATACATCTCTAGTTTTAAACCCAGAAGATATAGCAGAAAATTTAAATAAAATGGGTGCTAGCATACCTTCAATCAGACCTGGATCTGATACAATCATATATATCAAGCAAATACTGAACAAAATGACATTATTAGGTGGAATCTTTTTATTCATAATAGCTCTTATTCCTTCTTTAATAACTAAAACAACAAACACCAGTATATTACAAGGGTTAGGAACTACATCATTATTGATCTTAGTCGGTGTAGCAATCGACACAGCAAAACAAATTCAAACATACATAATATCACAGCAATATGATAATATAATGGAATAAATAACAATTTAAACTATAAACAAGGATATTAAATTAACTAATGAAAGTAAGACCATCAGTAAAAAAAATTTGTGACAAATGTAGAGTTATACGTAGATATAGAAAAGTAATAGTAATTTGTGAAAATGCAAAACACAAACAAAGACAAGGATAACTATATAAAAATAATAGGAATATAATATGATAAGAATAGTAGGAGTAGATTTACCTAAAAATAAGCGAATAGAAATCTCGTTAACATATATTTATGGAATAGGTAAATCAAAAGCGATAGAAATTTTAGAACAACTCAATATAAATCGCAACATTAAAACAAATGAATTGAATGATGAACAGATTGTTCTTATTAGACAAATATTAAGTAATAATTACCAAGTGGAAGGAGACTTAAAAAGGATAGAATCAATGAATATTAAAAGACTAATGACAATAAGTTCATACAAAGGCAAAAGACATCAGTTGGGTCTCCCTTTAAGGGGACAAAATACTAGAACCAACGCTCGTACAAAACGCGGTATAAAAAAAACAATGGCTGGAAAGAAGAAAGCTCCACGTAAATAAAAACAACATAATAAGTTTATAACACATGGCTAGACAAACAAAAAAAACGTATACAAAACAGAAAAAAAATATTATTAATGGTATAGCACATATAAAATCAACGTTTAACAATACTATCGTAACAATTACAGATCTTCAAGGCGCTACTTTATCTTGGTGTTCATCCGGTGCAAGCGGATTTAAAGGAACTAAAAAAGGCACACCTTTTGCTGCACAAATAGCTGCAGAAAAAGCTGCTAAACAGGCAATGGAACAAGGAATAAGACAAACAGAAGTATTAGTAAATGGACCAGGAGCAGGACGCGAAACAGCAATAAGAGCACTACAGGCAACTGGAATTAATATAACATTAATTAAAGATATCACTCCTACACCACATAACGGTTGCAGGCCTCCTAAAAAAAGACGTGTTTAGATTAAAACATTTATATAAACACTGTTAATGATATATCTTGAATAATCTTGTATGAAACATTTCCAAATAGAATGCATAGAATCAAAAATAGAAAATAACCGTCAACAATACGGTCGTTTCATTTTAGAGCCACTCAATAAAGGACAAGGTATTACTTTAGGCAATTCTTTAAGAAGAACAATTCTGTCAGATTTACAAGGTGCTGCCATTGTGGCTGTACGAATTGCTGGTATCAATCATGAATTTTCAACTATTACAGGAGTACGAGAAGATGTATTAGAAATTTTACTTAATCTCAAAGAAGTTATATTAAAAAGTTACAGTGATACACCTCAAATCGGTAGAATAAGAGTACAAGGACCAGCTATTATTACTACAGGCTTGTTCGAACTACCACCAGAAATTCAAATCATTGATCCACAACAGTATATAGCAACTATTTGTAACAATACAATATTCGAAATGGAATTTCGTATTGAAAAAGGAAGCGGCTATAAACTTGTAAGCAAAGGATTTGATAAAAAATCTATAGATTTTCTACAAATAGACGCGATATTCATGCCAGCAACCAAGTTTAATTATATAGTAGAAGAAAAAAAAATTAGTCCAACACTTATTCAAGAAAAACTATATTTAGAAGTTTGGACAAATGGTAGTTTATCCCCACAAGAAGCTATTAGTCAAGGAGCTCAAGTTTTAACTAATTTGTTTTACCCTCTAACTAATCTAAATTTTAAAAGTATAGATAATGTAGAAAATGAATACGGAGAAGAAATTAATCAAGTTCTCATAGAAGAACTACAACTGTCTGTTAGAGCTTATAATTGTCTTAAAAGAGCACAAATACATTCTATTTCAGATTTATTAGACTATTCACAAGACGAACTGTTAGAAATTAAAAATTTTGGTCAAAAATCCGCAGAAGAAGTAATTGAAGCATTACAAAATAAACTTGGAATCAAATTACCAAAAGAAAAAAATATAAACAACACATAAAAGTAAATCAGATATATAAATCAAAATAGATGAAACAATAATTCCAACTCGAAAAAACAAATTAATATATCAATTATGAATAAAACATATATTGCACAACAACCCAAGTATAGTAAATGGTACATTATTGATGCTAAAGACAAAAATTTAGGTCGACTTAGTAGCAAAATAGCTAAATTACTAAAAGGAAAGAATTTTACTTCATATACACCATACATTAATAATAAAATATATGTAATAATCATAAATTCAAAATCAATTAAAGTCACAGGCAAAAAATTGTTGCAAAAAACATATAAACAGCACTCTGGTTATCCAGGAGGTTTGAAAATTAAAACATTCCATCATTTTTTATCTAGAAAACCAAATATGATTTTAGAAAAGTCTATAAAAGGTATGCTGCCTAAAGGCATTTTAGGAAAACAATTATTTACACAATTAAAAATCTATCCAGAGACTGAACATCCTCATAAACCACAAAAACCGGAAGTAATTACATTAATTTAATAATATATAACAATGACTATCTTAACAAAAAATTCTAAAATAATTTACTCAGGTACAGGAAGACGTAAAACATCTATTGCAAGAGTAAAATTAGTACCAGGATCAGGAAAATTAATTATTAATGGCTTACCAGGTGAATCATATTTACAATTTAGTCCCAATTATTTAAGAGTTTCATGTTCACCTCTTAAAATACTTGGATTGAATAAAGAATATGATATATATGCTAATACTGAAGGGGGTGGATTAACCGGCCAAGCAAACGCAATAAGACTAGGATTAGCACGAGCATTATGCAGCATGAATCCTGAAAATCGTACTACTTTAAAAGCCGAAGGATTTTTAACAAGAGACGCAAGAATAAAAGAGAGAAAAAAATATGGCTTACGAAAAGCAAGAAAAGCGCCGCAATATTCAAAACGATAAAAAATAAAAAACATTAGCCTTTCTAAAAATTTTAATACATAAAATATATGACTAAAGAGATTCATCCAAAATGGTATAATGATGCTAAAGTATATTGCGATGGCAAATACATTATGACAGTAGGCTCAACTAAACCTGAATTACATGTAGATATATGGTCAGGCAACCATCCCTTTTTTACAGGATCGCAAAGAATTATAGATACAGAAGGAAGAGTCGAGAAATTTATGCGTAAATACAATTTAGAATCAGACAATAATAAATAAAGTAGCAAATACTTATAGTAATAATATAAAGTTTGACACAGTATATCACAATATTGATAATATTAGGGATATTTATTAAAATATAAATATATAAATTACAAATGCCAACCATTCAACAACTTGTAAGATCAGAAAGACAAAGGTCAAGCAAAAAAACTAAATCCCCCGCTTTAAAAGGATGCCCACAAAGACGAGGAGTATGTACAAGAGTTTACACAACTACACCTAAAAAACCAAATTCTGCTTTAAGAAAAGTTGCTAGAGTTAGATTAACTTCAGGATTTGAAGTAACTGCATATATACCAGGTATAGGACATAATATACAAGAGCATTCTGTTGTACTTATCAGAGGAGGTCGTGTAAAAGATTTACCAGGTGTACGCTATCATATAGTGCGAGGTATTCTAGATGCTTCTGGAGTAAAAGACAGGAAAAAAAGTCGCTCAAAATATGGAGCCAAAAAACCAAAAACATAAAATTTAAACACATATAATATTAAATTAAAATATACATATGTCTCGTCGCAACAAATCCAAAAAAAGATTAATTCAGCCAGATCCTGTACATAATAGCAAACTAATCAGTATGTTAACTGTAAGAATACTAAAAAATGGTAAAAAAGGATTAGCATACAAAATAGTTTATCAGGCATTAGATATAATTCATAAAAAAACATCTAACGATCCTTTAGAAATATTAGAACAAGCTATACGTAATGCAACACCATTAGTAGAAGTCAAAAGCAGAAGAATTGGAGGATCAACATATCAGGTTCCAATGGAAGTAAGAGCATATCGTGGAACAAACCTAGCACTTAGATGGATCACAAGATTTGCTCATGTAAGATCAGGTAAAAGCATGGCTTTCAAGTTAGCAAATGAAATCATCGATGCATCTAGTGAAAACGGTAATACAATCAGAAAAAAAGAAGAAACACATCGTATGGCTGAGGCTAATAAAGCATTTGCTCACTACCGTTATTAAAGACTATACTCATCACAATAATTATTAAATATAAAGAAGGAAACTGAATATTATGGCACGTGCAAAATTTGAACGAAAAAAACCTCATGTTAATATTGGAACAATAGGACATGTTGATCATGGAAAAACAACCTTGACAGCAGCTATATCAGCAACTTTAGCAGCTGCAAATGATACAAAAGCTAAAAAATTTGATGAAATTGATGCTGCACCAGAAGAAAAAGCGAGGGGAATAACAATTAACACAGCTCATGTAGAATACGAAACACAAAATCGTCACTATGCACATGTAGATTGTCCAGGTCATGCTGACTACGTAAAAAATATGATTACAGGTGCAGCTCAAATGGATGGAGCTATTCTAGTAGTATCAGCAGCTGACGGACCAATGCCTCAAACAAGAGAACATATATTATTAGCTAAACAAGTAGGAGTACCCAATATTGTAGTTTTTTTAAACAAGCAAGATCAATTAGATGATGAAGAACTATTAGAGCTCGTAGAATTAGAAGTTCGCGAACTATTAGTGCAATATGACTTCCCAGGTGATGATATTCCATTTGTAGCTGGTTCTGCATTATTAGCCTTAGAAACAGTAACAGAGAACAATACAATTCAAAGAGGAGAAGACGAATGGGTTGATAAAATTCATTCACTGATGGATGCAGTAGATGAATACATTCCAACACCTGTCAGAGATGTAGAAAAAACATTTTTGATGGCAGTAGAAGACGTATTTTCAATTACTGGAAGAGGTACAGTAGCGACAGGAAGGATTGAGAGAGGTATAATCAAAGTGGGTGATACAATAGAAATAGTAGGATTAAAAGAAACTGCTACGACTACAATTACCGGATTAGAAATGTTTCAAAAGACGTTAGATGAAGGTATGGCAGGAGATAATATCGGGATATTACTACGAGGAATACAAAAAAAAGATATTGAAAGAGGAATGGTATTAGCACAACCTGGAACAATTACACCCCATACTCAATTTGAAGCCGAAGTGTATATACTCACTAAAGAAGAAGGCGGAAGACATACTCCATTTTTTTCCGGATATCGTCCACAATTTTATGTAAGAACCACTGATGTAACAGGGACAATTACACAATTCACTGCAGATGATGGTTCTGCAGCAGAGATGGTTATGCCAGGAGACAGGATTAAAATGAGTGCGGAGCTAATTAATCCTATTGCTATTGAACAAGGAATGAGATTTGCCATACGCGAAGGAGGCAGAACTGTAGGAGCTGGTGTAGTATCTAAAATTCTTGAATAATACAACAGATATTATGAAAATTCATGACCAAAACAAAATACGTATTAAATTACAAGCTTACGATCATCTTTTATTAGCTTCATCATGTAACACAATACTTGAGACAGCCCGTAGAACAAAAGTTAAAGCTAAAGGACCAATAGCATTACCAGCAAAACGCAAAATTTATTGCGTTTTGCGATCACCACATGTAGATAAAGATTCTAGGGAACACTTTGAAATACGATCACATGTAAAAATCATTGACATATATGAACCATCTTCACAAATAATTGATTCTTTAATGAAACTGAATATTCCTTCAGGTGTAGATATAGAAGTCAAACTATAAAATTGTCGGTAGAATAAATATTCTACCGACAATTTTACCATTTTATATCAAAAAGACTAATATATTTCGTCTTCTTTATGTGTAACAATAGTACAATCACTTGTAGGGATAGCTACACAAGTTAAAACAAAACCCGCTTCTATTTGGTCATCATCTAAAAAACTTTGATCAGACTGGTCAACACTGCCACTAATTAACTTACCCGCACAACTAGAGCAAGCACCGGCTCTACAAGAATAGGGCAAATCTAAACCTTGTTCTTCAGCCACATCTAAAATAATTTCATCACCAGAACAATCAATAACTTGGCTTGATCCATCATCTAAATTTAAAGTGACTTTATAAGACATATGTTTTCTCCTACGATAATTATAAATGATTAGAGCTACTAATTGTATATTACTTCAATCAATTAGATAAAATTAGATAATCTAATGACTATATATTAGTAAATCATAAAATCAAATAAATAACCATATTATATTGAAATATAATCATAACATATCGTAAAAATATTATAATTATAAATAAAAAATTTCTAAATAAATTTACAAAATTAATATAATGATAAATACCTCAAAAAACAGTTTGAAATATAACTATATAACACTCAAGCCTAAAAAAAATATTCAATCCAAGATATACATTAAAAACATATATCAAGAAATTTGTTGCTTAATTAAAAGATACTATATACAAACACAAAGACGACCCTCTAGTTTATTATCAGGTATATTGCAACCATTGCTATGGCTTATTTTATTTGGAGCATTATTTCAAAATGCACCTGTAAATCTATTAACACAAAATAAAAATTATCATCAATTTTTGAGTCCAGGAATTATAGTTTTCTCATCTTTTACAGGAGCTATTAATTCCGGTTTACCACTGATGTTTGATAGAGAATTTGGTTTCCTTAATAGACTACTTGTAGCCCCGTTAAAATCTCGCAACTCATTATTAGTTTCTTCAATTATGTTTATAGCAACAATCACTACATTACAGACAAGCTTTATAATCATATCCAGTCTGCTCATTGAATATAATAAATTAAATGTTCAACAAATCATAACTATATTTATAATACTTTTGTTAATTACACTAAGTATAGGAAGCATAAGTATTTGCTTAGCATTTATTTTGCCTGGCCATATCGAATTTCTAGCACTAATATTAATTGTAACTTTACCCACATTATTTTCAAGTACAGCATTAGCTCCTTTATCTTTCATGCCTTACTGGCTACAAATAATTGCTAGTATTAACCCACTTACTTATGCAATAGAAAGTATTAGATGTCTTTATTCAATACCTTATATAAACTATGAGAATCATATTATCAAAACAGTATGGTTGAGTTTAAATATACAAAATAGTGTTTATTTTTTAATGCTTGTAACTTTGATATGCTTCTACCTAGTAAAAAATATTATTCTATATAAATGTGAGTAAAACTCCATTAATTGATCTGAAGAATGTTATAATAGATTACTATGTAGTTAGTATATATCAAATAGTAAGAAAAGCAATAATTTTATATCTCTTAACTAGGAGGATAGTAGTTCAATGGGACTACCATGGTATCGTGTACATACAGTTGTATTAAATGATCCAGGACGATTAATATCTGTTCATTTAATGCATACCGCTTTAGTAGCAGGATGGGCTGGTTCTATGGCTTTATATGAATTAGCTGTTTTCGATCCATCTGATCCAGTGTTAAATCCAATGTGGAGGCAAGGCATGTTCGTAATGCCTTTTATGGCAAGACTTGGAGTAACCGATTCATGGGGTGGATGGAGTATTACAGGAGAAAGTGTTTCTAATCCCGGGTTATGGAGTTTTGAAGGTGTTGCTATTACTCATATAGTTTTATCAGGCATGTTATTCTTAGCATCCATATGGCACTGGGTTTACTGGGATTTAGAATTATTTAGAGATCCAAGAACAGGTGAGCCTGCATTAGATTTGCCTAAAATATTTGGTATTCATCTACTATTATCTAGTTTGCTATGCTTTGGTTTTGGTGCTTTTCACACAACAGGCTTATTCGGACCAGGAATATGGATATCAGACGGATATGGAATCACAGGAAAAGTACAACCTGTTGCTCCAGCTTGGGGTCCAGATGGCTTTAATCCATTCAATCCAGGTGGGATAGCATCACACCACATAGCAGCAGGTACTGTAGGAATACTAGCTGGCTTATTCCATCTTACTGTTAGACCTCCACAACGCTTATATAGAGCACTAAGAATGGGTAACATAGAAACTGTGCTATCAAGTAGTATATCGGCTGTTTTTTTTAGTGCTTTCGTAGCTTGTGGAACTATGTGGTATGGTTCAGCAACAACTCCTGTAGAGCTTTTTGGACCAACCAGATATCAGTGGGATAGCGGATATTTTCAACAAGAAATTGAAAGAAGGGTGGAAAATTCACTAAATGAAGGATCAACACCTGAAGAAGCTTGGTCTAAAATACCAGACAAACTAGCATTTTATGACTATATAGGTAACAATCCTGCAAAAGGCGGCTTATTTAGAGCAGGACCTATGGATAAAGGGGATGGCATAGCAGAATCATGGCTAGGACATCCTATATTTCAAGATAAAGATGGAAGAGAATTAACTGTCAGAAGAATGCCTGCATTCTTTGAGACTTTTCCAGTAATACTTGTTGATAAAGATGGAATTATACGTGCAGATATACCATTTAGAAGAGCTGAATCAAAATACAGTATTGAACAAGTAGGTGTAACTGTCAGTTTTTATGGTGGAAAACTCAATGGAAAGGTGTTTACTGATGCTCCTAGTGTAAAAAAATATGCACGTAAAGCTCAATTAGGAGAAGTCTTCGAATTTGATCGCACTACATTAGAATCAGATGGTGTATTCAGAAGTAGTCCTAGAGGATGGTTTACCTTTGGACATGCAAACTTTGCACTAATTTTCTTCTTCGGCCACTTATGGCATGGATCAAGAACTATATTCAGAGATGTATTTGCCGGTATTGGTGCAGAAGTAACAGAACAAGTAGAATTTGGTGCATTCCAAAAATTAGGAGATAGAAGCAGTAAAAAACAAGGCGCTGTATAAAATACGTACAATTATAACATATATACTTATATAAGGAAGTAAATATGGAAGCACTAGTATATGTCTTTCTATTAGTAGGAACATTAATGGTTATCTTCTTTGCGATATTCTTTAGAGACCCTCCAAGAATAGCCAAATAAATACAAGCTAGATAATAAAAAGACTGAGATATATTTTTTCTCGATTTATAGCTACTTAAATTTATATAAATTTAAGTAGCTATAAATCGAGAAAAACAATATAAGAAGCTTAAATCATTTATAGGATTTAAAGTTATATTATTCACTCTTCATGTTCTTCAAAAGGATCTCTAAGCTCCTTAGATATAGGACCAAAAGACGTATATATAGAATACATTGTTATTCCTAATAATAAACTAGAAATAAAAATACTAAGAACTGTTGCAGTTTCCATAAAGACAAGAAAGATTCAATTAATTGATTTTTATAATTATAATATTAATACTATAATTATAAAGATAAAAATTATAAAATATACAAATTAGATTAAAAAATTATGGCATTAAGAACAAGATTAGGAGAAATATTAAGACCTTTAAATTCTGAATATGGCAAAGTTGCTCCAGGTTGGGGTACAACTCCGATTATGGGAGTATTTATGCTTTTATTCTTTTTATTTTTATTAATAATTTTACAAATATACAACTCATCTTTAATTTTAGAGAATGTAGATGTAGACTGGGCAACATTAGGAAGTTGAATAGAACTTTTATATAAGTAATCAATCTTTAACTTAAGATAAAAGCAATTGCTTTTATCTTTTACTTATATAATTTGATTACACACTAAGACTCAACTAATAATAATTCACTTTCAGAAAAATTATTACTATTAACGCCACTATAAGTTTCTCTGATAAAACGCACAAGAACTGAATATTTAATATCCTTCTCAACCTTGACAACAGTACCTATATCTTGATACCAATAAGATTCTTTGCGCAAAACTTTAACTACTGATCCTTTTTTTATCATAAAGCAATAATATAAATAATTGGACATATAATAATACTTATTATACAGTCAAATAAAACTTAAAAAATTAACTTATATAAACAAAAAAATATATTTTCATCTAATATAGTTGCCTAAAAAATATTAAAGATGTTAAATTCATTTAAATATAATTAATATAAGGCTTAAAACAATGAAATTATCTTGGAAAACTTTATTATTATTATCTTTACCGATCATTGTAATTGGATTCTTTTTATGGCAAGGATTTTTAGCTCCCACAACGAACGAGTTAAATACAAACATAGCACGTTCTCGAATGACATATGGGCGTTTTTTAGAATATTTAGATATGGGTTGGATAAAAAAAGTTGATTTATACGATAATGGACATACAGCTATAGTAGAAGCAGTTGGGCCTGAATTAGGTAATAGAATTCAAAAAATTAGAGTTGAACTGCCAGCAACAGTACCAGAATTAATTGTAAAACTTAAAAAAGCCAATATAGATTTAGATGCACACCCAACTAAAAACACTAGTGCAATCTGGAATTTAATAGGTAATTTATTATTTCCCATATTATTAATATTAGGTTTAGCCTTCTTATTCCGTCGCTCCAACAGCTCTTCTGGTGGACCAGGACAAGCAATGTCATTTAGCAAATCTAAAGCTTTATTTCAAATGGAAGCTAAAACCGGCATAGTCTTTAACGATGTTGCAGGAATTGATGAAGCCAAAGAAGAATTTGAAGAAGTCGTTACATTCTTAAAAAAACCAGAAAGATTTACAGCTGTTGGAGCTAAAATACCTAAAGGTGTTTTATTGATAGGCCCTCCCGGCACAGGCAAAACATTATTAGCTAAAGCAATTGCGGGTGAAGCCAATGTACCTTTTTTCAGTATTTCAGGATCTGAATTTGTAGAAATGTTTGTAGGTGTAGGTGCTTCACGCGTCAGAGATCTATTTAAAAAAGCAAAAGAAAATGCTCCATGCATAGTATTCATAGATGAAATCGATGCTGTCGGTAGACAAAGAGGAACAGGTATTGGTGGTGGTAATGATGAAAGAGAACAAACATTAAATCAATTACTAACCGAAATGGATGGTTTCGAAGGAAATACAGGAGTTATAGTAATTGCAGCAACAAATCGAGCTGATATACTTGATTCTGCTTTATTAAGACCAGGCCGCTTTGATCGGCAAGTGTCTGTAGAAATACCAGATTTTAAAGGCAGGTTAGATATCTTAAAAGTTCATGCTAAAAATAAAAAGATGGATACAGGTATATCTTTATCCATAATAGCCAGAAGAACTCCTGGCTTTTCAGGAGCAGATTTGGCAAATTTACTAAATGAAGCAGCAATACTAACAGCTAGGCGAAGAAAGAAATATATTACATTAAATGAAATAGATTCTTCTATCGATCGCATAGTAGCAGGTATGGAAGGAACAGCATTAACTGATAGCAAAAGTAAACGCTTAATTGCATACCATGAAATCGGCCATGCAATAGTCGGAACGCTTCTGAAAGATCACGATCCAGTGCAAAAAGTAACCTTAATACCTCGTGGTCAGGCTAAAGGATTAACTTGGTTTACACCAGGAGAAGATCAAAATTTAATATCAAGATCTCAAATTTTATCACGAATCATGGGAGCATTAGGTGGTAGAGCTGCAGAAGAAGTTGTATTTGGAGATACAGAAGTCACGACTGGAGCCAGCAATGATTTACAACAAGTAACATCTATGGCTCGTCAAATGGTTACACGATTTGGAATGTCAAATATAGGTCCATTATGCTTAGAAAATGAAGAGTCAAACCCATTTTTAGGAAGAAGTATGGGCAGTGCATCAGAATACTCTGATGAGATTGCAATTAAAATTGATAAACAAATCTATCACATCGTAGAAAAATGCTATCAAGAAACCGTTAAAATTATTCAAGATAATAGAATTATTATAGATAGATTAGTAGACTTACTAATTGAAAGGGAAACTATTGATGGAAAAGAATTTAAAGAAATTATAAATGAATACACACCTGTACCAGAAAAAGAAGTATATATAATATAAATGATAATACTAATAGAACGAGATTGACGGGACTCGAACCCGCAACTTCCGCCGTGACAGGGCGGTGCTCTAACCAATTGAACTACAATCCCAATATATATAGTATATCATCTCATATTAAGCAAATAGCTGTCAAACATATAAATCAATATATAAACATCCTAGTGACCAACATAAAGGAGAGGAAGGGATTCGAACCCTCGGTATGATTAACACATACAACAGATTAGCAATCTGGCGCTTTCAACCACTCAGCCACCTCTCCATTCATATATAAGACAAAAATATAATAAGAAATTTAATGGCTCAGGCGGGACTTGAACCTGCGACCTTGGGCTTATGAGTCCCCTGCTCTAACCAACTGAGCTACTGAGCCTTTATAACTTCTGTAAAGTATAACATAAAAATAAAAACAAATAAATGAATAGTTGATTAATTAAATAACTTATGCTACTAATTTTGAACCTATACCACTCGATGTCAAAATTTCTAACAATAAAGCATGCTGTATATTACCATTAATAATATGTGCTGAAACAACATTATTCTTCAAAGCTTGAATACAACAATCAACTTTAGGTATCATACCTCCAATAATTATTTGCTGATTTTTTAAATCCTCTAATTTTTCTATATCTAAATGTTTTATTAAAGTTGCAGGATTATCAATATTCGACATAATACCAGGTGTATCTGTTAACAAAATCAGCTTCTCAGCATTCAAACACTCCGCAATAGCACCAGCTACAGAATCAGCATTAATATTATAAGATTGTCCATTTAAATCTGAAGCAACACTAGCAATAACAGGAATATATCCATGAGAAAGTAAAAGATTAATAATATCAAGATTAACTTTTTCTACTTTACCTGTATAATTATCTGGCTGATCAGTAAAAAAACTAGATGCAGTAATTAAATTAGCATCCTTACCAGATAAACCAACTGCTATATTAGATGAACGATTAAATAAACTAACCAAATCTTTATTCACTTTACCTACTAGAACCATCTCTACTAACTCCATGGTTATTTTATCTGTAATACGAATACCATTAAAAAATTTAGGTTCTATATTCATTTGTTTCAACCAATAATTAATCATTGGTCCACCACCATGCACAATAACAACTTTAATACCTATATAAGACAAAAACAAAATATCCTCTATAATTTTAGACTTTAAAGAAACATCTTTCATAGCAGAACCACCATATTTAATAACTATAGTAGATCCATAAAAACGCTGTATAAAAGGCAAAAAATCACTTAATACTTGTACAAAATCAGAGCTTTTTAACATTTTTTCTCCTGCGAATTAAAACTAAAATAAATAAAATTATCAAAACAAGTTTACAAAAGTAATATTATTCACTTATTTTAATTTAAAACAATATAGAAACACGAAAATACTAATATATGACAAAATTTTGGAACAATATCAACAAATTTCCGAGATTTTTATTCTCAGTAATTGTAGGATTTTTCTTGACAACTTTTTACACAATTTTTGAGTTATTAAAAGAGAAAAATAAAAGACTAACGATAAGCATCATAATTGTAGTATTTATTGGTATCATAACAATGATTTTAAGGCAGATGTTAGGTATAAAATAAAAATTTCGCATATAAAATTTTTACGATCTATAATAAAAAATTCGACATATATAATATTATATATACAATTAAGAAAAAAAAGTAAATATTAATAAATGAAAAATCTTCTGATTTAATCAATTAATAGATACTAGTATGTTATAGATAGAAAATATTTGTCTACCAACTAGAAATCTTTACCTTCAATTATAATCTATTGTTAGTTGTTTATAATGCATAAAATATTTTAAGAAATCTATGAATATAAATTATGATTCTGATTTAACAGAAGTTACAGGTGCATTTGCTCTTATAGACAGTTTAGTTAAAAATAATGTAAGCCGTGTTTTTGGCTACCCTGGTGGTGCCATTTTACCTATTTATGATGAATTGTATAGATGGGAAAATAAAGGTTTAATTACGCACATCTTATGTCGTCATGAACAAGGTGCATCTCATGCTGCTGATGGTTACGCTAGATGTACAGGAAAAGTTGGTGTATGTTTCGCAACATCTGGTCCAGGAGCTACTAATCTTGTTTCTGGTATTGCTACAGCACAGTTAGATTCCGTCCCTTTAGTTTTAATAACTGGTCAGGTAGCAAGGCCTTTTATAGGTACAGATGCTTTTCAGGAGGTTGATATTTTTGGTATTACTTTACCTGTAGTTAAACATTCTTATGTTGTTAGAGATCCTCGAGATATGTCTAGAGTAGTTTCTGAAGCTTTTTATATTGCTCAGCATGGAAGACCAGGACCTGTTTTAATTGATATTCCTAAAGATGTTGGTTTAGAGAAATTTCTCTATCAACCTCTTAACCCAAGTAATGTGAAATTGTTGGGTTGTCGTCCAATTATAAAGCCTAAGGATAGTCAAATTGTTAAAATTTTGAATCTTTTGTATGAGTCTAGTCAGCCTTTACTTTATGTTGGAGGTGGTGCTATTATTTCTGGTTCTCATAAGGTAATTAAAGAGTTTTCTTATCGTTTTCAGATACCTATATGTACTACATTAATGGGTAAAGGAATTATTGATGAAAATGATAGTTTATCTTTGGGTATGTTAGGTATGCATGGTACAGCTTACGCTAATTTTGCTGTTAGTGAGTGTGATCTACTGATTGCTCTTGGTGCTAGGTTTGATGATAGAGTTACAGGTAAGTTAGATGAGTTTGCATGTAATGCTAAAGTTGTACATGTTGATATTGATCCTGCAGAAATAGGTAAAAATCGTGTTCCTCAGGTTGCTGTTTTAGGGGATGTTAAGGATGTGATAAGCCGTGTTTTAAACTATCTTGATAGCAATTCTAAGTTATTGTTTAATTCTCAGCAAACTTGTTCTTGGAAAAATAGAATAGCTATGTGGAAAAATCAATATCCTTTATTAATTCCAAAACATGTTAACAGTTTATCTCCTCAAGAGGTCATTTTTTCTTTATCTCGTATTCAACCAAATGCTTATTTTACTACTGATGTAGGTCAGCATCAAATGTGGGCAGCTCAGTTTGTAAATGTACTACCGCGACATTGGATGTCTAGTTCTGGTTTAGGAACTATGGGTTATGGACTTCCTGCTGCTATTGGTGCTCAAATTGCTTATCCTTCTGAAAGCGTTATATGTATTAGTGGGGATGCTAGTTTTCAAATGAACTTTCAAGAGCTTGCTACAATTGCTCAGTATAATTTGCCTATAAAAATTATTATTATAAATAACAAGTGGCAAGGTATGGTTAGGCAGTGGCAACAAGCTTTTTATGGAGAGAGGTATTCTCATTCTAATATGGAAAAAGGTGCTCCTGATTTTGTTTTATTAGCTCAGTCTTTCGGTATACTGGGTTTGAATTTAGAGCATCGACATGATATGAATAAAGTTTTGCATCGTTTTGTAAATTATAATGGTCCATGTTTATTAAATTGTAAAGTCAAAGAAGAAGAGAATTGTTATCCTATGGTAGCACCTGGTAAAAGCAATTCTCAAATGATAGGAATATCTAAGTTGGTAAAGAACAAAAATACACCATTAACTAAGATGAAAGTAGATAGCCTTTAATGGGAATTGAACCCATAACTTTTTCCTTACCAAGGAAATACTCTACCATTGAGTTATAAAGGCTTGGTTTATGAAAATTTTTTAGTACTATTTGCATCTAATATTTTTATTGGGCCGGGTTGGATTTGAACCAACGTAGGTAATACCAGCGGATTTACAGTCCGCCCCCATTAACCGCTCGGGCACCGACCCATATTAATTATATTAATATTGTTAAAGCATGAAAATATTTAAGTGGTTATAATTTTCCTGGATACAACTGGATTCGAACCAGTGACTTTCACGATGTCAACGTGATACTCTAACCAACTGAGCTATGCATCCTTGCATTATAAATATACTATCATATTTTTAATTAATGTTAATAGGTAAAATTCTTAATTAAATTTTGTTTTTAATCTTGTTGCTTTGCCTGATCTTGATCTTAAGTAGTATAATTTAGCTCGTCTTACCTTTGCTTTTCTCATTACTTTAATACTTTTTACTAAAGGAGAATGTATAAGATAAACTCTTTCGACACCAATATTTTGTAAGGTTTTTCTAACAGTAATAGTTGTACTTAATTGTGATTTGTGTTTTGATATTATTACTCCTTCTACAGTTTGAATTCTCTGTTTATTACCTTCTTGGATCATAATAGACATTTTTATACTATCACCTATATCAATAATAGGTATTGCAATTTTTTTAAAGTCTTTTTCTACTGTATTAATAATAGAATTTTTGTTGTAAGATTTTTTATACATTATTAGTTTTTATATTAATTGCTTTATTTTGTGTAAACATTCAATTTATATATAAATAATATAGTATCATAACATTATAATACAATATTATTATTTTTTAGTTATATGTATTTTTATCAAAAATTTCAGATTAATTCTAATAATTATTACTTTTTTAGTCGTCAGCTTGATTATATATTAATATTTTCTTTTTTATCATATAAAATCATATATAACGATTTTATCTATTTTTATAGTATAAAAAATTATAATTTTTTAATATGTTCCAAACGTTTTGTGAAGGTATTGATTTTTATTATTATGTTACATAATATATATACATTTCTTGAAGTAAAGATTAATAATTTTAGAGCTTTAAGTTTGTACTATTGGCTAGGTTTTTCTATTGTGCATTTAAGACTTAGTTATTACATCTTTAATAAATCGACCTCTTCAGCTTATTCTCTATTTAGTACAAAATCGATAAGTCAAAATATATTTAGGCGTTATCTTATTTTTAATATTTACTAGGTATTTATGCAGAGCATTCTTCTCAATCCTGTTCTTCCTCACAATTATATTGCTGAGGAAATTTTATTAGGTACTATTTTGATTCATCCCACTATTTTCCCTCAACTCATGCCTTTTCTTAAATCAGATTCTTTTTTTGTAGAATCTCACCAGTTGATTTATACGAGCTTAGTTACTCTTCACAAAGATAAGAAAATAGATATTTTACAATTATTTTATTTCTTAAATAATTCACAAATATTGCATTATGTAGGTGGAGTTTTAAAAATTATTGAGTTAATGAGACAAAGTCATATTTTTATGCCATCTATCAATATGTATGTTTATATACAAGAACTTATGATGTTGATTAACAATAGTTATACGAGACGTTTGATGATTCAGTATGGTTATAATGTTGTTAAATTAGCTAATATTCATGATTTACATTGTCATCAAATATACAATAAGGTATCTGAATATTTAGAATCTACAGTGCATAAAATCCCTAAAGAGAATTTAATGACTTTTAAAGATTTAATTGGTGATTTACTTATAAGGTTAAAATACCAGAATTTGAATCTGATTCAGCCAATTATCAATCGAAATATAATTTTATCAGGTTTTCAACCATTAGACAAATTAATACAGGGTTTACAAGGTGGTGATCTAATTGTGATTGCTGGACGTCCTTCAGTAGGCAAAACTTCTTTTGTAATTAATCTAGCATTTAATATTTTATCTTCTACTTCATTAGGTTTATGTTTTTTTAGTCTTGAGATGTCAAAAATACAAATAGTGAGTAAATTTATTGCTATTGCATCTGGTGTTTCTACTCAAAATATTTCTTTTAGTAAACTTACAATAGATGAATGGTATGATGTGAATCAAATTTGTCGTAGATTGATGAAATACAAGGTTTATATTAATGATACACCTAATATATCGATTGATTACATTGAATATACATCTAAACTGCTTTATCAAGAAACAGGTATTATTCAATTGGTAATTATTGATTATTTACAGTTAGTTCAAGTAGAAGGTTTTAATAATAACATCAGAACACAAGAATTGGGTTATATAACGAGAAAATTAAAGTTATTAGCACAGTATTTAAATGTACCTATAGTTGTTTTATCTCAATTAAATAGAAGTATTGAAACTAGAGTCAATAAAATTCCTTTATTATCTGATCTTAGAGAAAGTGGATGTGTAGTAAACTATTATAGTTTCAATTTAGATAGTGTTAATAATCTTCATGTACAGAGTTTATATAACTATAAAATGTTGATCAGAGGTAATTTAATTAAATGTTTTAACAATAATTATTTATCTAATATATTTTTAGATGCTTTATATTTTAATTTCTCTTTACAGTATTCTTTTAGTATCTGTTCTCCTTACCATTTGTTGAGTTTAACACATAACCATAAATTATATTTAAAAATAAGGTGGCTTAAGTTAAGTTTTTATTTAGAAAATAGCATCTGTGTTATAAATTATTTTTATAGATTATCTGCATATATTTTTGAATATATTTATATTCCATGTGTTATTTATTTTAATTATTTTCAAGTTTTTGATGTTCAAGAGCCGTGTTATTCTGTTTTACGATTTAGTGATCTTATTTTACATAATTCAATTGAGCAAGATGCAGATATAGTTATTATATTATCGCAATATGATAGTCATCTGGGTTTATCTAATATTATAGATGTTTCACTATGCAAGAATCGTAATGGTGCAACTGGTTTATGCAAGTTATTATTTACACCACAAAACAATAAATTTTGTGATGTAAATTCATAAGTTTATATTATCTTGTTTGATTAATTCATTATTATTATTCTTGCAATCTAAATAGTGATGTGGTAATATATAGAGAGTTTATTTTTAGCCGGGATAGCTCAGTTGGTAGAGCAGTGGACTGAAAATCCTCGTGTCACCAGTTCAAATCTGGTTCCTGGCATCAACCTTAATCACAACTTACAATAACATGTTATTGTAAGTTGTGATTAAGGTTGCAAAATTTCTATTTGTTCGCCTAGTAATACGGTTACTTTGCCTTCATCAGTTACATCTACAACTGCGCTATCACCAGCTTTAATTTTACCCGATAAAACTTCTTCTGCTAAACTATCTTCTAGCAGCCTCATTACTGCTCTACGTAGTGGTCTTGCTCCATAACTTGGGTTATATCCTTCATCTACTAATCGATTTTTAAATCTTTCAGTTACTTCTAGTTCTATTTTTTGTTGTTTGATTCTTTCGAATACTTCTTGTAGCATGATTTCTGCTATTTCACGTACTTCGTCTTTAGTTAGTTGTCTAAATACTATAATTTCATCTAATCTGTTTAAAAATTCGGGACGAAAATATTGTTTTAATTCTTCATTAACTAATGATCTAATACGATTATATTGTGATTCTGTTTGTGACTCTCCTAGTTCAAACCCTAAGCTTCCCCCTCCTTTTTCTATAACTTTTGAGCCTATATTAGATGTCATAATTAACAAAGTATTCTTGAAATCTATTGTTCTACCTTTAGCGTCAGTTAGTCTACCATCTTCTAAAATTTGTAATAAAAGGTTGAAAATATCTGGATGAGCTTTTTCGATTTCATCAAATAAAATTACTGTGTAAGGACGCTTCCTAACAGCTTCTGTTAAGTATCCACCTTCACTATATCCTACATAGCCAGGGGGTGAACCAATTAGCTTGGAAACAGTATGTCTTTCCATGTATTCAGACATATCTAATCTAACCATTGCCTCTTGTGAACCAAAAAAATAAGAAGCTAGTGCTTTAGTTAATTCAGTCTTTCCAACTCCAGTAGGGCCAGAAAATATAAAGCTTGCAATAGGTCGATTGGGATTTTTTAATCCAACTCTTGCTCTTCTTATTGCTCTAGAAACAGCTACCACAGCTTCATCTTGTCCAATGATACGACTATGAAGAGTTTCTTCCATATGCATTAATTTTTCTGACTCACTTTTGGTTAATTTGGTTACTGGGATACCTGTCCAAAATGCAACTATTTCTGCAATATCATCTTCTGTTACTACAGGATCTTCAATTTGTAAATCAGGTTCATTTTTTTTACTTTGTGCAATAGCCGCAATTTGAGCTTTAATTTCCATTTCTCTGGTTCTATATTGTTCTGCTTTTTCATATTTTTGTGCTCTGATTGCTTCATCTTTTGTTTTTAACACATTCCTTAGCTCTTTATCTAATTCTCTAGCAGCTGGAGGTAGCTGAGAGTTTAATAATCTAACTCTTGAGCCAGCTTCATCAATTAAATCAATAGCTTTATCAGGTAAAAAACGATCAGAAATATACTGATTAGCATATTTAGCAGCAGCGGCTAAGGCAGCATCAGACATTTTTAATTGGTGGTGTTTTTCATATCTGTCTCTTAAACCAAATAAAATTTCAATAGTTTCTTCTACACTTGGTTCTCCAACCAATACAGGTTGAAACCGCCTTTCAAGTGCTGCATCTTTTTCTATATGTTTACGATACTCTTCTAGTGTTGTTGCTCCTATGCATTGCAGTTCTCCCCTTGCTAATGCTGGTTTCAGTAAATTTGCTGCATCGATAGCTCCTTCAGCAGCTCCAGCTCCAATTAAAGTATGTACTTCATCAATAACTAGTATGATATTATTAGCTGATTTTATTTCATCCATAATTCGTTTAAGTCTTTCTTCAAATTCTCCTCTATATTTTGTTCCAGCAACTAATAAACCTACATCCAATGTTACAACTAGCTTATCTTCTAATATAGAAGGGATATCTTTATTTGCAATTCTTTGTGCTAAACCTTCTGCTATTGCCGTTTTTCCTACTCCTGGTTCTCCAATTAGTACCGGGTTATTTTTAGTTCTTCTACCTAATATTTGTATCACACGTTCAATCTCTTTTTGTCGCCCAACTACCGGATCTAAGATACCTTCTATTGCTAATTCTGTTAGGTTTGAGCCAAATTCTTCAAGCGTAGGAGTTTTGCTTCTTGTTTGTGTATTATTGTTTCCATTTGTGTTAGCTTCTGTATTATCACCCAACATTTGAATGACTTCTGTTCGAATAGACGCTACATTAACGGCTAGATTTTCTAGTACTCTTGCAGCTACTCCTTCACCCTCACGTACTAAACCCATTAATAAGTGCTCTGTACCTATATAATTATGTCCAAGTTGTCTAGCTTCTTCTAAAGAAAGTTCTAAAACTCTTTTAGCTCTTGGGGTAAAAGGTATCTCAACTGCGACAAATCCTGACCCTCTACCAATAATTTTTTCCACTTCTATGCGTGCATCTTTTAAATTTACATTCATAGATTTTAACACCTGTGCAGCAATACCTGTCCCTTCACCGATTAAACCTAGTAGAATTTGTTCTGTACCAACAAAGTTATGACCTAAACGTCTTGCTTCTTCTTGAGCAAGCATAATAACTTTTATTGCTTTTTCTGTAAATCGTTCAAACATTTAATTAAAGCAAATGAATATATATTACCTTTGATACTAAATAATAATAACACATTTAAAAATATAACTTAATAGTTATGTAGAAAAGTTTTTTATATATGCTATAAATCTCTATTAAATATTAAAGATTATTTAATTTATATTGGTTATTACTTATAACTAGATTCGTTGGATAGAAGTTTGTTATCATTTATAATAATTACTAAATTTAATATAATACTTTGCTATTAAGTTTATATAATGTTTTATATTTTTTAATTAAGGAAAATCATTATGGCTGTTATTCAGTTTATTAAAGGAATTAATGAAACAGTTATTGCGGATGTTTCTTTAACACGATCTAGAGATGGTAGTAAAGGCACAGCAACATTTAGATTCAACAATCCGGATATTTTAAGGTCAGATATGGAGAATAAAGGTGATATTACAGGTATGTATTTAAAAGATGATGAAGGTGAACTTATGACTAGAGATGTAAGTGCTAAATTTGTTAATGGTAAACCACAAGCTATAGAAGCTATATATATCATAAAAAGTCCACAAGAATGGGATCGTTTTATGCGTTTTATGGAAAAATATGCTAATAGAAATAAGCTCTCTTTTACCAAAGCTAAGTAAAACTAATTTGCATTTTTTGAAATGATGTATTGGTAATAATTAATATTAAATTATGAATGTTTATTGTATTCAATATTTTTGTATATGAAATTCTCTTTAAGATGGCTTCAACAAATTGTAGATTTAAATGGTATAAAATTTAGTTCTCTCGCAGATAAATTGAATGTATCAGGTTTTGAAATAGAAAATATTATTCATGATCCATTTGCTAATGATATAGTTTTTGATTTAACTACAACAGCTAATAGACAAGATGTTTTAAGTATAGTAGGTCTAGCTAGAGAAATTAGTTGTCTTTTTAATAGGCCTTTAATGTATAAATTGTACACAAATTCTATTACTACTCATATTAATGGTTTTTATTTGTCAGATAACAATATTTCTTTATTAGATCTGTCTTTAATTCAGATGTGTCATTTAAATAATACTTTATCTCCTTCATGGCTTCAGTACTATTTAATAAGCCAAAATATTAAACCATTGAATCTATTAATTGATATTTCTGAATATATATATTTAAAATGGGGGCAATCAATACATATATTTGATAAAAAAAAAATTCATTCCTTACAACTGAATTATTCTTTATTTAGTTTACAAAAAATAAATAGAAATTTGCTGAGTACGCAAAATATTGAATTAGAAGTTTTAAAATATGATGACTTCATATTGTCTACTATTGGTTTTTATATAAATCCTCATATTCAGTGCGATTTGTTAACAAATTCTATAATTATTTTTGGTCAAGTATGTAATAAACAGTATATTAAAAGTAAGCAAAAACTTTTAAATCTTAGTACAGATCTATCAAAAAAATGTTTGAATCAAGGTTTGAGGTCTGATTTTGTTAATGCACTATATGAAACAGTTCAGTTGATTAGAACATTTGGATATGGCACATTAGGTAAGTTTTATGGGTATCATAAGTTACATTATATACCTAAAATTATAGATTTAAAGATAAGCAAGATACACAATATTTTAGGTTTTGCTAGAAACAACTTCTGTGGTTACCTAACTGTACAAGAGATTATTTATTTATTAGACAGTTTGAATTTTATCACAATATATGATGAGTCAAAGAATATATTGAAGATACAAGTGCCTATTAACAGACAAGAGGATATTAAAAGGCCTATAGATGTAATTGAAGAAATAGGCCGTATTTATGGCTTTAATAATTTTATTAGTAGGTTGCCTTTTACGTATAATAACAACTTATCCGTTCATAGTACGCTGACAAATAAAATAAGTCAAATTCGTTGCTTATTACGTCATTTAGGTTTACATGAAGTTCAGAATTATTCTTTTTATGATAATTTAATTTCAAATAGTACAACAGAAGTTAAAGTTTTTAATCCTTTAGGTCAAGATCAGTCTTTTCTAAGAAGTAATTTAATAGATCATTTAGTTATAAATCAGCAACATAACCTTAAGCAAGGTAACAAAAATATCGAAATTTTTGAAATAGGAAAGATATTTAAGTTAAATAAATCAAGTGGAAGATCTGATTATGTTTTTAGTTCGTTTGAACTTTTACGTCTTTCTGGTTTAATTACAAATACTGCTTTTTTACGAAGATCGTGGTCACATAAACCAGAATCACTTAGTTGGTTTCATGCTAAAGGTATAATGGAAGAGTTTTTAGATAAATTACAAGCTGTGATAGTATGGAAAAAAATAAATGATTTAAATGAAAGTGATTTATTTTTTAATTTAAAAAAAATGTTAAAGATCAATCGTACGGCAATTCTTTATAATATGAGTAATCAAGCAATAGGTATATTTGGACAGCTACGTAATTGCTATGGAATTTCTACATATACATTTGAATTTGATTTAATTAAATTAATAGCTTCTATTAAATCTTTAAATCATATTAATTCTGTTGTTTATCCTTATTCTTATTATCCTAGCTTAACTAGAGATATATCTTTGACTTTAGATAAACTTTATAGTATAGATTCAGTTAAGCAGCAAATATCTAGCTTTAATAATTCTTTAATTGAATCAGTTGAAGTATTTAATCATTACAAAAATAAGTCGACTAATTGCTATAATGTTGGCTTACGTATTATTTATAGAGCTTATGACAGAACTTTAAGTCATGATGATATTAATCGTATTGATAAAGAAATAGGATATTTATTAAGCAAATATAGATCATATTAATGGATATATTTTATTTTATAAATCTAAAGTAAATCATAAGCCGGATTTTGTTCTTAATAATTTTAGGATTTATATACTTTATGTGAAAAATAAATTTATTAAGGGTAGTTATTAATCTTTTTTTTATATTTACATATAAACTTTTTGCAGTACCGAAAATAAACCGTAAATTACAATCAATTCTTTTATGATAGATATTCTCAATGTAAAGTTTATTACTTTGCTCTTATACGGGGTTTGCCTAGCAAGTATTTTTATAATACTTCTGGTACGCTCTTACTGTACCTTTGCACCCTTACCTATATTACAGTAAATTAGGCGGTTTTTTTCTGTGGCACTTTCCTTATAGTCACCTATACTGTCGTTTATACAGCTATACTATATACTAATTGGAGCCCGGACTTTCCTCAAATTTGTTTTAAAATTTGCAACTACCTATGTTTACTTATATATATAATACATATTTTAAAAAAAAAGTACAATCATATCTTAGTGACTTAATTCATAATAATCAAAATGAAAAAGATACGTTTAACAGGCTTTTCAGAGAAAGATTTCGGAGCTATACTAAATCAATATAAATATAATTTGCATCCAGGTGATATTGTAGCTGGTACTATTTTTCATCAGGAGTCACAAGGTTTTTTAGTAGATGTAGGAGTAAGTATCGCAGGCTATTTACCAATAGATGAAATTTTATTAAGTTCTTGTAGTAATAGATGTGATCTTAAATATTTTATCAATAATACAAGAGAGTTTTTTATTCTTGCTTACAATAAGGATAGACAGCAGTTATTATTATCTATTAGAAGGTTAGATTATATAAGAGCTTGGAAACGTATTAAACAGATCGAATCAGAAGATATTATTTTAGATGTATCTATATTTAATCTTAATAAAGGAGGAATTTTAACCGTTTTAGAAGGTTTGAAAAGTTTTATCCCTAGATCTCATTTAATTACATTTACTAACTATGAATTTATAGTAAAATATCATTTACCATGTAAGCTTTTATTAGCTGATGAAAAAAATAACAAGATTATATTAAGTCATAAACTAGCTTTACTTGATCTTTATTCTGATTTGTTGAAAGTAGGCAAATTTGTTTATGGTCAAATTACTCAAATTAAGCAGTATGGTATTTTTATCACTATATATGGTATACCTGCATTACTGCATATATCAGAAATAGGTTATGAATATATAAAAAATATCAATCATACATTTCAAATTGGAAATAAAATCAAAGTTAAAATTATTCATGTTGATATGAAACAAGCTAGATTATCTGTTTCTAGAAGAGAACTTATTTAACCACCTCCAACAATTGTAATGATTTCTACTTTATCTTGTGATTTAAAGAAAGTTTTATCAAATTCTGTAGAGTGTATAATACGACTATTGTGTTCTACAACAATGGAATTTGATTCAAATTCTAGATATTGCAATAACTCTTGAAGAGACATATCAATATAACAATTAAATGCTTGTCCATTGATAAAAATTGTATTATATATTGTATTCATATTATATATTGTTTTAGAATCTATTAAATTTTTGAAAAAATATAGACTTATTATTTAAAAAGTATTATACTTCATTATTATATTTTTGAATTTTGGCGGATGTAGCCAAGAGGTTAAGGCAGTGGATTGTGGCTTCACTATTCGCGGGTTCGAGTCCCGTCATTCGCCCTTTAGTTTATTTAAGGAATTTAATAAAGCTAATTTCGCCAATTCTGTACGGTTTCTAGTTTTTGTTTTATTTAATAAGCGGCTTACATATTTTTCTACATTTCTTATGCTAGAGTTGATTTTATTAGCAATTTCTTTATTTGTATAACCTTTTGATACTAATAGAAGCACTTTATATTCTTTTGTGGTCAAAGACAAAGAATCAAAAATAGAATTTTGCTTTTTATTTTGAACTTTTTGGATATTATGGTTAATATTTGTTTTATAAAATTCTAGTTGTTGAAATATATTATTTATTATAGCTATTAATTCTTCTGGATAAAATGGTTTAGCAAGGTATGCATTACAACCTAAGTTATACCCTAAAATACGATCTTGTGTCATACCTTTAGCTGTCAAGAAAATTATAGGTGTTTGATGCCAGTTTTTTGTAGAGCGTATTCTTTTAATTAGTTCGTAACCGTCTATATTTGGCATCATGATGTCGGTAATGATTAAATCCGGTTGAATAATTGTTAAATTATTCAGTGCATTACATACATTTGTTGTAATGTGTATTGTGAAGTCCTCGGAGATTAAATAAGAAGCCATCGAATTTAATAAATTTATATCATCATCTATAAGAAGTATTGTTTTTTTCATTATCAGATTATATCAAAATGAGTATATTATTAAAAGCTTATTTTTAGTATAAGATATAAGTAAGAATTATGAGTAGTAAATGGAAGCAATTATTTTCTGAATCAGAAATCCCTTTTTATATTTACCAATTGAATAAAGGAGATTCGTTGATATTTCAATATCAAACAAAGTATAAACCGTTAATTATAGTGTTTTATGGTACTGTATATATTATGAAAATTTTTACAAATAGTGAGGCTATTTTTCTAGCTATATTGACTAATAAAAGTATAATCGATTTTAATTTTTTTGATTCTAATTATGCTTATTATAAAGTAGTTGCATTAGAAAATACTTACTTTATTAAATTTTTTTGGTTAGATTATATTGCTCATTGTAAGTATTTATCGACTTCAATTAAATTGCTTGATTTATTTCGTTATACTTTAAGACAATATGAAAGTTCATCATATATATTAATGCATAAATCTATTAGATACAGAGTCGTTCAATTGTTGTTATTATTATGTAAAGACTTTGGAATATTAAATAATAATTATGTTCTTATTCCTTTTGAGCTATCACAAAAAACTATTAGTTATATTACAGGAAGTAATCCAATTACTGTCAATAAAATTGTGAATTTTTTAATTAAAAGACTTTTTATAAAGTATATTGTAAAAAATAAAATTATAATATGCTATTTTTCTTTTTTTAGCTATTTACGTAATAATAAAATTACTTAATATATAAAAAACAAAATAATAAATGTTATAATTATATTGATTTAAGATTTAGAAATAAATTTGAGTGAATTGTAGTTTAAATGCACAATTTTTATATTTTATCAAATAATTAATATGGGAAAGGTTTATGATTGGTTTGAGGAAAGATTAGAAATTCAAGCCATTGCAGATGATATAACCAGTAAATATGTTCCACCTCATGTAAATATTTTTTATTGTATTGGTGGTATAGTATTTACATCTTTCTTAATTCAGGTGGCTAGTGGTTTTGCCATGACTTTTTATTATCGACCAACTGTAGCTGAAGCTTTTTCGTCTGTTGAATATATTATGACAGATGTTAATTTCGGTTGGTTAATAAGATCAATCCATAGATGGTCTGCTAGTATGATGGTACTTATGTTAATATTACATATGTTTCGAGTATATTTAACTGGTGGTTTTAAAAAACCACGTGAATTAACTTGGGTAACAGGTGTTATATTAGCTGTTTTAACAGTTTCTTTTGGTGTAACTGGTTATTCTTTACCATGGGATCAGATAGGATACTGGGCTGTGAAGATTGTAACAGGTGTTCCTGAAGCTATACCTATAGTAGGAGTAAGTATAGTTGAATTATTAAGAGGTGGGGTTAGTGTAGGGCAAAGCACACTTACAAGATTTTATAGCTTGCATACTTTTGTTTTACCTCTCTTAACTGCTGTATTTATGTTAATGCATTTTTTAATGATTCGTAAACAAGGAATTTCAGGACCGCTATAATTATATTTATAAACATGTTTAGAATTTAGTATTGAGGAATTTATGTATGTCAATTATAAAAAAGCCTGATTTAACTGATCCAAAGCTACGTGCTAAATTAGCCAAAGGTATGGGACATCACTATTATGGAGAGCCAGCTTGGCCAAATGATATATTATATATGTTTCCTGTTGTTATTTTAGGTATATTAGCTTGTGATGTTGGTTTATCAGTTTTAGAGCCCTCTGCTATAGGAGAGCCAGCTAATCCTTTTGCTACGCCTTTAGAGATATTACCAGAATGGTATTTTTTCCCTACCTTTAATTTATTAAGAGTTATACCAAATAAGTTGATAGGCGTTCTATCTATGGCATCTGTACCCGCGGGTTTAATTACTGTTCCATTTATTGAGAGTGTCAATAAGTTTCAGAATCCTTTTAGACGCCCTGTTGCTACCACAGTATTTCTGATTGGAACTTTTGTTGCAATCTGGCTAGGTATTGGTGCAACCATGCCATTATCTAAGGCAATTACTTTAGGAATATTTTAATAAGATTTAAAATATTGAATCATAACAATATTGTTATGATTCAATATTCTTATTTAATTGAAACTTTAGCCCCAGCTTCTTCGAGCTGTTTTTTTAATTCTTCGGAGTTATCTTTTGTTGTATTTTCTTTAATTGTTTTGGGCGCTGATTCTACTAATTCTTTTGCTTCTTTTAAACCTAAACCAGTTATTGATCTAACTACTTTTAATATAGCAATTTTTTTAGCTGGTGGTACTTCTTCTAATATAATATCAAATTCTGTTTTCTCTTCTGCTTCATTTTTAGTAGAACTATCTGCCGCTGTAGGCATAACTATTGTTGGGTTTTGAGATGCAATAGATGCATCAATATTAAATGTTTCTTCTATCTGTTTTACTAGTTCAGCTGCTTCTAATAGGGTTAATGATTTTAAATCATTAATAATGTTATTAATTTTTGTATTCATTATATTATATAAATAAATTGTTTATTTTGCATGTAAATAAAGTAAACGTTTTGACTACCTATTTTATCATAAATAGCTATCACGTAAAAGATTAATATCTAAGGGTATTGAAGGTCCCATGGTACTAGTGATGTAAATAGACTTCCAGTATTTACCTTTAGAACCTTGTGGCCTGTTCTTATCTATAGATTGTTGTAAAGCAATTAAATTGCTATATAAGTCTTCTGGAGTAAAATTAAGCTTGCCAAATGGAATATGTAATATTCCACTACGGTCGATTTTATATTCTAATTTGCCTGCTTTGAATTCTTTAATTGTTTTTGCTAAATCATTTGTTACTGTGCCAGCTTTAGGTGAAGGCATTAGCCCTTTGGGGCCCAAAATTTTACCTAATTTAGCAATTGATATCATAATATCTGGAGTAGCTATAAGTTTATCGAAGTCTAAACGACCTTTTTTGATTTCATCAATGAGATCTTCTCCTCCTATTATATCTGCTCCAGCCGATTCTGCTTGTTGAATTTGATTATTTGTAGTAATAACAGCTACGCGGGTTTTTTTACCTGTTCCCTTAGGTAGCATAACAGTTGCTTTTAATTGTTGGTCTGCATATTTAGGGTCTAATCCTAGTACAATATGTACTTCTGCTGTTTCTATAAAATTTACATTAGATAAATTTTTCATTAAATATAAAGCGTCTAAAGGTGCATAAGATTTGTTTTTTTCTACTTGCTTCAAAAGCATATTAAAGCGGCGTGAATGTTTTGTCATGTTAAATTTATTTAATATTAGTCACTAATTTGGATACCCATATTTTTTGCAGTGCCTTTCACAATTTTCATAGCTTTTTTTATATCTTGAGTGTTTAAATCTTGCAATTTGGTTTCAGCTATTTCTCGTAATTGTGTTACAGAAATTGATCCAATTTTTTGAGTATTTGGTTGTCCTGATCCATTTTGTATTTTAGCAGCTTTTTTGAGTAGTACAGCCGCTGGTGGAGTCTTTAAAATAAATGAAAAACTACGGTCTTCATATATTGAAATTTCAACAGGTATGACTAAGCCGAGTTTATCTGCTGTTCTTGCATTATATTCTTTGCAAAACATTACAATGTTAGCTCCATATTGTCCCAGTGCTGGGCCTACTGGTGGAGCGGGAGTAGCTTTGCCTGCATTCAAAGCTAATTTAACAAGACCTATAATTTTTTTAGCCATAAAACATTTTTTACTTTTTATTATTAATTCTACTGGTCTATTATAGAGCATCAGACTTATTAATGTAAAATTAATTGTGTTATATTTTGATTTGTTTGATATTATAGATGTTTTTATTAGCTTAATATTATTGTAATATTACACGCCTTGAAGGACTTGAACCCTCGACATCAGGTTTTGGAAACCTGCGTTCTACCAACTGAACTAAAGGCGTAGTATATAAAAACATACATTAAAAAATAGAAAAAGTAAAAAATTAGGTAAATTAGATGTATCCAACAGTTTATTATGAAATATTTATTGGTTATATCATATAATTTTCAAGTTTAATATAACTGATTGATGTTTATGCGAAGAAATTTAATATAAATTATATACAATGAAATGTCTAATGTGAGATTATACAAGTATATTAATAGTATTTTTTATCTGTATATTTTTATGTTTTATCCTGTATCCACTAATCATCTTTCAGAATTAGAGTATAAAAGATATGCTCGTCATTTAGTTTTAGATAATATTGGAGATAATGGACAAAAGAGATTAAAGGCAGCTAAAGTTTTATTTATTGGTGCTGGCGGATTGGCTGCATGCGGTATCATTTATTTAGCTGCTTCTGGAGTAGGTTGTTTAGGTATTGTAGATGATGATCAAGTAACTTATTCTAATTTACATAGACAAATTTTGTACAAAGATGAAGATATTGGTAAGTTAAAAGTTCATGTAGTGCGTGATAGAATTAAAGATATTAATTCACAATGTGCTACTCATATATATTCATGTATAGTAGATGAAAATAATTGTAGAGATATTATTAAAAACTATGATATAGTTATAGACACCACTGATAACTTTAAATCAAGATATCTAATTAGTAAATCATGTTATTTACAGAATAAGATACATATTTATGGAGCTGTTCAAGCTTTTGAAGGTCATATAAGCGTTTTTAATTATAAAAGTGGGCCTTTGTATTCTGATTTATATCCTAAAAACTTAAATTTATACACCAAAACATGTAATATATTAGGTATATTTGGTCCATTGACTGGTATTATAGGCATGTTTCAAGCAGTAGAAGCAACGAAAATTATTCTAGGTATAGGAAATGTGTTAAGTGGCTATTTATTAGTATATAATCTTCTGGATGTATCTTTCAAAACAGTAGAAATAGTGCCACAAATGAATTGTAATTTAATGAATTATGACTATGAAAATAAATTATCAAATTCGAATTTCATTAATCAGAGCAATTTATTGTTTATGCTGAATCAATCGGTTGTAATTTTAATTGATGTTCGTCAACCGGAAGAGTTTGGTAAATATCATTTATCTAAAGCCATTAATATTCCTTTAAAAAATATTAAGTTTAGAAAAACGATTAATTTTATACATCATTATTTAATAGACAAAAAAATAATTATATATTGTTATGATAATTTGAGATCACTTGTTGCATCAAAGATTTTAGATAAACATCAAATCAAACATTATTGTTTCAATAGTCAATAGTGTTATATAATTTATTTTATTATTAGTTCCAGAGTTAGATATGAAAAAAAAAATAACAGTTATTTTGAAGAAAAATTTAGTTAATCTTGGATCAGTAGGTAGTATAGTAAAGGTAAGCTGTGGTTATGCTTTTAATTATTTGATACCTTGTAATTTTGCTGATTTAGCAACTACTGGAAGATTAAAACATTATAAAATGTTTTTAAATATAAAACAAAAGAAATTAAATGAAATTAAGGGTAAATTCCAGATACTTGCTCAAAAATTAAATAAAATTGCGAAAATCAGTGTTAAGAAGAAAGTAGGTAATACTAATCAAATTTTTGGTAGCATAAGCGATAAAGAAGTAATATCAAATATTTTATATCTTACAGGAGAGAAATTGGATAAGAAAAATCTTTATATACCTAATATTAAGAAGATAGGTATTTATAGTTTAGATATTATTCTTACAAATGAAATGAGAATACGTATAAAATTACAAGTTTTCCCAGCTTTTATATGATGTTTTATAATATTTAATTATAAGCAATTATTTTAATAGTTCTACTGGGGTGGGAGGATTCGAACCTGCGAATGGCGGAGTCAAAGTCCGCTGCCTTACCGCTTGGCTACACCCCATATAACTATATTAAACAATTAATTCGTATTGATTGTCAACTAATGTTCAATGTTTTAGTTTGTATATTTCTTCTAAGAAAGTCGAATAAGAAATAGTATATTGTTTACGCTCATCTAGTTTTCTAGTAGTAATGCAGTTATCATGTATTTCTTGATCTCCTAAAATAATACAAAATTTAGCTCCTAGCTTGCTAGCTCTTTTAATTTGTTTTTGAAAACTAGTATTAGATAAGTCTAATTCGAATTTTATATTTTCTTTTTCTAAATTTTGTATTATTTCCCAAATTTTTTTCTGTGCTTTTAATCCTTGTGTTGCTATATATACATTTATTGGCTGTTGAGATATTGTTAATTCTTGTTCAATAATTTTTAATAATCTTTCTAATCCCATCGCCCAACCTACAGCTGGTGTTTTTGGACCTCCTATTTGTTCTATTAGGTTATCATAACGTCCGCCTCCACATATAGTGTTTTGACGATCTTGAGAATTTGTTTTCATTTCGAAAGTTGTTTGATTATAGTAGTCTAATCCTCTTACTAATTTAAAATTGATTGTATATGGTATATTTAAATTATCTAAATGTGTGCAAACTAAATAGAAATGTTCAGCAGATGTTTTATTCAAGTATTTATTTAAGTTTGGAGCATATTGTAAGATTTCTTGAGTTTTGATATTTTTACTATCTAAAATCCTTAAAGGGTTAGAATAAAGGCGATTTTGAGAATCTTCATCTAAATCTTTTTGATATTGTGATAAATATTCGACTAAGTCTATTTTATACATTTGCCTTTCTTCTAAGCTGCCAATAGAATTAATTTCTAATATATAATCTTTTAATTCGAGTTGATACAGTAATTCATTGGCTAAGTGTATGACTTCTGCATCTGCCATTGGGCTCAGACTACCAATGCATTCTATACCTAATTGATGGAATTGTCTTTGCCTTCCGCTTTGTGGTCTTTCATATCTAAACATTGGTCCTAGATACCAAAGTTTTTGCAACTTGTCTTGATAAAGTTTATTGCTCACGAATGCTCTAGCTATACTTGCTGTTGCTTCTGGTCTTAGCGTTATATTTCTTTTGCTTTGATCGGTGAATGTATACATTTCTTTATTAATAATATCAGTTTCTTCTCCTATAGTGCGTTGAAACAAGTTTGTTGATTCTATAATAGGTGTTCTGATTTCTGAATAGTTATGTAAAGATAGTATGGCTGAAGCTTTATTGTATATATGTTGCCAATAGATCATTTGATGAGGTAATATGTCTTTAGTTCCTCTTAGTGGTTGCATAAAATATGATTTTAATATTATTATATGTATTAAATATTATGATATAAAATATGATTTTTTATATGTTTTTATAAATTTATCGGGCGAGGAGGGATTCGAACCCCCGACACCGTGGTTCGTAGCCACGTGCTCTAATCCACTGAGCTACAGGCCCTTATGTAGTATTAGTATATCAGGTTTCTGATCAAAAACTTATTTTTTTATTGGTTAATTGTTTTTATTTATAAAATGAGCATTAAATTATTTTAATTTAGATCTATTTATATATTTTTAATGAATTAAGGGTAATAAGATGGCAAAAAAAATTTTATATCAAGATAATGCCCGCAAAGCTTTAGAAAAAGGTATGGATACTTTAGTTGAGGCTGTTGCTATAACACTTGGGCCTAAAGGTAGAAATGTTGTATTAGAAAGAAAGTTTGGTGCTCCTCAGATCATCAATGACGGAGTAACTATCGCTAAAGAAATAGAGCTGAAAGATGTAATAGAAAATACTGGTGTTGCATTGATTAGACAGGCTGCATCAAAAACAAACGATGTTGCTGGTGATGGTACAACTACTGCTACTGTGTTGGCTCATGCTATAGTGAAACAAGGCCTTAAAAACGTTGCAGCTGGTGCTAATCCTATTATTTTGAAAAAAGGAATAGAAAAAGCAGTAAAATTTATTGTTGCTAAAATTGCAGATTATTCTAAACCTATCCTAAACATGCAGGATATTACTCATGTTGGCTCCATATCTTCTGGCAATGATATTGAAGTTGGCAATATGATAGCTAATGCTATTCAGAAAGTTGGTAAGGAAGGAATTATTTCTTTAGAAGAGGGCCAATCAACAACTATAGAGTTAGAAATTAAGGAAGGAATGAAGTTTGACAAAGGTTTTATATCTCCTTACTTTGTTACAGATTCATCTAGAATGGAAGTAGTACAAGATAATCCATATATATTAATAACAGATAAGAAAATTACACTTATTCAACAAGAATTATTACCTATCCTAGAAAAAGTTACTAAAACGGGTCGCCCTTTACTTATTATAGCTGAAGATATTGAGAAAGAAGCCTTGGCTACAATTATTGTAAATAAGTTAAGAGGTATTATTAATGTAGTTGCTGTCAGGTCACCTGGGTTTGGAGATAGAAGAAAATTATTGTTAGAAGACATAGCTATTTTAACTTCAGGAGAAGTTATTACACAGGATATGGGCTTAACTTTAGATAATGTAGCCTTGAATCAATTAGGCTCTGCTAGACGGGTTCAAATTACGAAAGATTCTACAACAATTGTTGCCGATGTAGATGAAAATCTTATTAAAGAACGTTGCGATCAAATTAGGAGGCAATTAGAAGCTAGTACTAATAGTTATGAACAAGAGAAGTTACATGAGAGACTTGCTAAGCTGTCTGGCGGTGTTGCTGTTATTAAAGTAGGTGCTGCAACTGAAACAGAAATGAGAGATAAAAAACTGCGTTTAGAAGATGCTATTAATGCAACTAAAGCAGCTATTGAAGAGGGTATAGTGCCTGGAGGAGGTTCTACTTTTGTACATTTATCTCAAGATTTACGAGATTGGGCTGTAAATAATTTAGTTGAAGAAGAATTAGTTGGTGCCTTAATTATAGTTGATGCTTTATTATATCCAATTAAAAGAATTGTGGAAAACGCGGGCAATAATGGTGCTATAATTGTAGAAAAAATTAAAGGCAGTAATTTTTCTATGGGTTATAATGCTGATATTGGTCAAATTGTTGATATGTATAAAGAAGGTATCGTTGATCCAGCTAAAGTGACACGTTCTGCTTTGCAAAATGCAGCTTCAATAGCTTCGATGATTTTAACAACAGAATGTCTTATAGCAGATCAAACAGACAGTTGAAAAACAAATTTATTTTATCCTTGAGTTATCTATATATTATATATATAAGATGGTGACTTTAGATATTTGATAAGAAAGTAAATACCATTTTCATGACCTAATATATATATTACATATAAATTCAATATAGCGATTTCTGTTATATATTTATCATAAAAATAGAACTTACTACTAATATTGTAGTAGTTGTGTGTTTTATAGTATATATATTTAAATCTTTGCAGATATTGTTTGATACTTTTTAATTGATTATTATAATATATTGCCTTTAATATTTTATGTATCTTTTTTTGCATCCTGAAATTATTAACAGATCTATAAAGATAATAGATGGTTTCTATTGTTTCTTGAAAGTTGTATAATGTATAAGATTGTGGATGTCTAAGTAAATTACCACATCGTATTAAGAATAAATTATTTAGACGGGTAGCTATTTCTACTGAATTTATTTTGTATGTATAGTGTTCGTCTAAATTATATAAATTTATGGCTTCAATACTAATTAATAGAAAATCAATTTTTTTTTATATAATTTATTATTCATGATTATGAATTGTAATCGAATATTGTAAATGATGCAATTATACTGTATTATTCAAAATATTGAGATGTTTAGTATAATCTATAAATTATGACTAATCATCTAATAGAACTTCAATTAATTTGTGCCAATAAAATTAAATTCTGGAAATGTATCTTGAGCTTGCCTCAAAGATATATTTTTGCCTTTTTCTTGCCAAAAATTTATGATTTCAGTGGTTTTATTTAGTAAATCTATTCTTTCATTTTCGTTGATCCACGGTTTTGATTCTAATTCTGTTTTTAGTTCTTCCCATGCATCATTACGAGGCCAAAAAAAATAAGATGTTAGTGGGCTTTTGTTTTGACCTATAATGTAATCAATTGCTATAGCAATATTATTCTCAAGCCATAAAATTTTAAATGTAAATTTGGACAACCTTATCTCCTTAGATTTAATTTACTAATTTTGTTTTTCAAGCTGGTTTATAATTTGTTGAACTTTTTTAGTAGTTTGAGCGCCTTCATTGATTCTTTTTCTAGCTTTTTCCAGGTTGATTTGTGATTGATTAGTTATTGGATTATGAAATCCTATTTCTTCAATAGCTCTTCCATCTCTGGGTTTTCTACTATCTATAACTATAACTCTATAGCTGGGTTGTTTTTTCCTTCCAAATCTTTTTAATCTAATTTTTAACATGATAATTTAAATATATAAATAAGTATAGTGTTTATATTTAATATTAAATAATTTTTTATTTGATTAATCAACTATTGTAATGTAAAACTCGCTAATTACTAAGTCATAGATTCGAGTTGTATATTGTTAAATATGACCGTTAAGCATTGTAAAAAAATAATTCCGAGCATAGGTGACATGTCCATTCCAAATATCATCGGTATTGTTCCTCTAAATAATTTAAGGTATGGATCTGTAAGTCTATTTAGAGAGCAAAAAGGCTCATTATACCAATTTACTGTTGGAAACCAAGCTAAAGATAGTTTCAATAAAATAGATATAAGATATATTTCAGAAAAATTAGCTATAGATGTAAAAATTAAATTAAAAGAATTTATTATAATATTCATTATTTTATAATATTAAGATTTGACGATAGATCAATTAAAATAAGCTTATGTTAATTGATTTTTATAGTATATATGTTTAATTGTGGATATTTGTTAGCTAAATATTTTAAAATATTGCTATTGCATGTAAGGCAGATGATTTTTACATGATTTAAATTAATTTGATTGTTTTTTTGTAAGTAATTTATGATTTCAATTATCCCATAATTTTTCAAAAATTTTTCAAATATAATTATTCTATATTCTTGTAGTTTTTCATTACAATAAAAGCTATTATTTATATTGTTAAAGTCGATATGTTTTAAATAAGGTTCGGGTAGTATCCTTTGTACATCTGCAAGAATATTATAACATTCTATTATATTAGTTATAATCAAATACTTGTCTAATTGATTTGATAAACGTCTTTCTTTTAAAACATCAACTTTTTTTATGTATATATTATCTATTTTTAACCATTTTCTTAAAATTTCATAAAAAATAAGCATTCCTAATGTTTTTTCGTTATCTGTATGTTGAAGTTTTTTATGTGATTTTTGATAAATAATTTCATATGCTAATTTTTGTATAGTTGGATGGATAAGTGTATGTATATTTAGTCTCATTTTAATTAAAATAAACTTAATACTATTGAATAGTTTTTTGTACAATTTTATAATATAGTATATCTGATTTTGAAGAGAAAAATAGAGGCGACTGAATTATATGAAAATTTATCATCAACGCAATAGATGGATTTGGGGTTTTTCTATAGGTTCTGAGACTTGGAATGGAAGATTAGCTATGATAGCGTTTATTATGGTTTTTTCTATAGAATTTTTTTTTCTTTACCTATAATAGAACTGCTTGGAATTTAATATATTAGATACAATTTGATTGTTTTAGTTAATATAAAAAACTATTCTCAACTTTATTGTTAAGAATAGTTTTTTAACTTTATGCTATATAGATTTAATCTAATGGTCTCATAGATAGAACAGCTTCGTTTTCTCTATTGATACCTTTCTCGAATCCTGCTGCTGCAGCTCTTGCACGTCCTGCATGCCATAGATGCCCAATAAAGAGAAAGAATCCTAAAAAGAAGTGAGATGTTGTTAACCAACTTCTAGGTGAAACATAATTCACAGAATTGATTTCTGTTGCAACACCGCCAACAGAATTTAGTGATCCTAATGGTGCATGTGTCATATATTCTGCAGCACGTCTTTCTTGCCATGGTTGTATATCGTTTTTAATTTTGTTTAGATCTAATCCGTTGGGTCCCCTCAATGGTTCTACCCAAGGAGCTCTTAGATCCCAGAAACGCATTGTTTCTCCTCCAAAAATTATTTCTCCACTTGGTGATCTCATTAAGTATTTTCCTAGTCCTGTAGGACCTTGTGCAGATGCTACATTTGCTCCTAATCTTTGATCTCTTACAAGGAAGGTAAAAGCTTGTGCTTGAGATGCTTCTGGTCCTGTAGGTCCATAAAATTCGCTCGGATATGCAGTATTATTATACCATACAAAGTTAGATGCAGTTAAGCCCATTATAGATAGAGCACCTAAGCTATAAGATAGGTAAGCTTCACCAGACCAAACAAATGCTCTTCTTGCCCAAGCAAATGGTTTTGTAAGAATATGCCATATTCCTCCTGCAATGCAAATGACGCCAATCCAGACATGTCCACCAATTACATCTTCCATATTGTTGACGCTAACTATCCAACCATCGCCTCCAAATGGAGATTTTAGTACATATCCAAATATAATGGCAGGGTTTAAAGTTGGATTGCTTATTAATCTTACATCTCCACCACCTGGAGCCCATGTATCATATACTCCGCCAAAAAATAAAGCTTTAATGACAAGTAAAAAGGATCCTATTCCTAATAATACAAGGTGTATACCAAGTATTGTTGTCATTTTGTTTTTATCTCTCCAATCATATCCAAAGAAAGGAAAAGACTCTTCTAGAGTGTCTGGTCCAATCAAAGCATGGTACAATCCTCCAAAGCCTAGTACTGCAGAAGATATTAAATGTACAATGCCTACTACAAAGTATGGGTATATGTTAGTTATTTCTCCACCAGGACCAACTCCCCATCCTAGAGTTGCTAAATGAGGTATAAGTATAAAACCTTGTTCATACAAAGGCTTTTCTGGTATAAAATGAGCAACTTCAAATAAAGTCATTGCTCCTGTCCAAAAAACCATTATACCTGCATGAGCGACGTGAGCTCCTAATAGCTTGCCTGATACATTAATTAATCTTGCATTGCCAGACCACCATGCAAATCCTGTAGATTCAATATCTCTGCCGCTTACGATATTTTGATTAAAGGGCGTTTCCACGTGGTAAAACCTCCTCAGGGAATATAAAGTTTTCGTGTGGTTGGTCTTGTGCTGCCATCCATGCACGAATGCCTTCATTTAGTAAAATATTTTTAGTATAAAATGTTTCAAATTCTGGGTCTTCAGCTGCTCTTAACTCTTGTGATACAAAATCATATGCTCTTAAATTTAATGCTAAGCCTACTATACCAAATGCACTAGTCCACATTCCTGTAACTGGTACAAATAACATAAAGAAGTGCAACCATCTTTTGTTAGAGAAAGCTACACCAAAAATTTGTGACCAGAAACGATTAGCTGTTACCATTGAATAAGTCTCTTCAGACTGTGTAGGTGTAAATGCTCTAAATGTATCTGCTGCATCTCCGTCTTCAAATAAGGTATTTTGAACAGTAGCACCATGAATTGCGCATAATAAAGCTCCTCCAAGTATTCCAGCGACACCCATCATATGAAATGGATTCAATGTCCAGTTATGGAATCCTTGTAGAAATAATAAAAATCTAAAAATTGCAGCTACACCAAAGCTAGGTGCAAAGAACCAGCTTGCTTGCCCAAGTGGGTACATTAAAAATACTGATACAAATACAGCAATTGGACCTGAAAATGCAATAGCATTGTATGGTCTAATGCCAACTAATCTGGCAATTTCAAATTGTCTTAAACAAAAGCCAATTAATCCAAATGATCCGTGTAAAGCAATGAATGCCCAAAGACCTCCAATCTGACACCATCGAGTAAAATCGCCTTGTGCTTCAGGGCCCCACAGAAGCAGTAATGAGTGTCCCATACTATTAGCTGGTGTTGATACAGCTGAAGTTAAGAAGTTGCAGCCTTCTAAATATGAGCTTGCTAATCCATGTGTATACCAAGATGTTACAAATGTTGTTCCTGTTAACCATCCTCCCAATGCTAAATAAGAGCATGGAAAGAGAAGTAAACCAGACCAGCCTACAAATACAAAGCGGTCTCTTTTTACCCAGTCGTCGATTAAGTCGAATCTACCACGAGTTTTTTCTTGTCCAATTGCTATGGTCATAAAATAAGTCTCCAGAGTAAACTAATTAAGTAAATAAGTTGTAAGCTTATTTATACATTACAATCTAATTTGTAATGTCTAGTAATGCTTATATGAGTTTGTAAAGTTGCTTTACTTTTCTTTGCTCTTATATTAATATTATAAGCCTATTAGCTAGCAAAGTTGGTGGCTAATTTAAAAGGATTTAATTAGTTCTCTAAGTTCACAATTTATTTTAAATTAAAATTTTCATATAATACCAATATAGTATAGCAAATATTATATTTTCTTGTTCTATTTTTATTTGTTTTTAATATTGTAATAGGTATTGGATAAGAATAACCAGGTTTAACATTATAGTTAATATCTTTAAAATAGCATTTTTTGAGTCTTTTGGAATATTAGAATAAAAGAGCTACTCTTAATTATTCCAACTATATTATTGAAGATGAAAAATATCGGTTTAAAAAGCTGTGGTAAGGTCTTTAAAAAATAAAAGTTATTGGTTTACTTTTAGTGAATACTTAACTTTTAAAAATTGTTTTAATGATTTCAAGCTGGGTTTGGGACTGACAGATGGACCATTAACTGTAATTGATATTGATAATTATCAAAACTATAAGATTTTAGATCTTATTTTGTTTAAGATGTTAAAAAAAAGTGTATATATTGAAGTTGGTCCAAGTGGAACAGGTCTACATATTTTTTATCAAGGAAAATGGCCTTACAGTCGAAAAAAATATGTTGTTGCTTGGTCATAAATTTATTAAAATGACATGTGAGGTGTATTGTGGTAGTGATACACGTTTTATTACTTTAACAGGTAAATCAGTAGTTTTAGAAATGCAAAATGCGAATAAACCTTTAGCGTATTTATCTGATTTAAATGAGGAAATAGAACATTTAGCTGAACTTTTTTTTGTTATGATGTGTCTAGAGATATTTATAATTTTTTTCAGTTAACAACCAGTAGTTTAAATCAATCCACTTTAGGTGTTTCTGAAAGCATATTTGATTTTAGTAGAAAGTATAATCAAATAAGAGAACATATTTTTGTGATTATATGAATCCTAACTATAAATCTGTTTCTGAGGCTAATTGGGCCTTTATTAAAATAGTTTCTAGATTTATTAAATCTGAAGTTAAGTATAAAAAACAGATCCTATAATTCTTTTTTCAAAAAGATAGGCCATATCGAACGAAAAAAATCGATCAAATTATTTGCAGAGAACAATAAGAATTACTAAAGTCTTATCTGATTTGGTTTAACAATGTACTAGTGATGAAAATCTTACATATCTTGATAGTAATTTTAGGTACATTTGTATTAGCAAAAATACAGTGTTTAAAGTCTGTAATATTATGAGAATATTTCATTTAGGTAAATCAGTAAAAAATTTTTAATATGTCTATGAAATATGTCTATGAAAGTAATAATAGTTATATAAAAGCTAGTAATACTTTAAGTTTAAATCAAAATGACTTTGTACGCTATATAGTAGTTTTACAGCAATATGCTGAATACATGAGAATTCACTCTAATACAATTTCTAGTAATGATTATATTGAGATTAATGTTCGTAAGATTTTACAAAGTTTTGGCAAGCATGATAATGGTTCCACCTAAAGGTGGCTTTATTAGTAAACAAGCCACGAATAAAGTCAATCCTCCTGGATGTTCTATCACTTTGAGTACTACAACTAAGCCAGATGGGTCAGTAGAGACAAGAGAAACTTTGACATATACTAAAGTAACTGTTCAAAAACCCTCAGGTAAGTGCATAAAATAGTATATAAGTGAAGACCTTAAAAGCTTTATACTTGCTTTTTTTCAAGCAGATTGATAGTCTATTGAGTTGAATTGTAAATATCCATCAAATTTGATGGATATTTATGCTTAATTGGAAGTTTTATGAAATAGAATAAAAATATGTAATTTAATGTTTTTTTATTTGGATTGTAATCTGTATGACTTAAATTGTGTTTTTAAGGTTCATTTAGATCAAAATAATTTTATAGAAGTTTGTATGTTAGGAGGTATATTAGATCATTTTGATTTATCTGTTTTAATGTATTTATTACATATTTTGTTGTTGTTGAAATTCATTTATGACTTAATTGTTTATTATGATTTAGCTCTGATTTGGCCAAAACTATAGCTTCCGATGCTTTTTAATCATGTTTAATATTTAAACATGATCAGATACTGTGTGTAACTCTTTTCATAGTCATTTTTAAATATGCTTTTATACGTCTCTTAAATGCTCTATATTGAATATTGCTTCATGTATTACCTAATTTATAGTAATAATTTTTCTAGATGATCTTATAAATCTATTTTAAAGTCTGATATTGTTAAAGTATGTAATATATTTAATTTTTTTATTTAAATTCCAAAAATCCATTAAATAAAGATCTTGTTGTTCATTGTTCCAAATCAGATTACAATCCATTAAAAGTTCATATGCAAGGTGGTTTACTAAATGATTTTGATTTGATAGTTCTTATGTATATTGTACGTCAGTATAATAATTTGATGTTTTAAAGTTGGATGTTCACGCTATATTATTTGGTAGGTTATGATATTGGTTATAGTCGTAGAAAATTATTTATTTTGTTATAAGAAATTACCAATGACAATAGTTGATTGTCGTAAGCAATATCTTCGATTCAAATCTGATTCTCTACAATATTCAGAAGATCATTTTTGTTCTTTTTGTGGTAATTTGTTAAGCTTTGAAAATTTATCCACTACTAAATTAACTGCCTTAAATATTAAGCTTAGTTTGCTTAATAATAAAATAATAAATACAATGTATAATTATGCAAAATAAAAACTAACAAAAAATTTCTAATTTACTAAATAATAGTGTGTATAAAAATTATAAGTTAACAAAAAAAATATGACATACTGAAAACTAATTGAATTTTGTTGTTAGGTTGTAATCAATAAGCAATCATTCTAGTCATTTTTTAAATAAAGATCGTGAGATTGCTTAAATGTATGTATATGCAACATAATTGCTAAAATGGTCAGTTTTTAATTCTATGTTTCTAATCTCTTTTATTTTAATTTGGAGTTAATATTATTTTATATTTACGATTAACTCAATAAGTTTTTAGGTTTTATATTATAAAATTAAAAGAGTTTATTAATAGATATTTTATAATATGCTTTATTTTTTTATTATATAGTGCATTTTATATATCATTATTAATTTCTGTATAATATTTGGTTATTAAAGCATGAATAGTTAGATATCAAACAAATAATGAGACTATTATATATCTATCAATAACAGGTATACAAAGGCAAATATATTAAATTAAGATGATAAAATAAAGCTGGGAAGAAATCAAAAAATTTTATATTTAGCCAGCTGTTAAAATAATATTTTCATTTTCAATTATTCCATTTTTTCAATAATTCGTTGAAATAGATATCCTGTTCCTCTAGCAGTTAAAATTAAATCTGGATTACTAGGATCATCTTCTAATTTAGCTCTGAGCCTAGAAATGTGTACATCTACTACACGTGTGTCAACATGTCTTTCTGGAGTATATCCCCAAACTTCTTGCAAAATAGCAGATCTTGAAAAAGGTTCACCAGCTTTACTCACCAGTAATTCTAAAAGGCTAAATTCCATACCGGTTAATCTAACTCGCTCATTTTTTTTATATACTTGTCTTTTATTTGTGTCAATCTTTAAGAATCCTATATTTAGAATACCTGAACTGGGTATACTAGTGTTTACAGTTATTTTATCGACTCTTCTTAGAACACATCTAATACGTGCTTCTAATTCTTTAGGTGAAAAAGGTTTTATTACATAATCATCTGCTCCTAATTCTAAGCCAGTAATTCTGTCTGATACATCTCCAAGTGCCGTCAACATTATAATGGGTACATCAGACTCTTTTCTAATTTCTTGGCATACTCCGTAACCATCTAGTTTAGGCATCATAACATCTAGTATTACTAAATTAGGATATTCTTTTCGGAATATATATAATGCTTCTTCTCCATCTCCTGCGCTAACAACATCGTAGCCAATCATCGATAATCGAGTTTCTAAAATTGTTCTTATGCTAGTTTCATCATCTACAATTAAAATTTTTTCTTTAGAATTGTGCAAGTTTTATATCTCCTTATGTTTTATATTTTTATTGTATATATTTGTAATTATTATTTTAATTTGAATATATAGTTTTTTATTCTAAGTTGAGATAAGCATTTTGATTTGATAGATAATTATAAATATATTTGCTAAACATGATATATCTATTCGATAGGCTTGCTTATAGTTTTTATTTACAGCTAAATAATGTAAAAATGTTACTTTAGTTTTATTAAAAATGTTTTTTGAGACATAAACTTTTGAGTAGCATAATTTTTTATGGTGAGGTCTTGACAAGATACTATAGAAGGCATTATTATTAGTTCTAGTTAGTATTTCAGTTAGTTAAATTTTACTTAAGTATTTGGCTACTTAGTTTAGTTCAATTATTCTTTATG